ACCTATTTGAGCATATTCAAGTAATGCTCCAATAAACATTTCTCTGATTGTTTTATTCATATCGCGTACGCGGGTGAATTAAAAAACATATATTATAAAATAGCGTCTAACAAATTGGGCTTTAGTTCTATCAGAAATCGAACCATGTGAATATAAACTTATAGTTTTTAATCCTGAAAAAAAGTAAGTAAGATTATACCCAATCACACCTAATCTTATTATTCTTACCTTTATAAACGTTTTATATTTACATACAACATTATAAAAAACAAACCTTTTTTAAAATAAAAGGCGGCTAAACAACTTATGTTGTATTTGTTTATTTTACCTATACTATCGTTGAAACATATTATACAATTTTATAGTTCATTAATAAACAATGAACTGTAATAGACCCTTATATTAAGTTGAATTTATTAAGACATTCTATTAAGGTGCCAAACAGCCGGGACAATGTGTACTCTCACCAGCTATCAGCCTGTTATCCCTAGCGTAACTTTTATTAACTGAACCCCGTCTATTCCATATTATAGCGAAGGGTCACTATGCCCTACTTACGTATCTGTTCGACTTCTAGGTCTCACAGTTAGGTATGCATTCCGCCATTACGCCCATTACATTACCTTTCTCACTGGTCGATTGATTTCCTTTCAATCATCTAGCTATACCTTATTTGAATGTGAATTTTTGTAGAAATATATAGAAATATTCATCTAATAGAAAAAAATTAGATTCAGTATAAATATATATTAATTTGTATTTATGATCAATTTAATTATTATTAAAACTGATTATTTATGTTAGCATATTACTACCCAATACGGTTTGAAGGTATGGCTGACGCCCTTGTAATATTTGTTTAATTAAAAAAACATTGGATGTACTTTGCTACTCTTTTAAAGACGACCGCCCCAGTCAAACTGCCAGTTAGTCAACTCTCCCTTTATTTATAAAATATAAGGTAAACATCGACCCAACCTTAGTTAGGAGGTATTCCATATTTTGTCTATCGACTTCCCTAATTTCTATTAACCAAGATTGTTCTAGATCAATATGATAACTAACAACAGTAAAGCTGCATAGGGTCTTCCCGTCCACCCGAAGGAAACCCGCATCTGCACGGGTAATTCAATTTCACTGAGCAAGTTGTAGAGACAGTGAGACCATCGTTTTACTATTGATACCAGACCACATTTAATGGCCAATTTATTTTGCTACCTTTGGATCCTCATAGTTAAGACCGCTATTAACCAGAATTTCGATTAGTCACAGTTATCCTATTACCTCTCTTATATTAATGGCATTGGGCAAGTTTCATCCAGAATACTATGATCTTAATCATTGCTCTGAATTGTGTTTTTAGTAAACAGTCGGGGCCTCCGATTCTATGCCACCTACCTACATTCTAAAATGGCACATTTTCTAGCTTTAACTAGTATGCTCAATTCATTTTAGATTTTCGGGGATACCTCTTGTCGTCAAACTTATGAGGTGAATTTGCCGAGTTCCTTAACAACTTTTAGCTCTACGCCTTAGTATACTCTACTTACGAACCTGTGTCGGTTTAGGGTACGGTGGACTTAATTAAATGATGCACATGATAGCTATCGCATAGATGATATATAAACATATTTAATGAAGTTAACTTTATTTTCCTGGTCCTTTAGGACTTTGGATTATTGACTCATCGGTCATAACATTGGTTTTGATCCTTAGAGGCCGCATTAACATAAGGTGGTTTAACCTTTCCTTATAACCCTTTCGTATTCGGCGAGAAGTATTATAACTTCTTTTTACGTTACTCATGTCAGCATTATCTCTTCAGTGACCTAAAAACAATGAAACACTGTTTTATATTAAGTTTGACTGAATGTTCTACTACCTAGATTTAGAAAAAAAGTATTTTAATTCTAAATCAACACGATATCGGTTGATAATTTTAGACCCGTTAAATTTTCGGCACGACATTCTTAGAGCAGCTACGTTGTTACATTACGGTCATTAACAGATAGCGACTACCAGGCTCACTGTACTGCTGTTATTCAATATGCTACTACCTTAATTTCACTTGAAAATCATTTGGGACCTTGATACGTGTTAACGGCTGTTTCCGTCTTGACTACCCAACTTAGCATGAGCAGTCTGAATATCTATCATCAATTTATGTACTTTCGAGATTCTTTTACATCGGTAAGATTTTCGAGATCCCCTCAACCTAAACCTAATTATATATATCATTATATTTAATAATAATATTAATATATATAATATGTATGTTTGCAATCCAAGTGCTGTACCTCCATAAATTTTGTATAGATGTCATACTATCATATGTTTCGTAGAAAACCAGCTATCACTAGGTCAGATTGGCCTTTCACCGCTTCGTAAAACTCATCGGAGAATTATGCAACATTCACCCGTTCGATCCATTATAATCTGGTCTTACGAAGATCACCTCATGGAAGTCAAATTTATCATGCAATTAATTTATTTTTTTGGTCTACCTTTATTCATTCCGTCTTTAATTGTTCGGATTAAATTTAAACCTTCAATTGTTAAATGTGATCCACCGTTCATTAGTCTTGCTACTTTACACCAATCTAAAAAATCCTTTTGTTTTATACCAATAAGAGGATATAATTCAAAAAAAGGTATAACTTTTTCAATGATATGTGAAAATTTGACTATAACTAAAGTTACCGCTGGAAATTGAGTATGTTTTTCTATAACACCTGATCCAAAATATTTCATTAAAACCTCTATTAATTTAGTATCTCTTTCATGTTGTGGAATTCTAAATCTTAATTGAACAGCATATCCCGTATTAGTTTTTGATTTATATATTTTTATATCAAAAGAACCCTCACCATTAACAAATCCTGTGATCCATTGAGGATCAGGAATATTGTCGGTATTAATAAGAGGTCTGTTAACCGGTTCAATGTGACTAAATTTTGATTTTACAATTTGAGAGAGACCAGTATTCATAGAAGCTTTTATATTAATTATTTTATTTAAACCTTCAATTGTAAGATGGACTTTATTGAGAATTAGATCAACTATGGCTTTGAACAGTAAAAAATCAGCAGCTTTTTGAGTCAATAAAGAATATTTTAAAAAATGTGGTATTATAGTATTTGTTAAATCTTTAACACTAGATACTGAATAAAAAACCATATTTCCACTTTGACCTATTGATCCTATGCCCCCGAAAAATTGCTGTACTTGTAACAATAAGTCTAAATCTCGTTCATGTAGTCCAATTTGAAATTTAGCTTGAACACGCCAACCCAGTGTACGTTTTTGATTTTGATCAATCATTATAGTAAATGTACCTTCTGAGTCTGCAAGTCCAGTTACAAACCAAGGGTTTAATCTATTATCTGAATGTAAAATAGAAAAATAATTTAATTGTTTAGAAGGGATTTTGATTTGATAATTTCTTTCGAAACCCATTAGAGTACACCTTAAGAGCATTTTTTTGGATTTGGCTTTTATGCTCCAACTACCGTCTACTCGTTGCTCTTTTACAGAATCTGTTACAATTTCTGACTTAGATCCGCGATAACCCATTTCAGTTTCCTTCATCTTATGACTTGTTACCATACCCAGGTAATTATTCTGGCCACTTATAGCCTTTCGACTATAGCTTGGTATCATAAGCTTTAGGGTGTCCCCGGAGTTTGATAGTTTAAGCCAAGTTAGTGTTTTCCCAAAACACTTATCAGCTTCGGGTCTAATAGAAGTAACTTATCCAATACTATATCTAAAAAATAATGAACTTAATGTTAGTTTATAAAAATAAAAAAGCTACGCTATAAAAAACAATAAGGGATTATCCTATTTTTAAATTAAATAAAAATTTAAAAATACTAAAAAAAAAATACGATTTTTCATTTAATTTTTTGAGTTAGTTAGTTTAGTCGCTTTCGCTAGGGCTTTTAACCTTGCTACTCCCATTAACTTGCTGACCCATTATGCAAAAGGTACGCCGTCATTTATTAATTTAAACTTCGACTGCTTATAGAGTTACTAATTCAAGTCTTTTTCATCATGTCTATAACAATTCTTTTCAACTTTTCCTTCACAGTACTTTTCACTATCGCTAAATTTATATTACTTAGCCTTAGAGGATGGTACCCCTATATTCCGACAAGTTAACTCTCATCGTACTTTATACACTTTAAATTAGACCCAAGGGGGAATAATTTAAGAAATAACTTTATAAAATAAAAAAACAGGACTTTTTTTAACCTTCTTTGGTTTATAATATAAAATATATTATTTATAAGATTTGTATACTTTATATTATTTTATTTATTAATATTGGAACTTTTTATTTTATATTGTTTTAGGCTAATCCGATTTCACTCACCATTACTTTCGGAGTCTCGGTTGATTTCCTTTCCTTTCCTTACTGCAATGATTTGCTTCAGGAAGTGATAATAAAAGGTTTCCCTTAGGATCGCCTACTTTTTTTTAATTTTATTTTTTAAAATAAATGTGGCTTTTGGTTATGAACCTCCTTTTTTTATAAATTTGCTAGTTATCCTTAATAACTCCTTTAAAAACTTTTGATGTTAAAACTAAATTGTCATCGATACTTTTATTATTTAAGATTTAATTAAAAAATGTCTGCCGCAGGGCTTGTCGTAGCTTTTACTTATTTATTTATTTATTTATTTATTTATTTATTTATTTATTTATTTTTTAGCTTTAGTACTTAAAATAACTTTAACTTTAGGGGGAATCTTTTTCTTTAGTACGCACTAGCATTTTAGGATAATAAAATATCATTTAATATATCAATTTAATTGAAAAATATCAGTTAAAATCCATTTTACTCAGCCTTTTTATAGTCATTTGACTACTTTTTTTAAGGGCATTGTGAGATTTGAACTCACGACTTTGGTAAAGTACTTAATTTCAAGTTAAGCGCCTTAAACCGGACTCGGCCAAACGCCCTAGTTAGTATTGTTTACCACTTTAAACTAATAATAAAAAAAAAAATGGAATAGAGTTAAAATATAAAAAAAAAGCATTATAATTAGGTTTCGGCTACTTAAGAGTCCGCCGTACTGCAATTTTTGACTAATATGTATATTTATGAATAAACTATAATTTATAGCTTCTTTTAATTTATTTTTTATTTTTTTATATACTTTATAAAGTTTAAACAAAAACATGTTTAATATAGATAATGAAATTAAAAAAAAATAATAAGAATGCAAGGACTTGAACCTTGATAATATCCATTATGAGTGGACTGCATTGCCAATTATGCTACATTCTTTATCATTATTTGAATGATATAATATATTATTAAATATATATTTTTTTTTTTAATATTTTTTTATTCAATTTAAACTATTATATATATATACAATTTAATATAGTATAAAATTAATTAAACAAATATTAATGTTTAATAATATGGATATGCATATATGAATATATGCAAGTACTTGAATAATATAATTTATTATTAAAAAGCGTTATGTTAATTCTATAGACACTATTATTTATGGTTAAGTTTATTTAAATGAACAAATACTATCAGAATTATAATTAAAAAAAGCTACGCAGTGCTAGTTTTAGCTAAATTATAGAACTTTTATTATTTAATTTGATTATTTAACTTATCTATTATTTAAAATAAAAAAGGGATTCTTAACAAATAAGTGAAGTAGTCTGTTTTAATTAATTAAAACCTATGTTCTTTTTATTTCATTCAGCCCTTGCCCTTGCCTCTTATAAAAAACAATGATAAAGGCTAGGGTTGATTCATAGGAATGGACGTTAATAATAGGATAGAAAGACATTTAGAGTCATCATTTATTTGCCATAAAAACTATTTTATTATTCATTTTTAAAATACTTTTATTTAATAGCAAGGACGTATCCGGCAGAAATATTTTAATTAAAGATTTAATGAGCATTAGTATGAATCAATAATTTATAAATATTTAAGCATAAAAAGCAAATTAAAATAAAATACATATATATTCCAGCAGTTAAAAATAAATTTTTAACAGCAGCTGCTTAATTTAATATATAATATTAAGCTGGATAAGACTTGTAACTGTTAAAAAAAATGTATTTTAATAATAATAATAAAACTATTAGAAAGCGTAGCGGTTAATTAAAACTTTATTTTTTTTGAGCAGTAAAGGAATCGAACCTTTTACGGCTATTAACCAATTCTTTTACAGAGAACCACCATTACCAATCGGATCACCTACTCTTATGAAAACTTTAAAATATTTATTTATATAGTTTAAAATAAATTAAGAATCAATACACTGATAAATTTAATTATTTATTATTCTTTTAATTTATTGTCATTTTATAGTTAAACTATTTATCATTATTAAAAAAAAAGCTAGTACCGACTTTGTTTTAAGTTTACTTATTTCCAAATATAATTTATAAATATATTTAATTTATTATTTAATTGTGTCCCTGCCTAGCCTAATAAATTTTTGATAAAAACAAGGATAAAGGCTAGGGTTGATTTAAAAAAAGACTGCCTTTTTTTGATTATAAAAGAAAGTATAATAACTTTTATTAAAATTTTTAATTTATTTTTATAGGAAGTATAACTCAATTGGTTAGAGTATTCGTCTTTTAAACGAATAGTTGTTGGTTCAAATCCAACTATTTTCAAAAACATATCAAAATATAAATTTAAATTTTAATTCATCCGTTGTGTAAACACTACTATACATACGATTTATTTAATATTAAATTCTATTTTTTTAATCATAAATAACTGAGTTGACCAGATTCGAACTGATATCTTTCATCACCAAAAAATGACGTTATGCCAAATTAAACTACAACTCATATAAATTAAATTATTTTTTTGCGATTTTACCTAGTTTTCCCTTTTGCATAGCAGGAGCGAAGCGAAGTAAGTAAATTTTATTTGATTGATTTAAGTATAAATAATTAATCCGCCCTCTATTTATCATTTTTTAATCTAAAGATTGATAAAAAAACAAATGATTAGGCAGGGTTCGCGATTAAAATAACTATTAAAAGCGTAGCGGGAACAATTTAAGAATAATTAACTAACAAAGGGGAGGGCTAGGTTAAAAAATATTTAAAAAAATTAAATTTTTTAAAAAAGGGAGACCAAAATTGCAGGTAGCCTTGCGTCTGTCGCGTACGCGGTACGCCAAATGCGTATCGGTTAAATTAATAGAAAAAATATTTTTATTATAAATAAGATCAAAATGGATAAATTGAGTGATCATTTTATTATTTATAGCTGCTTTTGCATAGTTGCGTGTATAGTGCTAACGGTTATGTTGCGCTTTAACGCGTAGCCCTTGCAGAATAAGAAAGCGGATCTATAGATTATTTAGGTTAACAGGTGCGGGCCAGATGGCGGGTTAATATTACAGATTAATTGTCTTTTTTTAGAGGGAAGAATTTAATTTAAATGTTTAAACCATTTTTTAGAAATTATATATTAGAAGAAATAAAATTAAAAAAGCCAGAAATTGGAATCGAACCAATAATTAAGTCTTACAAGGAATTTGTTTTAACCAATTAAAACTATTCCGGCTTTCTTTTATAGAAACAAAACAAACATTTTTATACTTAAAGGTAATAATTTATTAAATAATTAAATAGCGCGTAGCTATATTGTTGCGTAGCTTTTATAAAAACTATTTTAACTATTAAGTCACTATTTGATTATGTTTAAAGGACTATTAATATAACATTATTTTTTTTATGGTAGCGTAGTGCTTTTTTTAGATAACAATTTTATTTTTATAAAAAAAATGTAATATTAAATTTTATTACTGACTACGCCCTTGTTTTGTTGAATTAAAGAATAGTTAAAAAACCAATTAAAGAAACTGATTAAGTAATGATTATTGTATAATAGCCCGTAGCTTTTATTATTAGCAGCTTAAGCAGTAGCTCGGTGGAGGTCTGAATTTAAGCAAATTAAATAGATTTAAAAATAAATAAGTTTAAACTCATTTTATGCCTTGGGATGAAATCGAATCACCCTCTCACTAGCTTCAATAGTGTGCTTTACCTTTAAGCTACCAAGGCCTGAGAATCCATTTTTGAACTTATTCTCAAACTTAATTCTGCATTATTATTAAATATAAATTTTTATTTATATTTTTTTATTATATTATTATTATATTTTTATATTATTTATTTATTTTATGTATTTTTATAATTAATATAATGCTAGCTAAAAAAGCCTAGCCTTGGCTAGGCTAGGTAGTGTTAAGAATATTATAGGATTTAGAACATTTTTATTTTGGAGAAGGCATTTGGATTTTTGGGTTTTTGGATTATTTATTTTTAGATTTTTGGATTTTTGATTTGGATTTGATTGATTGATTGATTTATTGGATTGATTTTTAGAATAGAATTAGAATTGAGGAGTCATTTTGAATTTAATTCATTGCTTATTAAAAAAATAAATATAAATTAAAAATTTTTTTTTATTTTAAATTTTTTTTACATATTCTTTTATTTGCAATATTAAAATAGTTATTTTAATGATTTATTATAAGATGAATGTTAGACTCTGGCTACAGTCCAGTTATTATTCTTAATTTAAGGTAAAGAAAGAAGGATCTTTATTTCATTTTAACTTTTTTTCTTCCCCCCATAAGGGAAAGGACCGCAAGCCCTATGGTGCAAAGAGAGAGAGAGAGTTATTGGTTTATAAAATTTGTTTGCAGAACCGTTAGATTAGCCTATTTTTTTAACGAAATAAATTTTTACCTAATAATAATCCATTTTACTTTTTTTAGTATTAATTTGAAGGTCTTGAATCTAATTGGTTAAAAAAAACTTTTTTTTTTAATATTAATTATGGGGCAGCCTCTGCACCCGCGTACTCTTAAGGGAGGTGGCTTATGTAGGTAGACGTAAACTGAGATTCACTTAAAAGCTTGTAGAGACAAGGATATTTCTGTTCAAATAAAGTACCTGATTAATACATTTTCATTCTTTAAACAACAGCTTAATTATATTATATTCTGGATTTTATTTATGGATCCAGTACCTTGATTAGGATAGGGCAGTGAAATTAAATCGCTTATTTTGAAATATTAAGTAAATTTAAAAAGAGTTAAAAAATAAATATCTTTAACACTACCTATCCTCGTACTGGGATAATGTTTAGAATTTAATTAAAAATATATAAACAAAGATAAATATAATTAATTTATTTCTATTTTTGTTTAAAATTTGGTTTTTCGATATAAATGTTCAACAGGTCCAAGATACAATTATCTTAGGACCGGCATTAAAACTAATAGTTTTAATTGTTAAATCTATTACAGTTAAAAAAATAAAAAAATTTTTAATAATAAAAGCTACGCAGGGATATATTCAATTAAATATATTATATTTAATAGCTGCTTAATATTATATATTAAGCTGGAGATCTACCAACTACCATTTATGGGCCTAGTGGTTAAATTTATCAGAATGAACTTTTAAATAATCCGCGTCCGCGGACGCGATAAAATGAGTTTAAATTGATTCATAAATTATGAATAAGTATTATGAAGAATTGTTTAAGTATAATGACTTTTTAATTAAAAAGAGAATAAACTATATTAAGATTACCGCGAACTGGCGTACTAGCCTTTATAAAATAAAAACCGATTATGAAAAGTACTATTAAGTAAGCCTACGGCTATTGCCAAAGACATTTGATTAGAACTGGGGAGATAATATTAAATACCCTTGTTTTATATCTAACGTAGGCGTAACCGCAGCGTAGTTTTTTAAGAATAGTCTTTATATTTAGCTTGTTTGTCTGACTAGATATAAAGTGATTATAAATGGGGTTTGTGGGTAGATGTAACAAGATAATGTAGATTAATTTTATAACCGAAGGAATCTAAATCAAGTAGCTCTTTTTTTATAGTTTTATTAGTTAAAAAGTTTATTATTTTAATCATTAAAACGAAGTTTTTTTTATTTAAGAATGAAAAATGAATTAATTTATCATTTTTCATTTATCATTTATCATTTATTAATAATAAATAGAATATTCATTTAACTGCGGCGCTACAGCCTTCTCGATTAGCCGCAGCGTAGCTTGATACAGTGTATTAATATTGATATGTAAGTTTAATAGCTCCTGAACCTATTTCTAAAACGAAACCAACTGTTAAAACAATAAAGAAAATAAGAGCAGCTGATAATCCAAATGTACTTACTTGGTATAAAGTGACTGCTATAGGATAAAGAAGTAAAATTTCAAGATCAAATATTAAGAATAACATACTTACGACATAAAAATGGATATGAAATGTTCCTCTAGTTTGACCTGGTATTACATTATAACCACATTCATAAGCAGAAACTTTAGCTTCATCAGGATTACTAGGTGCTAAAATTAAATTTAGAGCTAGTAAAGCAGCGCTTAAAATAGGAACAAAAATAAATAGCATTAAAATATTATTCATTAAGAATTAAATAAAGATAAAGATAGTAATTGTGTACTATTTAACAATATAGAAGGTTTTAAAATAAATAATAAAATAGATAAAGTTAGTGTAGATATCATAAAACTATGATAATTTGTGGGTGAAAATATTGAATAGATAGTTTCTTCTTCTTTGCTATTTGTTTTCGGATCCGATTCAGTTAATTGAGTTTTTAATTCTGCATCTTGAACTGAAGATGAGTTTGGATATTGACCTTTTAAATTATTTAATTGATCAACAGATATGTCAGCAGAATGTAGAACTTTTATAATTTTTAAATAATAAGAAGCACTAATAACACTGACGATAATACCTATGATTGCCATGAAGTAATAACCACTTTGTATTGCTGAATATAAAACAAATTGTTTTGAAAAAAAACCTAGTAAAGGAGGAACCCCAGCCATAGAAAATAAGCAAATAGTTAAACAAATACTTAATAAAGGATTAGCAAAAAATTGCCCTTTAAATTCGGAAATCCATTTAATATCTCTTTCAGTACCTTTATATAATGGAGTGACTGGTAAAGAATGATTTATTATATAACCTAATGATATTATTATTAAAAAAGTATTTAAATTTGTTAATGAATATTGAATAATATAAAAGATTAAAGAATCTATTGATTGTTCAGTATTTATAGCTAAAGCTAATAAAATATATCCTATATGAGATATGGTACTATAAGATAATAATCTTTTTATTTTAGATTGAGCTAAACCTACTACTGTCCCTATTATTAATGATAATAAAGAACTGATTAGAAGTAAATTTTTTAGAATATTGAATGTATTTTCTGAAACTAATATATTTTTATATACTTGATTTGTTTCAATTAAATTTACTGTACCTAATATTTCTATCATAGAAGGTAAAGTTATAACGTTACCTACTATACCTATTTGGGTATATAATTCTAAGATAAATATTATGATAGAGATTTTTGGCATTATTGTTAACCATATTGTAACTATAGTTGGACTTTCATCATAGACATCTGGTGCGCCTTAAGTAAAAAAAAGGAACTAACTAACTAAAAATATTATTGCTTAAATAATAAAGGTTGAAATAACTACTATAACCCGATTTTATATTTCATCATAGGTGGAATATGTTCAGATATTAAATTTTGTAATGCGGCTATAGAATATGAAGGTATTATAATTCTAAAATTTTTATTGGATTTTACTTTATAACATTTTAGATTAAATTTGTTATTTAAAACTCCAATTAAAAGCTCAACTTCCTCTAATGTAAAAGAATCTGTACACAAAGTTACATATCGCCCTACACTATTCCATGAACCATCATCGCAAATCCAAAAAGCTAAAGAAATATGTGTTAAATAATCACCAATGTTGCTTGGAATTACTTTTTTGCCTGATAAATAAAAAAAATTATAGAGCTCGTTAAAACAAGGTAATGTAAATGTAGTAAATGAGACGGCACTATATATTTTTTTTGTTCTAGGATCAGGTAAGCTTTGTGTGATTTTAGGTTTGCTTGGACAATAATTACTGAATACCTCATACAAATAGTTAAGATAATCTTGATGAATAAGTCCTTGTTTAAACACGAAACTTGTTTTTCCATATCGGAATCGACCGAACAGATCACCAAGCAATAACCCTATTAATATTTCCTTTAAACCACTTGTAAGTGAAAAAGCATCTTTTTCTTTTTTTGTTAATCTTTTTGGTTTGATTAATGGTAAAGAAGAGAGTAAAAACTGATTTATAGTAGTTTGATAAACACTAAAGATATTTATACCTAATTCAATTGGAATATAAATGGCAATAATTAAATTGGACGTGGTAATAAAAAATAAAATAACTGAGGGTTGACTTATATAAACATTCAGAAGAAAATTTGTTAGATTAGCATCCTTTTTCTGACTAAAGGTGGACTTTATCTTAATTTATTTTTTAATAAATTTTTTTCGTAAAGCCTCTGAGGTGTGCTATTTTGCTTACCTGCTGATTAACCCTGGCCTATAAAATAAATCGAAGATTTATTTTAAAGGGAGAAAAATATGAACCTATAAAAATATAAAGAAGGCTAGACGAAAAACGGCTAGTTTTTTTGATTAATTACTAAGATTTTTACTAATTACTGCGCTTATGGTGTCCCGCCAAAGGCGAGGGTGCGAAAGGAGGCTAATATAAAATAAATAAGCTAAAATTTAGTACTTAATAATTAAGTTAAAAATATCATATTTTTTTTCAGAGAGAGAAATCCCAGCATATAGAAAAATTTATCTTGCCTAATATAACTATAGTGCAAGAAGGCCTAGTGACCAATTATGTAAAGGTGCTGCTGCTATTTTAAATAAAAATCCTACTATAATGATGACTAATCCTAAACTGAATCCTTGAGTGATTTGAGGACTATTTGATACAGAAACTAAACTATATATGGATTCAAATTGGGTTAATCCTGTATAGGCATATATTAGGACTGCACCTAATAATATTAAACAAGAGGATAAACAACCTAATAAAAAGTATTTTAAACCTGCGGATGTGGCTGATTCTGAATCACGATAGATAGTGGTTAAGATATATACACCAAAGGATTGTAATTCAATAGTTAAATACATAGAGATTAAATCTGCTGATGAAACTAAGAAAGATGCACCTAAGGTACTAAATAATATGATTAAAGAATATTGAGTGGCATAAGTGAGAATATTTGTATTTAAGTGGATGTTTGTTTTGGTAGGGTCTGATTGTAATCTTAAGGGTTCTATTAAATGAGATGTTGAAGAATAAGAAATAGAAGGCCAACTGATTAAAATAAGAGATCCTACTAGATAAATGAATGTTTCCATTAATTGAGATACTACTGTAATGTGGAATAAACCACTATAGATACCTATACCTGATCCAATTGACTGAATATAAAAAGCATTCATTGATAATGCTCCGGCATAAATAAAGACTATAGAAGATATTCTGGTGAATAAAACCGGAGAGATATGTTTATTTATAGAAGGTAAGGCTATTGCCACGATGATGATTAAAAGACTGATAAAAATCATTACTTATAAGGAAACAGTTTGAAACTCCCTTTATAAAAATAGTTTGTTAATTACCATTTATAGGGATAACATTCCATTATTTTACTTTTACTAGAATAAATGGACTTTTTTAAGAGTTGTATAATGGACTAAAAAAAGATTAATTAAATAACAAGGCCGTAGGCTGACTATCTAGTAGCCTCTAATCATTAAATTTTTAGTTATAATGCACCTGCTAATTACCTACTGATGTCAAAGCCGTCATAGCTAGGCTAGCGGTTTTTAGCTATAGGTATAAAAATATCGCTAGCGATATTTTTATGATATACTTAAATTCATTTATATTTAACCACTGTAAATAAATTAAGGTACATAAATTACTAAATAAACTATAAACTGTTTAGATATTCTATATATAATGACAAATTATCTAACGCCGCCTAGCCTTAATTTAAGGTAAAATAAGCCTATACTTGCGGCAGTTCTGCCTAAAAAAGCCTAAGAGAGTCAAAAAGATATAAAAATATAATATAAGGATAATCATTTTTTTAGACTAGTAAAGTTAAAAAAAATAAAATGATTGGCTTATAGCCAAATGAAACAAAATACCTCAACCTTCATTCATTTCTAAAATAGATCTTTTTTTTTTATAGGATGGCTTAGATTAGTCATAATGAATGAAACTATTATCTTTAAATATGGATAGTGAAGGATTATTTGAGTAAAGGTTTAATCATTATAATTTAGAGGTTTAATCTATTGGATTATTTATACAAAATAATTGGTTGAACAAAAATAATTTAGTATTTATTATTATCAATTAGATATTTAATATCTAATAGCTGCTTAATATTAAGCTGGAATATAAAAAAATTTTTTTATTTTTTTAACATTTTTATTATGGCGAAAACATACAATGATAAAGATATCATTAAGTTGTATAATCCTTCATAATTATATAATAAAGAATTTTTAGCCTATTGCTCTTATTAAATGGTTGATAGTTTAAATTTGATATCTTAATATTAAAAAAATAAATTTTAAGGTATAATGAATAATGATCATTATTCAATAATTAAATTTACAAATTATATATTTTAATAAATAATTATTAAATTCGTGGGGGTTAAAAATTATAATAAAATAGAGATTAAAAAGGAATAATATGTTGCAAGTGTATAAGCGGCAGGACTATTAACTACGACCTTGTTGTAATATTATTTTTTAATTTATCGTAAACTGGCTACGCCTTTTATAAAAGCGAGCGGATTAATTATAAAATATAATAATATAAAATCGATATAAATATTAAAATAAAACTATTTATTAAAATTGATCTAAAATAAATTTCAAGGAATAAAGATTTTTCCGTAGATTGACTACAATAATAAAGGGAATTTAACCAATTAAATATAGATAAAGGTAAGTTATTTGATAAACTTAATTTTTTATTAGAAAATAAAATAATTAAAATATAACTCATAATATAATAACTCAAACAAAGACTCATCGCAATGACCATTGGATAAAATAAGTTTATAAACAGAGTTTCTAAAATTAAATTTATATTGGTTAAATCTTTAATACCAAATAATTTAGCTAATAATATTGTACCTATAAAAATAATCATAAATACTTTGATCAATTTAGGTGGATTATTATTATTCATTGTTTGATTATGAATACTTTGATTATGTTGATTTTTTGGTTTATGGGTCATATTTTGACTACTATTAGTGTGAATATTCATATAATTTCTTTTCATACTGTTAAAACCCCTTGTAGGGTAAAAAGGTTTAGCGAAGGCGGGGGCGTCCTCGCTATGTAATTTCGTATTAGTCATAGCAGAGACTAAACTTACTATGGCTGCTTTAGTGGGGTTTGAGACTTAAGTTCTACTTTTAGAAATAAATATAGGTGCAATCATAGCTAATAATAAAATGACACTAGTTATAATTAACCAAATATAACCGAATGTATAAATGTAATGTCCAATAGCTTGGATTTGTAAGAAATGAGTGAAAGTAGTATCAGCAATAGCTGGATTTATAGTATAATATACAATATTTTGATTAAACAAATCAGAACTTAATAAAAATGCATTAAAATGACTAATTAAATTTAAAACATAAGATATTATTGAAACATCATTAAAACTAAATGGAATAATTGTAAAGAATTCATAAATAAATAATGATCCAATACCTAATGCTAGAGGTAAATTTTTAGTATATTGACTACCAGTTTCAAGTATATCAGTTAATTTAATATTAATCATCATAATAACGAATAAAAATAGTACTGTGATAGCTCCAATATAAATTATTATATAAGAAATACCAATAAATCCTATACCTAATAAAATTAAGTATCCAGCAGCATTAATAAAAACAGATATTAAAAAAATAACAGCTATAACTGGATTTTTAGAAGTAATAACTAAAACACTAGAAAAAAGAGACCCAAAAGCTAAAAGATTTAAAAATATTTGTTTCATATTCAAATTAAAAAGTATGTTAAAAAAGCCTACCATAATGATACCACTATGTTCTATGAAATATTCACTTTACTATCTAAAAATAGATTTTATATAGAATACTATTTAAATAGTTAACTAATTTTAGTATTCAATACTTAACAACCTTTGCGGGCCGCGGACTTACAACCTTACTCGACCCAATTTTATCTTTTTAAAATGGATTTGGCTGGGGAAGGAAGAGAGTCATTTGATTAATCGCTTAGAAATCACTCTAAGGCACGGCACAGCAAAGTATTTTTGGTCTATTTTTAGAGAAGTTCGTTGATATTATACGGATAAAAGGTTGAGAACTAAATATATTCAAATGTATTCATAATTTAGTAGGTATTTAACCTTGAAATAAAGTGACCTTTAAATAAAACCTATTAAAGCATAAATTAAAAAGCGTAGCTTTTGTGGTTAATTTTCTTTAATTAAAGGCCAGTTTCTATTAAAAAATAAAAAGTTTAAAATAAATTATAATAATCTAATTCTTTATAACCTCTTGGTTTATTAAATGATATAAGCCTACGCCTATTAATATAGGCAATTTTATGAAGTGATTAACTTAGCAAGGCTACAAAAACATAAAAGTAAAAAAAAAAGAAAATCAATTTGACTTTATAAGTTATATAGAATATAAATTACTTTAAATAATTTAATAGCAATGCAATGAGCATAAAATATCTATAAAAAAATAGCTTTGCGGCAGCGCACCGGACTATTAAGAACTCAAAGCCGTAGGTTGTAGCCTGCACTTGCCTAGTCGGTTGTACTTTTACAGTAGAATAGCCGGACTCTTAAGCAGCCTAATCATATTTATAATATAAATATGATTAGGCTAGTAGTGGATCTTTATAAGACATTTTAATAAGCGGCATCATGGCTTATAACTTTGTATCTTTAGATACAAAAGATCATTGTTTTAGGCAAGGCTTAAACAATTTTATATAAATAACTATCATTGTTTTTAACCGTCTTAATGGATTATAAATATCTATAGCCGGTTCGTTGCCTAGGACTCTTAAGTTTTTTTATCTTTAAATTATTATTTTAGGCTTTTAAACCCTTTATATTCAGCTAAAAATTTTTTATAAATAAAAGTTGGCCTAAGGAGAATCAATTTTTTTATTTTTTATTGCTATTAAAAAAAATCACTAAACTTAAAGTTAGCGAAGAACCAAAGAGGATTCGAACCTCTGTCTAATATTTTTAACCATTTATAGTAAAAATCTTTTTATCTATAGCCCTTGCTTTATCCAAATAAGATATAATAAATAAGGTTTAGTAAGGTATAAAAGGGCCTAGCGTACACGCTAGTATTAAAAAAACTAATTTAACAACCCTAAAATAGGTATAGGATTTATATCTAACTTAGCTAAATAAAAATGGCTATATAAATATATAACCATTTATAAGTAAGTAAATCAGATGTTTAAATCAAATTTATTATAATTAGTATATATTATATATTCATTGTATAAAAAAGCTATGCCTATGTACATATATAGAGTAAAACAAAACTAGCTTTTTTTTTTAATAATTAACCAATCATTATAATCGTTAGCTGCCTACGGCCGAGACAAGTTAAATATTCATTGAGGTTGTTGTACGCAGGTGTAGCATTTAAAATATAACTTTGAACTAATAAAAACGATAATAATCATTTATTAAACTTCATAATATAAACCCTATAGTGATAAGATGTTTTATTTTTATAGACTACCTCACTGGTTCAGTTTGATAAATTTGTTTGATCTATTTAAATGTACTAAAAGGGCATAGCCAATGAATAAAGACTTAAAAATGATTATTAAATATAATAGTCTAACGTAAGATAACAAACTATTTTTTTTTTAATTTAATTCTATCGCATCCTCTCCATACTCTTAAGTAGCTAGTATGATGCCTGCTATGAGAAGATGTGAGGGTGTTATCTCCCGCCCCCGTATGGGAGGGTGCTAGTGACTAATACAATGATTAAAAAAAAGGCTACGCATAAACACAATAAAAAAAATTTTTTTTACTTTTTTTAATTTAGATTAGAAGTTAAAATTTATACTTTAATATAGGAATAACCTCTACCGACTTATCATTTTATTGAATGAGTATAATAATAACTTTATTGTAAATGTATTGGATAACCAGCTCTTATTAGGACATTGCATATTTTGCTTGTATCTTAACCATATTTATAAATATTTAAATGTGAATGATTATTATAAATTAAAATAACGAGCCCTTCCAGACTTGAACTGGAACAAACCCGATTGACAATCGGGTACTCTACCTATTAAGCTAAGGGCCCTTTTATTTTTATTCTTTGATTATTAGTTAAACTATTAGTTTAACAACTGCTAATTACATTAGCTGCTACTATTATAATCAAAATAAATTTATATTTATAAATGACTTTTTTAGAAATTAAATTTAAATAGAATGTTTTTCTAAAAAAACTTTTTTTTTAATAAATATTAATAATATATTAAAAAAAAGAGCTACCTTTTTTTTATTAAAACTAGATTTTTTATTTTTATTAGTTTAAGGAATCAAAATTTTATTTTTAATATAAAGAAGTCATAACAAGAGCGAGGTGATTCGAACACCTTCCGATGATTTTGGAGATCACAATACTAACCAATTATACTACGCTCTTTTTAATAATAATTGGTTTAAAAAAATGATATTTATGATCGTAATTACAATTATAATCATTCATTATTTTCTTTTATAAAGATATTATAAATGAGACTTAATATAAAAATCGCTATTATAATTTTAGCTTATTTTTAAAAATATTTAAATATTATAATAAATATAAGTTCTGCCGCTATTCTAACTAGAAAAATAAAAAAAGAAATATACTTACTTTAAAGAATGGCTATTTTAACAATATGACCTATTATAATTAATTTTAACAAATTAAGCACTACGCTAAAAAAAAGTTCTATATAAAAAAATAAAAAATATAAACAAAATTAGGAATTTATTATTAAAAAAAAAAGTTAGCATAGCAAAAGTATTTTTATCTGTCATAAGGTAGAGCTTACGGATTAAATATTCTTAGACTAAAAACAGATATAGCTTTTTTTTAATATTGTTTTACTCAAGCAAAACAATAATTTATACAAACATAGGGGTTATATATATAATAAAATGTTCATTTTAATAAAAGGCCATAGGCAGCGTACGCGATCGTAGTTATCTAGCTATAGTAGGCAGCTTACGCCCCTCACTTCGCATAGCGAGCTATGCGATTGGGCCCATTATTCTAGAGTGAGGCGAGCATAGCCAAATTAAAAACAAAATTGTTTTGTTTCATATTTGATATATTTTAAGATTTATGGCTTAATTTTGTTATATACATTCTTATTACCTGTTGAAATGTAAATAAAGGTAAAATATATTTAGAAATGATATAAATTAAAGCTAGTAAACTTAAGAATGAGAAAGATAATTGATTTATAAAATAAAAAGGTATTAATTGAGGCATATATTTAATAACAATTTTTTTTAATTTTCCCAGGACTCTTAAGTCCACGATAATTTGAGGAAATATCTCTAAACAGGATGTAATCAATGATGATATTCCTTAGTCAAATAATGAGATAATAAGTATAAATTCATTATTTGGAATGAGATAATAAGGGTTATATTATAATATTTTATATAAAATAAAAAGAAGCGTAGCTTTTAAATGACTATAGCGTAATATTTTTATATTAAATAAAAACTAGTTTTGTTTTAATATAAATATTACATTCTTTTAGTTTTGTATTAAACACCATTTTTATATTTATTTTTGATTCCTTAAAGTCGCGTACGTTCTCGTACGCCTTCGCTAAATATTTTTTTCTTTTTTAAGTTATATATATTCACTAATACAATTAATTAATATAAATTATATTAATAAAAATCAATTATAAAGAAAAAAAATTTGATTCGTAAATAAATAAAAAAATATTTTTTTTAAGTCTAGGAAAATGTTCTAAATATTGAATAAAATTATTCCCATAAATAAACTCCCTATCCAAGTGCGGTCCCAGTTCTACCGCTCGGTTGCCTTTATCATTTTTTGAATCTAAATATTAAAAACAAAAATGATTAGCTACCATACGCGGGCCCCGTGCCTATTAGGCTAATACCCCTCTCGCTCTTATAGGGCACCTGTATGCATAAAAAAATGAATCTATAAATCCAACCCCTCCTGCTATGCAAAGGGGGGGATAAAGAAGTACGTTGCCGCAAGGCTATTTTTGAATATAAAGATTATCTCCCTAATCTTAGCTACAGCTATGCGAGGGTTGCGAAGTATGCGAAGGTTTTGAGGTAGCCACTTTTATAAGCGTATAGATTGGAGGATTGATATAATGAAGACAATGGATCTTGAAATATGAATAAAAGTTAGATTATTAGAATAATCTAATGATTGAATTTTAGTATATAAATGGTAAAAAATGAATCAATGCCGTATGCAGCGTAAGCTATCGTCGGCTACTCGCTACTGCTATGCGAAGGGAGCGTAGTGAGCGTACGCGTGTTGCAAAGAGATAATAATTATTTTTTCGCTATGCTAGTTCTTCTTCTATTTGTTAGATCTCTATTTTCAGTTAAAAATGATATTATATTATCATTTTTAACTGTTGAATATTACCAGGTCAAAGATACTTATATCTTAGGACCGGCGTGAGATATGACCAGCAGCAGAAACAAAATCTAATAGATTTTTTTAGTAGCAGCTGGGAATTATATATTATTACCTGATATCTAACTGATATTTAGCAGTTAAAAAAATATTATTTTTTAAGAATATTACATATTTAGCTGTAAACTTTTTTATTAGTATTCTATTTTTCATATTAAATAATCGACTTTATCATATTGCTTATTATTTTACATTTTTATGTAGTAGTTAAAAAAAAGGCTACGTCCCTTTTAAACTTGATTGGTTTAGCCTACAGGGTTATCTGTTGAAAATACACCATTCATTGATTATTTTGTCAAGCTGTTACCGCTTGTTCAGCAGATGATTAAAATTTTATTTTTTATAGTTCCATCGCACATTAAAAATTTAAGCGCTAGCGCTAAATAAAAATTTTTTTAATTAGCAAGTCTATGCACTTGTTTTTACTATTGTTTATTATTTAATAAACCTAAAGCAAATATTTCGAAGATGAATATTGTAAAATTTTATACAGATCTTATCATTTTTTTATGAATATTTCACTAGGCTATTATTAATTTTAATTAAATATTGCCATAGGTATCCGTAATGCTATAGATGTTCATTTTATTTAAAATGAATTCATATTTCTTAAAATAAGTTAAAAATAAGTAAATGAACTTTATAAATAAAACAAGGCCGTACGGCATCGTACTATTAAAGCTACCGCTATGCGAAGGGAGCGTAGTCTAAATTGGATCTGTAGAGAATATCTTTTTTTTATTTGCCGCATATGCGATAGTACGCTAATAAAAATTTAAGTCCTTATACTACATAAATACCTGTGCTCACTTGGCCTTATTAGGTCGGCGGAGGGAGTGTAAGTACCCTAAGGCTAAAGATAAAAATTATATAAAAAAAGGGACTCTTAAGTAGCCAAATTATTATTTAATCATTTTTATGATCTATTTATAGATAGGAATTAAATTGACCTATCCTTTATAAAAAAAAAAAATAAATTAAAATTAGTTTATGAAATATTTTAATGAATAGGGGTTAAATTTAATATTAAAAAAATTTTTAATATAAAAAAAATCATTTTAATAAATACTTAGGCTTCGCCTTACTTGTATAAATAACAATATATATTTATTATATCATTTTTAGAAAGCGGGGTAATTTACCTGCGCTAATTTTAATTTGTCATTTTGTTTAAATATCTAAAAAAATAAATTATAAAGACTAGTACCAGGTCCAGATAGTACTATCTAGGACCGGCATAAAATCTAATAGATTTTTATTAGGCGTGTATATGATAACAAAATATTTTTAACTATTTATTATGATTGTACAGGTAACATATTAAATGCATGGAATGGAATAGGACTAGCTAAAGTCCATTCTAAAGTATTTGCAGTTTGTGTTTCAGTATTATATTGATCTAAAGAAGTAAAATAAGAAGGTATTGCCCAAGGATTATTATTTACTTCTTTACCATTTGCAAAGATATCATATATAATATAAACAAATAATATAGAAGCTATAACTGAAATTATTGAACCATAACTTGAAATGGCATTCCATCCAGTGAAAGCGTCGGGGTAATCTGGGATTCTTCTAGGCATCAATTTTGTTAATTTTAAATAAATTTAAACTCTTAATCTTACGATTAAGTTCAGACTATGTCATTCAGTTTTAAAAGTTTTTTTACGACGACAAACTGATCGATTGCTACTGTAATTTAACAGTTCAGGTTTATTGTTGGTTATACTCCCCTGTGAGTCGTTGAACGGTCTTTACTCTGGCGCGTCGCCGTCAATTGACACCGTAGGCGGGAGGCCGAAGGAGAGTACAGAACCGCTGCAAATTGACCTTATAAATAGGTGTTCTTTGCAAATTCTCGATTGTCTATTAAGTTTTTAAAGAACATAAAGAGGCATTATAATTATTATTCATGTAGTTTTGTTCTTGAATAAATTTGACCTTTGTAAGGTAGTCCTGATTTTAAATATTTAGATAAAGTATCTTTACCTATTTTAAATCTTTTGGAACATTCAACAGTAGGATAAGCTCCAATATAAGATTGATCTTTGGAATTATAAACATAAACAAGTTTAGTTAATTTAGCAAGCGTTATAGTTGATTTTTGTTTTCCAAATTGAGGGTTATTAACGCCTGTTTTATCTCGTTTTTGCATAAATACAAATTCAGGAGAAAATTGTTTACCTGACATAGGATTTAATTTTCCAGATCTACTTTTTCTAAATTCAGGTTTATGTTTAAACCCTAAAGTAGAGCCTGCTGTAGGAGAATTATTTAAACTTAATAAAGGATAAGTATTAAATAATATATCTAAATAAAATTGTTCTCGTGATAGCATGTAATCTTTAGTTACAGAACCTGTTTGACCTAAATCTTCTAATATAATTAGCATAAAATTATTATGTGTATAATAACAGATACTGTTATAAATAGGTAAATTTCTTTTCAAAATACTAGGTGTCCAGTAAGATAATAATCGACGAGAACCGTCCCAGGCGCTACCTACATACATTTTACCATTGATTAAATTTATCCATTGATAAATAATTGTATGATTTTTATTTTCTATTCCTATTAAATTACGATCTAAATTAGGTTTGTATAAACGTACAGGATTTTGTAAAAACACAGGTAAAATATGTGGACCAAAAGGTTTTATACAAATGATTGAAAGATACTTTATGATACTCAGGCTGCAAGTATCTGAAACTACATAAAAATAAATTATACCAGATAGACCTAAGAAGTGTTGAGGGAAGAATGTTAAATTAACCCCTACAAACAATGTCCAAAAGTGAACTTTACCTAGGAATTCATTATAAGTAAGACCTATAATTTTTGGAGTCCAGTAATAGAATCCAGCAAATAGTGCAAATACAGCACCCATAGATAATACATAGTGGAAGTGTGCTACTACGTAATATGTCAATAATTAATATTTAAAGTCCATAACACGACAATTTATAGACTGAGTATCTACCCTCACGGGTAGGATCGGACCATATCTTAAAAAGGATTAGACGGATCTATGTTTCCTTTTTGATCACGTGTGGTCTCTACGGAGTCTCTTGGCAACTAGAGTAGCTAAGAGTTCCCACGATATTACCTTATTCCTGTAGCCCTAGCGGGAGGGGTTGCACATTCTATAGCATTAAATAGAAAAGAATAAGACTTCATCGTTAGCATTTTTAACCATATTCACCCGTCCCTGCCTTGCTTGCGCTAAAGCATCTAGGCTAGTGTCGGTTACTTACCTGGTAAAGATACCGAGAGAATTACTCATTTCTCTCATAGTGATCTGACAACATGACACATACTTTATTATTTATTAACGAACTCTTCGGCTCGATTTTTAAATGATTTGCTTTTAACAACAAATTCTGCTAGTTGGTGATATTTGAAACCTTGAAGAAGTGGAGCACAATGGGTAATAACCTTATTAATGCCAATAGCACTACCTATAGATACTTCATATAGAGGGTATCCACTTACTTTCCCTACTTTTTCCGAAATAGCTAGATGATTAACTTCGTAAAAATCTCGGATAGCTTCAATAAGGTATCGATCAAAATTTTGAGCTATACTAAATGTTGATGTGCCTACCTTTCGATTAGAAAATGAACCTTCGGATTCAATGAATCCGGCCAACCAGTCTGCAAAATAACTAGGTCTAGACATGAATAGCGGTGTGATAGATTCTCGATTACTGTATTTAAGTCCTCGTTCTTGAAAGTATAGATCTATATTATGATTAAGTATAAATTTCTTGAAGAACTCAAATTGAAGGCGCATTCGAGTAGTAAGAGGTGGATATTCGTTAAGTAGAGGAATAATAGTTCGTAGAAATGTTTTTTGGTCATTAATTATCCATTGAACGTAACTAGTTTTATTATCTTTACCTCGTTTAACAGTTCCGCCATATGTAGAAGCTAGAAGATTAAGCATCTTATAGTTAAGTGGTTTATCGGATAGTTTTACTACAAGTCGGAATTGAAGTAGTTTTGAACGCCAATGATTCACTTGTAGACTACCATCACCATCTATTAGACCTACAGTAAAAGCATCGAGTTGTTGTCGTGAAAGAGTTCGTGTTGGTTTAAGTATTAACGAATTAATAAAAATGGGTAGCACTATATCATGTAATGCTATATCCATAGAAGCATTAGCTAATACAACTCCTGTTACAAATTTTATTATAAAAATTTATTATGTTAATCACTCGCTTTGCTTCAGCCAGGCGTATCGTCAGGCGTAGGCATAGGAGTACCGTAGCGACTATCTCTCAATCTCTCGTAACTAAATATATAACCTTTGTATGGTGTATTTAGTAACGCAGATTTTTTGATTATATCGTGATTAATATTTAATTTTTTCTGAGCGTGTGTTACACCTTCAAATTTACCTATAAACTCATTATCTATATTATAAACAAAGATAGCCTTTTTAATGTGAGAATTATTAATCATTTCTAAAATTAAATTATTAGACTCCTTTGAAGTCCAATTAGATATTAAAGGTGTATCAGTTAAATTAAATGGTAAATTACTAAAATACCATTCACCTCTAAACAATGTTTTGTTTTTAATATTACTGACTATAGTAGAATGATTAGAATGAATTAATTTAGCTAAAGTTCTAACTGAAGGTAAAATGACTAATAATTCTTTAAATGAATTATAAATATAAACAGAATATGCTGAATTAGCTTCTATCATTCTTAATTTAGATTCTATTGAATGATTTTTATTGTAAAAAGGATTATTTTCACCCACTAAAGCTCTAGAAATTAAAGCTTTAGTTTTATCTGAATGTATTCTATTTTTAGCTAATTCTGATAGCATTTGTTTTGTAGCTTCAGTGTGTTTATATCCTATTGAAGAATAACCTTGTTTTAATACATTATAATAAGGTAATAAATGTGTAATATAGTAAGTTTCTCGTACAGATAAAATTTCAATATCTACATATTCTACAATTAAAACAGCAAAATTTTCTTGGCCATATTTTAACAATGCTTGTATAATTGGCATATTATTATTTTTTCTGTTTTTTAAAAAAGTAGTGTTTAGATAATTTATCATTCTAACAGCAAGGTTAACAGAACTACCGATATAGATATGACCATTGATCAAATTGACTAAGCAATAAACACCTGTTTTATCTTTTTGATCTTTTTTTAGCTGTTGTCTATCCTCCTTAAAATTACTATACACTTTAATAGGTTTTACTTGTTTTACAATTTTAGTTAAAAAACAAGTTGAACACTTCAATAAAGAATAGTTTATAGTCAAATAATCTAAGTTTTCAAAGATGTATACACACATAAATACTATAATAATAAATATTTATTATTATTTGGACTATATCTTATCATTTTTATCAAATTAAAATCATTGAAGAAAACGATGGCTACGTATAGTCTCTGAGGATCCCTATTAAAAAAAAGGTTTCCTGCTGATTACTCAAAACTAAGCTTTGTTACTATATCATTTAAGAGGGAGTATCTTAATTATTAGAGGTTCCCAGCATATAGTAGCCTTTAAAGTGAACTAACCAGAGTTGTATAATCCACCGACAGTGAATAGTGCTAAGAATCCTAACACAAATAATAAAGGAGTTGTATATCTTAAGCTACCACCGTATAATGTGGCTAACCAACTGAAGATTTTTATTCCTGTGGGAACCGCAATTACCATAGTTGCTGCTGTGAAATAAGCTCTTGTATCCACCAATATTTTATTTGTTATTTTGTGCGACGCTTTAAGAATCGCTGCAAACAAATAATATAGGACTTTATCTTATTATTTTAAATTTTAGTCTTTTTTAAGATAATTCTTACATAAAGTCTCTAAGGATACAATTTTATTATTATTTTAAAATTTGTTTAGTTTCCTGCGGATATTAACTTAATTATCAAATTGTAACTTGAAAGTATTGATAATAAGCAATTAAGTCTCCGCATATAGTAAAATGATTATATATTTCTTCACAGAAATAAACGACGCGGATTTCATCTATATACCTAATTTATATAACATAGTTGGATGAAAGTGAAATTTAACTAATGTTCGTAGAATAGGTAAAGATTTAGCACTAATATAAATTCTGAATCTATTTGAATTTTTACTTGGTGACTTTTGAATAGTACAAATTAAATTAAATTTTGTTTGTAAAACAGAACGAAGAAGTTCAACTTCTTCTTTTTTGAAAGAATCTGTACATAATGCTACTCCTTTTGAAACTTTATGATAAGATCCATCTTGCATTATCCAATGAGCTAAGCCCAAGGGAGTTAATAAATCACCAATGTTATTAGGTATTACTTTAATTCCATTTATATAAAATAAATGATAGTATTCAGTAAATAGTGGTAAACTTTTAGTTTTTAAGGTTAAACTTGAATATTCTTTATTAGTTCGGCTATCTAGATAAGTATATGAACTATAAGGAGTTGAGCAAAACTGAGAAAAAATTTCAAATAACATTAAAAAATAATCTTTATATTTAGTTGATTGTATAATTTTAAATCTACCATTAATAGCTCTGCCTCTCAATTCAATATCAGCGTCTCCTAATAAACTACCTACAATGACTTCCTTAGTTTCATCAAGTGAATTATTAGTTGAATATAATCTTAAAGAAGTTAAAAATGTACTACTTAAGATTAATTCAGTTTCAAATAAACTATGTTCATTAATGTATATAGATAAGTTAAATAAAGCATCCAGTCCAACAGTGAACATATGGTGGCTCCATACTAAGAATCCTAATATTCCAATTGAGAACATTGCATAACAACTCCAAATTATAGATGACGTACATAAAATTTATAAATTAAGCCCATATTAAAGTTTAACTTGGGGAAGGATAACTTGCTTAGTACTTAAAATTCACGTTTAGAATTCATAGAGTTTATAATTTGTTGAATTTCTTCTGTACTATTTTTACCTCCCTCTTTATATAGTATAGCTGCTTGTTTGAAACTTTCAAAATCTAAAGTTTTAACATTACATAAAGGGTATTGATCAAAATGCAGAATTATTTTATTAAATATCTCTTGAAAGTCTTGAACATAGTAATCACAACGTTTAATACTAGTTCTAATGCTTAATTTACCGCATTCAAAGAATGAAATAAACATTTGCAATAACAATTGATCTCGTGAGTGTTGAGCTATGTGAAATCTAAAGTAAATTTGTCTAGTTATTTTACGAATTCCAACAGAGAATCCTCCATCCCCAGCTACAAAACCTGATACCCATTCAGGGTGTAATTTTGTAGGTAAATTAACTTTTACTTTATCAACACCGACAGTGTTAGGAAAAGCTAACAATACTTTAGGAGATAAACCTCTATTAATAGAAGCATAGTAACTAAGAATAGTACTAAAACCAATAGGCGTTAGATGTTGTTTAGTTGCCATTAATTTGACCACTTTAGACCAAAGTACGAAATCAGAGTATTTCTTACTAATTAAAGGATAATTAGTAAAATGAGGAATAATAACTCTGACTAAGTCTTCTACTTTATTTACTCTATAAACACAAATATTTCTATTTTCTCTATTAGTAACAGACCCTACTCCAAAAAAATCTTTGATTTTATTTAATACTATAATATCTTTATTATGAAGATTAATTTCAAAACTAACAATTATTCTCCATTTTAAAGTAGATATCTTAGTAAAAATCACGCTAAAACAACCCTCAGCATCAGAAAACCCTGTGACCCAATTAGGAGATAAGTAAGATTTTTGATTTAAAACTTTTGGTTGTTTTAAGTTATTAATAGGACTATGTTTAGTAATAGCACTATTATTGTGACTTAAACTTGAATAATAAAATTTATGTAAGCCTCTCTAATAAATTAGAGTCGGACTTTATCTTCATTCTTTATTTTTACCGCTAGGCGCACCGTCTACGCTTGCCACAGGCTAGAGCGCAATGCTACTGCGCCAACGCCTACACATGATCTGCGTATTCACGTAAGCTAAACGAAAAAAAGATTGTATTTAACAATACAATAGAATGCTTTACGTGAAGTCTCTGAGGTAAACACCTGATGATTACTAAACTTTAGCCAACAAGGCTTCGGTCAGCTATAAAATTTTAACTTAATAATTAGATGAATCGTTTTGGTATCTAATTGTAAAGTATTTAAAGCTTTAATAAATTTCCATCATATAGTAAAGTTATTTTTTAATGTAGCTTAAGTAGTAACTAAATAAACTACCAAACCCATATCACGCTACTCTTATTAATCGTGCACCAGTGCATAGTGCGGAGCTGAGCGGCGGTAGGGAGGTAAAGCCTTACATTAGGACCATACCTAGATAACCAAAGATAGGTTTACCTGAGAATGTTGAAACAATGTGACTAACTATACCGAAACCTGGTATAATTAAAATATAACAATCATTTTGGATAAGCAAATCATCTAAATTTTAGAAATAAGATTGATTTAGCATTATCACTCAAGAACTCTCGCCCTTGTTAGGACTTTATCTTAATCTAAGGTATCTAAATTTCCTCTGTTCATTGTTTTTTTAAGTTTAGTTATTTGGTCTAAACCTGAATCAGTTAAATGTTCTTTATTTTTAAGAAGTATATAAGCTTTTCTCCATTTTAAATAATTTAAATGTTTAGAAGAAAGTAGATGATATTGGTCAAAATAATGAATAACTTTAACAGCTGAACCAAAACTAGTAGATCCGTAATAATAAGTATCTTGACTCTTTCTGTAACCTATGTTTCCTCCTAAAAAGTTTTTAATTAAGATTAATAAAGTATTTTCTTTTTGATCTATTTGAAAATTTAAACGTACTTCAGTACGTTGGTTTCTACTTATGAATTTAATTTGGAAACTAGCATCTGCATCAGAAAATCCAGCTAGCCAATGGTTATTTAAATGACTATCGTTATTTTTACTAAATAAAGGTAGATTTATAAAACGAGGATTTGACAAGATATTTTTATTAATTTGATTTAATTTATTATCTGATCTAATCTTACCGTTAATTAATTCAATTACTCTTTTGAGACCTTCACTTTTTGAAACTACAAGTATGACTGCTTCTTTATTCTTAACTTTATAGATGTTACCATACCCTATTCTACCTTTTATATTATAGGCTAAAGAAGCATCTAATTGATTAAAAACAATAACTAATTGAGGTGTATTTGAAAAGTGTCCATCTCCGTCTATTAATCCAGCTAAATAGTGACCAAAGTCATTGTCACTTAGTGGTTTAGAATGAATAGGCACATGAACAGATACCTTTTTGTCAGTATTAGACAAAATAGATTTGTCGCGTAAAGTCTCTGAGGTGCTTTCGTTAGAAAAATAAGCGAAATTACCTGCAGATTTACTTCTTTGTTTTAACTTTGTTACTATAACCTTTCTTATACAATGAATTAGGTGGGAGTATTTAAAACTAACCCCTAAAGGTAAATAAGTTGTTTCTGCGTACAGCGATATTAAGAAGCTTATACTAATTTTGCTCACTTCTGGGTGACCGAAGAACCCATTCCTTCTTATTTTAAATTATTTCACCTTATTTAAAATACATGTATCATCTCTACCTTAGTGTCCCCTCTTTTGAGTTTAACTTTGTTTCAATTATGACCTTGTGCCTCTTATAAAGGGAAGGAATCGACTGAACATTAAGCAGCATTTCAGCTACCCACTAATGACCCAGTCTGTAGCGATTACTTAGATAACCGACGGTCTTACTTTAGGTAGTTTTGACCATTTTCATTAGTGTTGCCAAACAAATTTATTAATTTGTTTTCAATCCCGATAAGGACTTACTGATTTTATCTAATTTCCTTCTAAGAGTTATTATTTAGATAATCATAATCAGGACTAGAGTTATGATATATTATTCAATAATAATATTCGTTGTTTCAGGTCTTTAATTTGGTATTACTCTTTACCAATTTATTAAAGGATACCAACCTTAATAATAAGAGACACTTGCCTTAACAAATTCATGACTTGCGTCAAACCATACTCTTTATTCCTATTCTTTTATTATTACTGACTTTTTCGTTTAGTATTATTTACTTTAGTTGCCATTTCAATTAATTTGATTCTTAATTCAGGATTAAGATGATCTTTATTCATAATATGTTTATGAATTTCTTTCCAAATAATATAACTTGCTAATTTTTTAGTTTTAAGAAGATACTTATCAAAATAATCATATACATTATAGCAAGCTTTTCCACCACTAATTATATATGAATAATTTGACTTTTTTGAATGAGCTTCAATAACTCCTGTATTAAATAATAAAATTAAATGACTTAAAATTGGTACATTAATATCTCCTTTTTGAGATACTAAATATCTCATTCTAAAAGCAATTGAATTAGATAAAAATGAAACAGTAAAACAACCTTCTGCATCAGAAAATCCAGTTAACCAACTATTAGATAAACTAGGTAAAATATTAGATTTAATAGGTTTAATTGGATCTAATAAAATTTTACCTTTAATAGCTTTTTTATTATATAATTGAATAAATTCATTAAAACTTTGTTGTTTACTTGGTAGAACAAGATTACCATTGAATAAAGAATTAATTAATTCTAATCCTTTTTTATCTTCAACAATAAATCTTGAAGTACGTTTACCTTGTTTAATTACTCTTCCAAATCCTAATTGATCCTGAATGATTTTCAGAATATTTACATCATCTGTAGATTGAGTTATAACAAAAGATAATTCATTTCTGTTATTAATAACAAATGATCCATCTCCTTCAGAAAATCCAATTAACCAAGTAAGGAATTCCTTTTCCGGTAATGTTCTTGAGTTATTAAAATATTTATTATATTTTTCAGAAAACAAAGTAAAATCAAATGTTTCATTTGTATTTTTTGTATCTGAAACTAAAGTATTTAATTGTTTTTTATTAATAAAAACATTAGAAGTAATAATTGGCGTTAAGAATAAGTGTTGATATAAAACTGGATCACCACCACCAGCTGGATCATAGAAACTAGTATTAAAGTTTCTATCTGTTAATAACATTGTTATTCCCTTTCATGTATCAACTATTATAGGATGTACTATTAAATAGTGTAAAATATAAAGATTAAAGCATAATGTCCCTATAATTAAAAACCCTATTACAAAAATTTCTACACTTGATTTAAATATAACATATTTAATATATAGTAAAGCATATTTGTTTTTAACTCTATTTAATAAATAATCTTTATTAAATAAAATAATTAAATTAACAAAAAAATAAATAAATAGTAAAACTACACAAAAAACTAATATAAATAAACCTAATATCAATATAAAATGAATATTTAGTAATGTATCTAAGGGAATAGAATGTTCTACCGGTGTAAATAAATCTTTGAAAATATTTAAGTCTGGTAAAAAATTAGAAGTATCGGATCTACCTATATTTTCTACACTATCGAAAGGATTAGTATCTCTTTCAAAAGGACCATAACCAGGTTGTCCTCCTCTAAATCTACCGTTATATCTGTAAAAGTTGTATTGATCAATCCAATAATTTGCTCTTTCTTCACTAGTTATTATATCTGCAATAATATAACCGGCATTTGCTATAGTAAGACCTATAACTCTACTCATAGGTCTTCTAGCTGATAATGCTGCGATATTTGTTGAAAGATATCTAATTAATCTTGGAAGATCATTAGTATCCCTATTTCTAGGAATATTATCTCCGCTATTATTCTCCGACATTTTACATATTAAGTCAATATCTATGCTATAATTAATAAAACTATTAATAATAATTTCAATTAACATACCTACTTGAAAAATTAACATTAAAATTAACAATATGTCTATTATACCTATAGATACTTTATTTTTTTTGATATAAACTAAAAATAGGACAGGTCCTATTATAAAAGGTTTATAAATAAGTATTAAGATTTGGTTAAAAAAATAACAGTAAGAATCTTCTGAGATTAATAAACTTAAACTCAAAAAAATATTTTATTTTATTTAATTTTTTTTATTTATTTTGACTATTTTTTATTTTTTGTTTTTTTTTTATTTAATTAAAATAGTTGTTGATCTTGATCTACTAGGCTTTGCCTTAGGACTTATAAGGTATAAAAAATAAAATTTTAAGGTAAATACTCTACTTTTCACAAAGTAGTTTGGACTCTATCTTATTAATCTAAGTTGTAAAAATGGTTTAAATGATCCCAAGTAAAAACAGTTCTCTTATTATTTAAACTAGACTTTATTGAAATAATTTCTTCAATATTAAATTTATGTTTAAATTGACCTTGTTTAAATAAATCTAAAACTTTAATCCAATCTTGATAATCTAAATATTTACTACCAAATAGAGGAAATGTATTTAAATCATTTTTTTAAAGCTAAATTTTTATTTTAACTAGTTGTTCTTATTTGATATTCAGGTTTAGGTTTATTCACTCTAATAGTTTTAACTGAAGAAAGTAATAAATGAGCGCTCATTTTTATAAAATCTAACTGACTTCTACCATTATGATCTTTTTGTCTTTTACTTTAATTAAAATTTACACTCTTTTATAAGTAGTTTTAATTGAAAAATGACCAACACCTTCAAATAAAACCAGATAGCCAACCATCAGAATCTATTGAAGTAGTATTTAATGGTTTTTTCTCGCCACCCATAATATGGAGGCGCTATATTTAAATCTTTTTTAAGATTTAACCAATCAATTAAATTTCAAAGAGCATGGATTTTAGGAGTTATCATTTTTCCATTTATTAATCAAAGCAATAAGATTAATCTTTGAATAATATTCATTACGCCAGGTCCCCTAAAAAAAGCACTAGCGGCAGAGTATAGTTCTGTGTAGCAATACTCCCTTATTTTTATAAGCGCACGCCCGTACGGGAAAGCTAGCACTCACATGCTAAGCTGAAGGCTTAAGTGCTTGGGGGGCTTTGCTATAGCCATTTGGAGGAGTACACAATGCCTAGCCCTTTTTTTAGCCAGGGGGTTAAAATATAAACATTTACTCTTTTTTTAGAAAGTGATCCGTGTATTAATGATTAAAAATAATTAAAGCTAATGGAAAATCTTTTAGATGAAAAACAATTTGAATACTTAGATTATTGATTTTACCCTTAGCTGATCTTTCAGTTTTTGAGATTATAATTGTTCCATCACCTTCAATTAAGGGCGTACGCCACAGCTAAATAATAACTAATATTTAAACCGGATACAGTTTAAAATAAAAAATTTTTTTAAGGGTTATAAGACCGTAGACTTGTGTTTTTGACCCTTTATCCTTTTTATCTAGGGATAGATGTTACAACAGATTAATTTCGGCGTATAGTCTCTGAGGATCTATATAAGATTTAAATCAAATAAGTTTCCTGCTGATTGTGTTTTAAAAAAAACAGTTCCCAGCAAATAGCCAAATTTATAGCCGGCAGAATAAGTTTATACCGGCTAATACAGGAAGTGATAATAATAATAATATAGCTGTAATAAAAATAGCCCACACAAATACAAATTAAAAAAATGTGAATCTAAATTAGGTAACTATGTTTATATATTTTATAAATAATAATTATAGCTGTAATTTGTAGCTATGTTTCACTTAGCTCCCTTTCCTAAAGGTGCTTAGAGAGAGTGAATTAAATTAAAGTACGGTTCACATTAATTTTTAATTCGGACTATTTTATATGATTAAAATATTAATTTATTTAAATTTATTTTATCATTATTCCGTATAGTCTCTAGAGTGATTATTTTCACTTGTAGATTGTATCTAAAATTTAAATTTTGACTTAAACATTAAAAGTCTATTAGTAAATATCATCCAATATTTAATTAAATTTAATAAATTACCTAGAATTTAATTATTAGTATTAAATTTTTATAAATATTTCCCTACATATAGGATTATTTAATAACCGCTATTATCTAATTAAAAAAAGTTGTGCTGCCTATGTCTATCGTTAAATGAAAACAAGCCCAGACCCAGTTAGCCTGGACCGGTAGGGGCGTATCACATTAAGATTGAGGCTTTTTTTTATAAATACTAAAATATATTAAGGTTTTAATTTATATTTAATATAAATTTTAAAAAGGGATTTAAATAAATATTTATTAAATATTTTTTTTTAGATATTTTTCTAAATAATTATTGATTAATATTAATATCAATAGGAAATATAGCTAAAAAATGTAAACCTACTATTAAATAATAAAAATTGTGTAATAGTAAGAAAGTTAACAATATAGTTTCTACATATATTATTTTAAATTGTATATTTAAATAGATTAATATGTATTTATTTTTAAAGAAATGAAATATTTTATCTTTAAACAATATAAGTATAATATTGTATAAAGATAGAATAAAAAAGAATAAACTAACAATAGTCAATGTGAAAAGGGCTATAGACAAAGCATGGTGTTGATCCATTAATAGTTCTATAGGATAATTAACTGTTTGTGGTTTTAATGCTTCTATTATAGGTCGCAATAACCCGTCAGTTAAAGAGGAAAATGGATCAAAAATATTATCGAATGAAGGTAAAAAGGAGGAAACACTAGAAGAACCTGAATCTGAGGATTTCATTATTGCATTAGTCACTTTAGATGCTGTTTCAGCATCTTTAGATACATCTATTTGAAGAGTATCATTCAGTATATTACCATTGACATCTTTTTTCCACATCACATTCCAATTGTCCCAATGATCTTTTATATATTTAGGATCGTTGATCACATTTTCAACTATTTTTCCTCCAGTTTCTGCAAGAAAAGCCCCAGCTCCTATAGCTACTTTTTTAAATCCAGTTCCAGGTGCTTTTGAAAAATGGATTGCATACCCAGCAGAACCATAAATAAAGAGAGATCTAATAGTACCTGCCCATGTATCATTAGTAAAAACAAGACTTCGAGAAATAGAAGTGGTATGAGTTTCCTTAATATCCTTATTCACGTTGCTTTCTAGAACATACAATGGTTCTAAACTTAAGTCTAAAGTAAAATAGGATAATATATTAAACATTAAAGTAAGAACAAGAATAGTTATTTTAAATACAACTATAAACAATATAATCACTTGAAATATTGTTAAATCTATTTTTCTATTATTTTCTAAATCATTTAAAATAAAAAGATAAAATGCAAAAGATACAATTAAAATAAAGCAATTAAAACTAAAAATTAAAGCTAATACCAATAGTGATAATAATAATAATATAGCTGTAATAAAAATAGCCCACATAAATACAAATTAACAAAAAAATGTGAATCTAAATTAGGTAACTATGTTTATATATTTTATAAATAATAATTATAGCTGTAATTTGTAGCTATGTTTCACTTAGCCCTAGTGAATTAAATTAAAGTACGGTTCACATTAATTTTTAATTCGGACTATTTTATATGATTAAAATATTAATTTATTTAAATTTATTTTATCATTATTCCGTATAGTCTCTAGAGTGATTATTTTCACTTGTAGATTGTATCTAAAATTTAAATTTTAACTTAAACATTAAAAGTCTATTAGTAAATATCATCCAATATTTAATTAAATTTAATAAATTACCTAGAATTTAATTATTAGTATTAAATTTTTATAAATATTTCCCTACATATAGGATTATTTAATTAAATCTGATTTATAAATCAGATTTAATACCGCTATTTGAATAAAATTAAAACTGACCTAAATAATTAGCAGGAGTAACAAATATTTAAAACTAAATTTTTTTTTAATCATCACTTAATATTCTAACAAGGTGGTGATTAAATGGATTAATAATTTTATTATCTTTACAATTTGTACTTGCTCTCGGTATTAAATATAAAAGATCTAAAGCTCCCCCCTAAAAATATAAAATCCTCTACTAAGATATTTTATCTATAGATGGATACTTTATATAAGGCGCAGGCAGTATTTATCTTTTAGAATAATAGACCTTTACTATCATTTTTAATTTTGACTTTTTCTATTAACGGTAATTTGTGTAAGCTCATTCCATTTGTTCTCATATTAAGTACAGTTGTAATAAAATTAATTGCCAAAAATAAAGACAAAAAAAATTTAACTTAGTTTAACCAAGTATAGTTTAGTTTCTCAACAAGCCTCCATCGCCTTTGGCGGGTGTAGCGAGTAGCTTTGGAACTACTCCCTTTAAGTATTAATTAGCAAATCGTTTACCTTTATGTAATTTATATTGTGAAAAAGGAATTACATATGGTCCAACTAATAGTCGTAATTTATCCATAGAATCTGCTTTAATATATAATCGCGGTTTATTATTTAAATAATGTATACTACAATTTAAATAATAGCGTATTTTTATAATATTAATAAGAATTACAACATCTTTTATTGTAAAACAATCTGTACAAATAGTTAAACCATATTGATTAGACACACCATCAGACATAATCCAATAAGCTAAAGCACGGGGAGATAATAGATAAAATAAATCTATTTTTATAGTTTTAATACCATTAACCATAAAAAGGTCATACAATTGATTTAAAACAGGATAAGATCTAGTTTCTAATATCAATTGACCATAAACTTTACCTTTAACTTTTGCAAACTCAAATCGAGGAAGAGAAGCAAAATAATGAGTCAATTCGGTATAGACTGTCCATAAGAAAGGGAAATTTATAATAGATTGTTTAAATCCGATTCTAACATTAACACTACGGTTTCCTTTTTTAAGATAAGCATCACCCAATATTAGACCAATTAAGATATCTAAACTATTTGTATTTAAATAAGTTAAATCTTTAATAAATTTAGTTAATCTAGGTAAACCTAGTGTACTATCTAATTTTCCATTGAAAACTGTAATAGCTGTACAATTAGTTTTAGGGAATATAGATATATCTATTTTATTCCATTTATTAATTGTTGGTACTAAAGGAATTATAAACATCCATTCCGTAGGACTAACTAAATTTAGATTACTTGTCTTTATAAGGACTTTTTCTTGTAAAACAATCGATTAGTTTTAGTAAATTTATCTCTATTATTAAGAGTGTCATACTATCATATTATTTTACTGCTTCGCAAAGTCTCTGAAAATTTACTATAAATTTTGCTTAACATGTTGGCCCATATAGGAACAGGATGCCACGTGTTGTTTAATAAATCTGGGGGTCGATTTAGAACATGGTCCATAAGATGAACTCCAGTATGGCAAAATTTTAACATTTTAACTTAACAAGTAATTAAAAAAATATAAACACTTATAAGCATATCTAAGCATAATAATAAATCCTATTACTAGGGTAAACGGCACAAGTAATACCTAATAATGATGAAACACCAGCTAAGTGTAGACTAAATATAGCTAAATCTACACTAGCACCTGAATGACTTTGAACACCAGATAAAGGAGGATAACAAAATATCGCTTCGCGCTACCAATACTCTCATATTGGATTGGACTATACCTTCATTTTCCCTTACTAGTGCTTCGCGTAAAAAAAAAGGAGCAACCTGTTATTTCATCTTAAAATTTTTATCTAGTCGAATAGATCTTATATTTCGCATTAAATTTTGAATATTTTTCATTGATTCAAAGTCTTTCTTCTTATTAAAAGATCGTGCCCAAATACGATACTCTAGAGATTTCATACCTTTCATTGTTTTAAAATAGTAATCTGCTATTTTTTGAATTGCTTCTGAATTAGTAGTTACTACAGTAAAATAAGTTTTCTTCTGTGTAACTTTAATTCCAAATATAAGTGCAATAGCTTCGAGAACAATTCGATCTAGTTTTTGTGTTATCTCAAACGCATGATTAAGTCTTGTTGGTCCTTTTTTAACAAGGTAGAAACTACCTTCTGCTTCTGTAAAACCAATTAACCATGATTTACTCATTATTTTCATAGCATCGCTTACACTAGCATCACGTAAAGTATTATTAACAACTTTCCAAGCAGGACTAATATAGTTTTCTGGTAATGATTGAGATTTTATTTCAGAAATAAGTTGATCTTTTTTTTCTTTAGATAAACTAGAGTCATTCATAATTAAAATGGCTTTTTTAAATAGACTATAACTAAAGTATTTACTAGTGAGTAGTGTATACTGATCGAATATGGGTAGAATGTACATAAGAATATGTTGAATATCTCGAATTCGAAATTCAGCTGTATTATCTTTAGAGTTAGGTACTGATACTGAGCCAACTCCTAGGTTAGATTTAATATAATAAAGTAGACGTAGATTATAATTACTCTGTCCAACTTTAAACGTAAATGTCCAAACCCCTTTTTTAGTTTTAGCAAAATAGAAAGTACCATCTCCATCAGTTACACCTACAAGCCATTCATTAAAGTTTATGTTATTTTTTCGCGGAGCGCTAGCTCTATTGGTAAATGTACTACGTGTAGTCTCTGATGGATCAATCAGTGAAGTAGCCGATAGTTCATTCTGTTTTAGTAAAATGCTTCGCTCCCTGCCGCAGGCTAGAGCTAGACTATTCTTTATAACTAAATAATTATAGCAATAGTCTCCTACTATTAATATTACATTAATAAGACTGACTATTGCTGGGTTTGCTACTTTTGATTTGACCCAGGCGGATTGTCCCCGAGTTGATGACATTATTACATTATTCAAATAACTGTCCCAAGCCATAGAATGAGTATTCTTCTCCGAGTAGAGGAGTTTCCCGCATCGAGTAGTATTTAGTAGATTACATAGTATCACAAGGGCGTAGCTAATACTATTAATCTGTGACAGCTTATCCTTAACTGTCCATCCTGTACCAGCCCCATTTTCAACAAGTGCACTTAATAATAATAATATTAATGAAGGTGGTAATAACCAGAAACTAATATTATTTAATCTAGGGAATGCCATATCAGGCGCTCCTACTTGTATTGGTAAGAAATAGTTACCAAATCCACCCACTAAAGCGGGCATACTTTTTTCCTATAAATTTCTAAATAGGCAGGATTATATCTTTATCCTTAGGAATTCTGTTACCCAGGATATTTCGCGTGTAATCTCTGAGGATCCTACTAAGTAATATACATAGAATTTTTGAATATTCTCCTATAATATATTCTGTTGGTTTCCTGCTGATTGCCCAATTTATTTTATGTTACTTTGTTCTACCTTTAAGTAGACTTAGTTAATATAACTCTAAGGGGATTCCAGCACACAGCGAAATAAAAAGATTTATATTACTATAAATCCCGGCCATGCCCTATAAATAAAAAAACGATATATTGGGCCCACAATAAATTAGAAGAGCTTAATCAGCAGAGCAGCTCCGGGGCCACAGCTACACCAACATACAAATTGCAAATGATCGAAAAAATATCTTAGGAAGGGATATGTTTGGTGGTACCCTTAGCTAGCATGTTTACATGCTTTGGCTTAAGAGTCCTAGCCTAAATTTAAAAAAAGGCAAGCATTAAGTGTCTTGCTTAATAAAGTAGGTTTATTATTTTATTCATGAATGATTTTGAGGTATATCCAAAAGTGTAAATTTCCATTGTTTTCTATATAACCCTGTAGATCTGCCTAATATATAATCTCTAATTGTACCTCTATCTCCTTTCAAATGTCTAGCTAATTCACCTAAACTTGTTAAAGTTATAGTCAATTCTGGATTAACAACATTTTCAGCTAAAATAGCTTTACTCTTTGGTTGATTTGGTTTATACTGGGCTTTAACTGTTTCAATTAAATAAATTAATTCTTGTTCAGTTAATATAGATTCATAAGGAAATTCAGAAATAGGGTCATTAGAAAATAAAAATCTATCTAGAAATAGTTTAGCATTATCTAAACAATTATCTAAACTAACATGATGTATTTTTACATTACTATATAGCCATTGTTTAGAATCAGATATAAAAATTAAAGTTTTAGTTACAGTATCATATAGATATACAGTTTTACCTCTTAATTTTCTTAATCTTTCTTTTGCTTCTTCAGACATAGGTGTATGGTAACCATAATAGCCTCCAGCTATTATATCCACATTAAGTTTAGGTGAAAGTTTGTCTATATAATATTGTTCTAATTCAATAGCTTGTTCCCAGCTAGCATCAGAATTTAAAATAAGTAATGTTAGTTTAACATTTTTAAACCCATTTTCTTTAAAATATCTAAGAACTTTTCTATCAGCTTTATTTAAGATAGATGGCATAAAATAAGAACAGACTCTACTATATAAATTTATAGACACACCTACATAAGCGTCTGCGGTATTTTCATTTATTACTTCAAATATATAAACTCCTTTAGCACCTTTAGCTACTTCAGCTATTTTATTCCTATTATTAAAGGGATCCATAATTTCAAATTTTGTATGAGGGTGATTTTTTCCTTGGAATTTTGGTTGTTTTCGTTTATAGTCATAAGATTTATAACTTTTTTCTGGGCATATGTTAGTACTATCTTCATTACAACTAAATAAGGCTACGCCATTATTTTTTTTACATAAACCTACAAACAACCCATAGATCTGTGTGTACACACAGATTTGGGAATCCCAGGTCGGTTTTTTATTTAAATTTAATTTGACCATAAAGAAAATCATAACAAAAGCGTGTGCAGTTATGATCACATTAAATAATTGATGATCACCTTGTAAAACTTGAACACCTGGTGCTGCTAATTCTAATCTAATTAGTATAGAAAATGCTGTACCAATCATACCAGCAAAAACAGCAAAAATTAAATATAGTGTTCCAATTTCTTTGGCATTTGTTGACGAAAGCCATCTACTCATTAATATTAAAATAAGTTTAAAAAAACTAATTTTTTTGGTTGATTCAAAATATATATCTTTTTTATAAATACATTTATTTTTTAATATTTATATTAAAATATATATTTATATAATTATATTCATATTTATATTTATTATATTTGTATATAAAAATTTTTTTTATGAAATATAAATAAATTTAAGACCAAATTTAGAATTATCTGTATTAGATATATACTATATATTATTCATTTTTTATTTAAAATAAAAAAACAAAATATATTTTTTTATTTAAAATTGAATTCATAACCTTATTTTTTTTTTAAGTTTTTTGTCTAAATTTTTTTTATCGCGTACGCGTGGTTTTTAATTCTAATTAAGTTCCTACTAATTCTTATTTTTATTACAGGTTAAACTATCTTTTTTAATGACTTTAAGCCATTTTTTCATTCTAGGTAAGTTTGATTGTCAGCCTAGAGAGATAAATATAACACCACATAGTGATATTTCAATTATTTTTTTTATATAATTATATAAAAAAATTAAATGATTATTTAATTCATTTTTTATTAAATGAATTAAATAAGGGCGAAGCAATATTTAATTATAAAATGATCTTTATCAGAATTGAACTGATTCTCGCTACTTGAAGGGTAGCAGTACTACCGTTATACTTAAAGACCTAATATTAGGCGATATCAGGAATTGAACCTAAACTAACAGATCATGAGACTATTGTGCAAACCTTTTACACTATATCGCTAATTAATTTTTATTACACTATCATTGAAGCATTAATACAATACGAACAAAGAGACTCGAACTCTTAAGGAATCACTTCCACTTTTGCTTAAGAAAAGATTGTTTACCAAATTTCAACATGTTCGTTATATATAAGTATTATTTCTTTTATTTTATAAAATAAATACTTTATTTTTATAAACTAGTCATTATTTATAAGAGACTAAGTCAGTTAAATAAAATGAAGGGCTACGCCTGAAGAATAATTATGATTATGATTAAAGATTATTTAATCTTTACTTTTTTAGAAGAAAAACCTAAAACAAATAAAAATATTTTAAACATAATAAATTTGGTTAAACAATGATAAAGACTAGTTAGCGAAAAATCAAATGAATAATTCATTAATTTATTTAAATCCGCATTTAAATATAAAAAGCCTAGGCTAATAGGTTTAAATTAAAAAACAAAAACAAAAAAAGAAAGGCATCAAGTGGGTTCGAACCACTGAAAAAAGTATTAACAGTACCCCGCATTAACCTCTCTGCCATGACACCTTAAAATTTTTAATTTTTATTATATGGTAGGTTGGAGTTGAACCAACTTCACCTAATCCCAAATTAGGTAACTCAACCACTTTGTCTTCTACCATTTACTCTGTTATATTTAACAATATGAATTAAAAAAATATTTAATTTCATAATCAAATTTTTTTTATTAGACTCTTTTAAAAATTTTGATTATGAAATAACTGGTTATTACTTGAAGCTAAGAATTTACACATTCCCTTCGCAACCTTCGCAACCTTACTTTAACCTAGGGTATGTTGCGAAGGGTAAATTTTATGATTAATAGATTATTTTGTTATTAAATTATCTTATAAAAATAGTTTAATATTTATATTTTAAATAATATAAATATTAATTAAAAAAAACTATTCTAATTAAAGGAAGTAGTACCTATATAAGTAGAACATCATATAATAGAATGCAAAATTAAGTCAATATAAACTAAACCAATCAATATTAGACACTATTTTCAACCCGCCCCTACGGTCCCTACTATAGGGGAGGGCTATTAATGGATAACATCCTTATTCTGTTAGACTTTTTTTACAAAAAGGGAGAATGAGAAGAAAATACACATTTAAATCTTTTATACGTAAACTGGATTAATTTTAGTTTATGGGTTGGGTACATAAAAAACTACTATTAATATTTACATGTTAAAATATATAAGTATTAATAGCCTAAGCTAACGTCCCTCACTGACTATCGCATAGCGATTGGGCCGTAATCATTATTCTAGAACGATACTTGTGAAGAAGAAAAATATCGAACCTAGGCTGCCATAGGCTGCCAAAGTGATATTTTTTTTATAATAATTATATTATTAAAATATTAAATGACATAAAAAATAAGTTTTAATACTTTATACAAATTATACGAAGATAGGGTAATTACCTATTAAAGAAAAAATTTTCTCGTAAAAGAGTAACAGTCTATGTAACAATATAAACTAAGTATTCTTATACTGAGGGGCTTAGTTTAGATATATAGTTAAATTTTTTTATACTGTTCTGTTATATTAACTATATTATTAGAGTATAAAAATAACTATTTTATCCGGTGACTCTTTAAGTCGACGAATTTATATAATTAATTAAAAAAAAAATAAAAAAAAAAATCTAATAATATTGCTTAACTAAAATGTCCAGTATGCTTTATTATTAAGTATAATGTGTTACAATCTAATTTAATTACCATTTTTATCATTCTTTATAAATGGTTACTTTAACAAATCAAACTCAATTTTATATTAATTCTCCATTAGAACAATTTGAAGTAACTAGTCTAATTGGATTAAATGCACCTATTTTTGGCTATTTTAATTTAACTTTAACTAATCTAGCTTTATATTCAGTTTTAGTTCTTTTATTCATTTTAATTTTACATTCTTTGGCTAATAATAATAATAAAATAGTACCATCTAAATGGTCAATAGCTTTAGAAAGTCTATTTGCAAGTATAAGTTCTATGGTCAGAGAACAATTAGGAAAAGAAGTTTATTTACCATTTATATATTCTTTATTTTGTTTTATTTTAATTGCTAATTTATTTGGTGCTGTGCCTTATAGTTTTACAATCACTACTTCTGCCATTGTTGCAATAGGATTCAGTTTTACTATTTGGACCGGTGTAACTATTTTAGGGTTAAGTACTCATAAATTACACTTCTTTTCATATTTTATTCCATCTGGAACACCTTTACCTTTAATTCCTTTATTAGTATTAATTGAAGTAATTTCATATGTAGCTAGAGCTGCTAGTTTAGGTTTAAGATTATTTGCGAATATGCTTGGGGGACACACTCTTATGAAAATATTAGCCAGTTTTTTATATAAAATGTTTGGTAGTTCATTCATTGTTGCCATTTTAACTTTAGTTCCGTTTGTTTTCTTCTTAGGTATAATGGGATTAGAAATTGCTGTTGCATTTATACAAGCTTACGTTTTCACTATTTTAACATGTTCTTACATTAAAGATGCCATTGAATTACATTAAGATAACCATAAATAATTATAACATTAAAAATACCCTAGAAAATAACTGGGTTTAAACCCCACTTCGAGGACTCCTTCCTCAGCTTAATATATAATATTAAGCAGCTATTAGATATATAATATCTAATTGAAATAACCAATCACTTAAATTAGACAATACTCAACAAACTAATATTGACAATAATAAAATTATTCCTGTAATTCTTAATTCTAACCATAACTCTATAATAATACTTCAACCCTTTCTCCAGTTCTACTCAGTCTAATTGAAATCACTCTTTCTAGAAAAGTTGAAGGACCAATATTTAATGCTCAAATTAAAAAAAATTTGACCTTGGTTTATAATAAGATTTACCGATGCGGAAGGTCATTTTGATTTTGATGGGTATGAGATTTAGATTTGGATTAAGTGCTAATTATAAAGATGCTGCATTATTTTATTAAAAATTATTTAGTGGAACAATATCTGTAAAAAGAAAATATACCGAAGTTGTTACATTATAAATATGTTATATTGAAAAATAATAGATATTATTCTAGCATTTTTCAACAAACATGCTTTAAAGGGTAAAAAAAATATTTTTATTATATCAATTGGAAAAAAAAGGTTTTAATTATTTTCTAATTAATAGACAAACAAAAGGAAAACAAATTAGCTTTAATTGAAAGAGTAAAAAAAAATCTATCCTTAATAATCACAGAATTAAAAGTGCCCGTATTTAACATTAAGCTTTCGATGGTCATTATATCTCTTGCTACAGGTGGTGGTTCTTTATTTAACTAAATAGTGTTTATAGTGGTTTTGGTCGAACTGTTTTTTCTAAAACAAAATTAGACAATGACTAGAAGTTGTTTGAAGTTTTTTAGCTCTTGGTTAAGTTAACCGGGTAAAATAGCGATCTGTTTATCTAAAAAAAAAGAGATTAAAACAAATTTGTTTTTTATTATCTAAAAGCGCAGGTATAAAGGCCTTTATTATTTTTGTAAAAAAATTTATATTATGAGATTAATACACTACAAAAATGGCTAAAATAAAGGGTTTAAATTTGAACATTTTATCCTTTTGGTGAATAAACCGAACTAATTTTAAAGTATAAAAATAAAATATAAATCAAAAAATTTTTTTTATTTATGATTTAACTCAAAGTAAAGTCTGAGGTAAAAATGTGGTTTGACGGGTTTGACGATCTAAATTTATCGTCACATCGTTTGAGCGTTATTAACAGAAATATATTTGGAGAAATTTGAGGTACTAAAAAGGCGTAGGCCAGCGTAGCTTTACATAAATAAAAACAAGTATGTTTATGCGCAAGCGAGGGGGTTTTTTTACTAATTAAACGAAGTAGCCGTAGGCGTCACCATCCAATGGACTGTTTATGAAATATTTTACCCCTTAGTCCCCGGACAAGCATCAAGGGGTTGAAAATTAAAAAAAATAAATATTTTATTTACCAAGCCTCCCCTCCCCTCAAAGAGGAGAGGAGAGCGTACTCCAAGTAAATATGATGCTCATGATCTGACTCAAAAAACTCTTGGACCAAACAAATTTTAAAAAAAAATTTTTTTTATATTAATAAAAGAGTAACGATTTAATAACTCATTTTAAAATCTAACGTTATGTTTTATTAGAATGTATGTTAATGAATAATCGTTATGTCTAATTAGCCTTAAACCTTAGGGTTAATGAATAATCTAAAATGTCCGGTATATTTTTGCCTCCCACTTCTAATTAAATATAACGTGTTACAATCTAATTTCAAACCTAATTTAGGTTTTATTAAACTGATCATGCAAACTCAAAAACACTTTCAAAGAGGGTTAAAAATTATTTGGCGAATAGTTACACCTATTGTATATATTTTGATTATTTATATATATATATATAAATTCATACATGGTAGTCTAATTCAAATAATAATACCGTTTATAACCACTTTTTTTTTAACACATCTTTTTTATAAAAAATTATCTAACAACGATATAATTAAATTTTTCCAAATATTATTCCTAATTATCGCTTCTTTACTAATTATTATTTCTGCATCGTTATATTTTGATTTCGCCTTTGTAGAAATAATTAATAATACCCCTATTGAAGATAATGTTAATGCTACTACAACTACTACTCCAACACATCATCATCATAATACAAATAATGTCGATTTAACATTACATCATGAAGCTACAGCAGCAAGTGCAGCTGGTGTAGCAGCTTCTACTTTATTTAAAACTTCTTCACATCTTCCTATGGGTCAAAGAGTCGCTGAAACAGCTTTAATAGCTGGTGTTATAGTTATAGGTACAACTTATGGAATTGAATTAGGTAATTTTATAATAATGTCAATGTCACAGATATGGTAAACAATCTCTACATACGAGCCCCTCTATTGATAGAATACCTTCACCTGATAACAATATGGTTAATTCTCCTTTTGATTTTTATATTCATATTGTATCTATATTGAATGGTTAATTAACATATGATATTTTATCATATATATTAATATTAATATTAATATTGTTTTTCTTATTTAATAAAAATATAAATCAATTTTATTTAAATTTAATCTTAACCTTTATTAAAAAATATTTACCAAAAAAAATCTAATCAATGGAATCAATATATTGAAAAAAGTTCTTATTATAATGAAGAATTTTATAAATATTTAATAGTAATTATCCTCATATTATTGTTACTAATAACTTTAGTTAAAATATATGTAGGATATGATATTTATCATAATATTGATGATTATATTTTAGTGTATAATTATTATAAAACAAAATAAATGATTGATAAATGAGTTAGATTAATCAAATCTTGTTCATTTCAAATTATTTATGTTACAATCATATTTTCAATGATTAAAATATTAAAATACCCCCACTTATAATAAAACCTGTTAAATTTATACTGGAATAAGAGGTTGACTCTTTTTAATCAGAATTATCCCTCGTACTTGCGGCTAACATATAGCTATTAAAGATTGTATAATTATTTAACAAAATTATCAAACTAACTCCTGTTAGTTGACAAGAGGTCCAGGAAGGATTTAGAAGAAAAACACATAATGGACAAATATTTATAAAAATGGAATATTTTTTACCAAAACTTTTTTTCTAATTAAATAAGGACCAATGATTTTATTATATAAAAAATATAAACATTTATTATTATTATTCATAAACTAATTAATTGATAATTTAGTATATTAGGTCAATTGCAAAAGTTAAAATTTTATAAAAAATAAAATATTTAACAGGTCCAAGATACATAATAAAATATATTTTATAGCTGCTTAATATATTAAGCTGAATATCTTAGGACCTGCATTAAAATATGATATATTTTAATTAGTTGATTATTTATCAAAAAAAAATTAGAATTACAAACAGATGAATATAACTAATAAAATCTAATAGATTTTATAGCTGCTAAAAAATATATTAGCAGCAATAGACCAATTAAAACTATATTATGAAATTAGAGATGATAAGTGAATAAGATGAATAAAGAAGTTAAATTTGCTCAATATCAAGTTAATTATAAAAATTCCAATGAATATGAACAAATTTAAATGTGGTTAAATTTTAAGTAAAAATCAAAATTTATTTATTATAAAAATAGGCATTGATTGAACATCTAAATAAAAAAGGTCCAAATCTTATCTTGTAAAATAATAGAAATTATTTTAGAATTTAAATAAAAATAGATGATCTTTTGTAGAAATTGGACGAAATAAAATTAGAAATTGAAAGTAATTGTGAAAGAGTCAGATATAAATTTTTAGTTTTTAATATCAAAAAGTAGGCGGAACCTTAAATTGACTGTTTATTATATCTATAAATAGAAGTCTAGACGGAATTTTTAAATGGACTGTTGTTTATTATATCGTTTTAGTAGAGTAGATCAATAAATGAAAAATCAACAAAAATTTTTATTATCAAAATATAAGAATATAATAGAGTTTATAAAAAAAATTATATCTATATATTCTATTTATTAAGATTTAAATTATTTCTTTCTAGATTAAAACTAATAGTCAAATATATAAGGTAATGTCAAAGGTGTTTCTAGTTATGAATACATAAAATATATTTAATTTAAAAATTTTAATTTAAATAAGGAAATAAATAGCATAAAAGGTTAAAGTGTCATTTTTAATTAAAAACTATTGTTTACCCAGACACTTATAAAAAATTTATTTTTTTAAGCCTATGATTTAATGGTAGAATAATTTCTTGATAAGGAATCTGTAGAAGTTCAATTCTTCTTGGGCTTAAACTTAAATAAAATATTTAAAAAAAATAAATTTAATTCGTTTATCCTCTCTCTTATATTTTAGCAGCTATTAAATATATTATATTTAATTGAAATAGTTACAGTGGAAAAATATTAATACCTAAAAGGGCTATTAATATAAAAATTAAATTGAAGTCTTTATAGGCTTCGTTTTACAAAAATGTCGCTACGCTAGTCCCTACCCTTTTTGTAGGTATAAAAACTTAATTAGAAAATATCATAAAAAAAGTATAAATAATCATTAATAATTAAAATGAATAATCAACCATAAAAATAGGTTAAATGTCACTTTTTCTTATAAAATAATTTATATATATAATTCTCTAATAAAGTATCGCGTAACGGTACAGGCTTTTTTTTTAAGCTACGTTAATTATAACTCACCTTATTTAGGTCCTTTTATTTTTATTTATTTTACATATTATATAAAGGATTCAAAATAATTCTTATATTTAAATAACGTGTACGTGAAAATATGTAAAAAAAAAAAATGATATTATTGACTAAAAATTATAAATACATAAAGGTTAACTTTTAAGTTAATATTTAGTCATTAATATTCATTATTAAATTATAAACATTATAAAAAAAAATGAAAGAATATTAAAAAAAATATATATTGCTATAGGTGCTGCATCTGGAGCTATTACAGTTGATTCATGGGTTAGAAAATTAAATAATCCAGATAAATATAGTGATTTAAAAAAAGACTTAATGGGATTTCGAGCTGAAGTTGAGGCAAACCATTAAGCGGTATTAGAGAAAATGAATCAAATAGAAGAATCAAATAGAAATACTAAAAATTTTTTAATAGAACAGTATAATAGTCTTAATAATCTAGGTAGAGTGTTAAAAAGTTTTCAGGAAAAAGTTCTAAAACTGGCTGAATTGTCTCAAAATAATTCTAATAATAGTAATAATAATGAAATTGATGCCACAGTTGAAAATCTGAATGCAGACCTTGAAGTTATTAGAACCAGTCTAGATTCTTTATCTAATCTAACGGAAATAAGTAAAACCCAACTACTAGATGATATTGGAAATTATTATACATTATATCAAGAATTTTTATCTACATTAACTATACACCAACATGAAGGTTTAATTCATTTGATTTTTATATTTGTTCTATTCATTTTAATATTTAATTTAGCAACTATATTTTATGGTGAATCTTTAATTAAATATTTTGAATAGAACAAATTCCCAAAACTAGCTCATTTAATTCAATTAAGAAGTAAATTTCAACAATATTATTTTGCTATTAATTTAATACTAATCATCATAATATTGTTAGTATTAACATTTGTTAATATTATAATATTTTTTAATTTAGATTAAATATATACCCCCACTAGACTTGTTTCAAGTTTGATATGCTTAAATGAATTATATTTATTCAATAATAAAGATGTTGGTGTAAAATCATTAGTTGAACAATAAACTACTCTATAATTTTTTTAATACTTCTACTATATTATTCTTCTTCTGTTACCCTTCATAATGATCCTTATCGATCATTAATTTGGATAGCCTTTCTTTAATAATAAGGTTCATCTTGAAGGACTTATCTGCTGATGTTCTCTCACTTTCTAATCTAATGATGATATTTTTTAAATTTATTTGGTATAAGTATCTTATTTACGTTTCTACCATAACCCCACTCCCCACCCCCCCCCCATTTATCAGCTTAATATATAATATTAAGCAGCTGTTAAATATTCTGGTAATTATATATAATTACCAGAATATTTCACTGGAATATCTATTTTTTTTAATATATAAAATAAATACATCATTAAATGATTATAATATCTATCCAATAAAACTGTGAGATATTACAGATAAGTCTGGGAATATCTTTATTATCTTTATCCCTCTTATTTTTTTTTTCAGTAACTAAGGATAGTTATTGTTAAAAAATTGTTTTGTTCGTTCTGAAAGGTTACTTTGCGTACAAATCCTTGGCCTATTACAAGTTAAGTTCTATCTATTATCTATTTATTGCTATAAATAAAATATGGTTTAGTATCTATAAATTTATTATCTTTAAAAATGAATTAGAAGTCAATTTTAAAGTATACAATTCTTCTTTAACTGTTATTGTTCCATTTACTAAACTTTTAAACGACTTTATTTGTCTTTTTTAATTTAGTTTTTTAAAGTAAATAAAATCATCTAATGTTAATTTAACATAATTAGTATCTAAACCTTTCACTTTACAAATGAATTAATCATCATTGGTTAATAAACAATAACATTTATTAAAAAAATAGCCTTATTACAAAAATATTCCAGTTTAAATTAACCTAGTTCATTAGTAGAAACTAAATGATCAAGTAATGGTTAAAAAAAAAATAATGAAGCAGTATCTTTATAATAGAGAATATAATCAAGATCTATTAAATATTGGATGAGACATATGAATTTTTGCATAGGCTGTTATAGCTGAAGCAATAGGAATATTAATATTATGTTTATCGGAAACATTGTCTAACATAGTATTCATTTCCTGATTTGCTGATTTCAATTCAACTAATACTTTATCATCTAACTTTAAAATATCAATCATTAAATCTTTTCCTTTTTCATTGATAATAATCTTTTTTATTCTAACAAAATTAGAAAATGAATCATCCCTTCCAAATCTTCCTTAAAGACTATTAATTAGCAATTATTGCATTTAAATTAAATGGTTGTCCCTTAGGGTAAGTAATTATTATTTAATAAAAATTCTTCTAAAAAAAAATTTTTTTTAATCAAAGTATAACCATAAATTATCTCAAATTCATAACAAGTTCAATTGCAAAATCCATTTCTTTACTAATCACATCTCTTCATATTCACCTAATGCAGCCATTGGTCTAATTCCATAAGATGTATTAACATGTGTTTGTAATACTTTTCAGATCTTTAGGACATTTAATTTTACAATAGAAAAACCAAATGCATCAGGATTAGTTTTTCTAATATCATCTTCTAAGTAGGAATACCAATAGGCATCTGTGATTCCTTCATAACATATGGATAAAGTGAATTTACATCATAAACATAAACATGTTGACCTTCAGGGTTTTCTGGGACTAAACATCAACAGAACATCCAGTATAAGATTTTCTAATCTCCAGATATCTTAGATAAATGTACTATAGTATTTTCTTTCCTAAAGTTATATGCTAAAGATAGCAAAAGCTAATGAAGGTAAAGTAGGATAATTCTTTATATTTAATTGAAATAAATTAAATATCCCTAGGTAAAATGAGTTATAACTTCATGTAATGAAATAACATCAGTATCACAATAAAATATTGTTTCATCTTTGAAATGACCATAGTTTATTTGCATACGCTGCAGAATAAAGGTTATATTCTTCTGATATTATCAAAGTAGTTGAATTCTAGTATTTTACCTATATAATCTAAATCAATAGGATCTTTATTTACAAATTGATATGGTAATTTACCCTTTTGTTCCACAATTATAACTAGCTCTAGCAAATAAGGTAAATGATTTAGCAGCTAAATAATATTTAGCAGCTGTTAAACTATTTAGTTTAACTGCTAAATTAGGAAACTAGTAATAATTAAGAACTATCTTTAAAATGGAAAACATAACTGTTATAATATAAACTAACAAATATTATTCTACCTTTATGAATAATTGGTTTAATTTAACTTAATTCGGATAAAAATAATAAATAAGAATATATCCTCAAACTTAGCAAAGTTATGAATGTAAATATGATATCTATGATATTTTTTAATCATGATGGATTTAACTAATAACAAAACAAAAAATATAATTTATTTTAGTAATATCTGTAAAAAAAATAAATATTTTTTTTAACTGTAGCAGTTTTTAGCTTTTTTTTTATAATCTTTAAATATATTAGCTCTACTAAATTCAAGACCTTTAATAATTTCTATGTTATAACCATATTTTTCCACAGCTTTTAGTTCTTCACTATAATAAACTCCAACACAAGGACTTGCCCTTGCCCCCTGTGCGCGTGCGGGTGCGGGCCGCGGGGTAGGATATATTGTTTTACCATTATGTTTTTTAGGTAGAATAGGTTTCTTAATAGTTTTTGGACAATGGACTTTAACTAAAGCAAAACCAAATAAATCTTCTAATTTAGTAGATTCGTCAACCCATCTTAAGGGTTTTAATGGTATATCCTTTAACATAGCATAAGGATATAAGGAGTTTACATCATAATAATAAACATTTTTAGCATATTTTTTATAATAATCTGTAGAACCTCCATAGTAACTATCTCTAACAAATTCGTCTAATTTATGATCTAAAACAGGTATTTTCACTTTTAAGAACTTTTTCCTAAATATTAACATTGATAGTGATGTCATAGATAAACAATCTGATAAATCTACATCATAATTTTCCTTATATAATAAGCTAGCATTCAGCATACATTTATACAAGATTATAGAATCATTATCAGCATAATTTTTAAATTCTGTTAGTTGAAGAGGATTGTTTAAAATAAAAATAGAATTATATTCAGGATTATAAGCATTAGTTTTACCTTGTCCTTGATTAAAAACATTACATAGATCATTTAAAGATACTCCGAAAATTCGATAAGAATCAGTAAATTTTATTTTATTTACTAAAATAGATATAAATTTATTATCATTATCAATAATAGATTTAACTTTATTAACAGGATATAGTATTGAAGCGTATTTAAAAATAAAGTAACCATCAAAAGCTCCTAAATTATGTACAAAAATACTAATTTTACGATCTAGATATTCAACAAATATAAAATTAAATAATTCTTTAAACATCTGAACAACAGCTTGTTCTGGATCTATATCAAAAACATTTTTATTCATTATAAAAGATTTAGTTTGATGAAAGTCAAAATCCTTAGTATTGTTATAAGTTAAACTAATATAGATGGGTAATTGTACTCCATTATGAGTGATTGTTTCTATATCTAATGCAGCAATAGGTTTTAATTCATCTAATATCGACAATTCTTCTATTAAAGATAAAGATTTATTTTTATTTGATTTTATAGGTTTTATAAAATGTTTTGTTTTAATAGATTTATAGATGTTTATATAACTAAATTCAGATATAGTAGTTACATAAAAATTTTCTAATTCTATTTTATCTAAATCCTAGACAAAATATGTTTTTAATGTATTAACCATTTCTAGATCTATTAAAAAATCTTCTTCCTTAATATTATTAAAATTAATATCACTAACTTGAATTAAATTATTTAGTTCATTAGTATTAATAAAATCATCTGGTTTAAAATAAGAAGGTTTTAAATAAGAATAATATCTTTTAGTCACCTTTGTTTGTAGTAACTCTATTTTATTTTGGATTGTTATTCCATTTAAAGACATTTTAATTTTTATTAGCATAAACATCTAAATTCCAAACTCTAACTCTGAAAATTGTATAAACTTCACCTGTCTGATTATACCCTGGATCATCAAATTTTATTAAATCCTCTTTAATTTTATTAAAAAAATCTTCAAAGGTTGTATCGTTTTTAATTAAGATATTTCTGTGTAACATTAGTTCACCTGTTGTAGTTATAACTGATGTAATTATGATTTTATTCGAGCCAAAGTTTTTAAAATTTTCATTATTTAATAATTCCAGATAAACATTTCTAATCGATTTTACTAAAGGTTCATTAGTTAAAGTTTGGAACGTTATTAATAATAATCTTATCTGACCTTCTATACTACTTTTAGAATATTCTATTCTTAGTATTTTAACTAGATCTTTTTGAATATATTGATTAATAAGTAGTATGATTTTTTGGAATACATAAATTAAAATTCTAAATAAGATTAATATTAATTTTAAACCATATTTAAATACGAATTTTAATATAAATATAAATATATCTTTAGAAATAAAGAAATTATTATAGATATCTACAAGTTGTAGATAAGGGTAGGTATAAAGTGTTAGTGCTAGAAGAAAGCCTAAAGTTAGAAAGCCTAAAGTTAGAAAGCCTAAACTTAAACTTAGAAAGCCTAAACTAATTTTTACTCTAATCCCCTCGCCTTGAGTATGGGAGTAGAGTAAATTTTTAATAGTAATGTACAGAAACCTATCTCTGATCCAATTGACTGAATATAAAATATTAAATATTGAGTATTTAATAGAAAGCCTATAACAGGTCCAAGATAAATATTTTTTAGAAACTCAATAACAGTTAAATAAATATTTTTTGTTCATAAATTATAGCTATTAAATAGTAATATAATAATACCGATATAAATCAAGGCTGTTATTAATCTATTTAGATTTAAAACCGGAGAGAAGTATAAAGAAGGATATTCTAAGATTATAAAATCAGAGAATATAGATAAAATTTTGTTTAAAAATATAATCATATGCGAGTAATCAGATTTGAACTGATAATTTCAGTTTGGCTTAACTAGTACTCACTTTTTTTTTAATTTATAAAATTTAAGACTTTCTTTTATCCTAACAAGTGGGGATTAAAATTACTTATAATAAATAAAAAAAATAATTTCAAATAAAAACTGAGGGGGACTCGATATACACCTATTTTTTTCTACTGTTGTTTAATTCAGTTAATTGGTCTAATATTTTAGATTTTACCTCCATATTCTGTTGCATTAAAAAACCTTTTCTTTGGTTAACTTGATTTCTCCAAACTGAAGCATCAGTTTCATCAATCGCATTATGATGTAGTAATTTGTTAATTAAAGAATGTTCTTCATCCAAGTATGAGATTGATGTTTGGTTTTGAATCATTTTAGCACCTAAAGCTTTTTTTTTCTTTATAAATTCTTGTAGATTACGAATCAGGTATAAAGAAATTTGCTATAAATGGTATAAAGATAGGTTCCAGACCTTTAGCTTCTCTTATTGCATCTATACCAGATAAACCTCCAAAAATAAATCCGATCGGTGCTACAGAATCACATACACCTTTACTACAAGCTATAGTTCTAGCGATATTAGCGGCAAATCTATCGAAAGGAGAATTATAAACATCTAATTTACCAGTTTTGATTAGTTTATAAATATGTCTTACTCTGTGATAAGCAATAAAAAGTGAATAAATAGCTAATAAGAATGTTATAATGATACATATGTACAAACTTGTTATATATAATAACCCATTACCTAGTATTTCTAATCTATGTGTAATAAGAAAAAGGGTAGTAAGACCACCAGCTACTCGAAAAATTCTAATGAAAATATTACTATTTAAAACAAGTATATGTTCGGGTAGAGAAGGAGTAAGATAACCTTTTTTAACGCCAATTATAATTCTTTGAAGGATGGTTCTTTTGTTTTGAGTTTGCATGATGAAGTTATATAAAGCCTAATAAAAGGCAAATTAGATTGTAACACATTATACTTAAAAAAAGTATACTGGACATTTTAGTTAAGCAATATTTACTAACAAATATTTAAGATAAGAGGTAAAATTAATTAAATAATTTATATATACAAAACCTGTTACCAATTTATGCCTTTATTTAAAAAAAAAAAACATAAGATTGAAGAGCTTTAACAAAATAAAATTATAATGGCTTCTCTCTTTCTCTTAAATGAATTAAAAAAAAAAATTGAGGTCAAATAAGGATATGACCAATCAGTCATGTTGTTAGTAAATACCAGTTAACCTAAATATCAGTAGGTTCAGGAATATTAGAGTCTAAATTTGATCTTAGTAAAACGGTAGGCATAGGTATACTAGATCTAGTGTAACAGGAGTGCTATCTGTTGTATCATTTACTACTCTTATAGTTGAATCGCTAATACTGTTAGTGGGGGTTAAATAACTTATAATAAAAATATTAAAAAAGAAAATAATAAAATTAGAATAAAAATTTAAAATAAAATTTAGAACTTTTTTTATGGAATTTAACACACCAAAACATAATTTTTTCTATACAAATTTTGTATGAAAGTGTATACAATATATCTAAAGTATGAATAACAACCCACAAAAGTAAAATTAAAAAATGTTAGTTTTAAAATTTTAACTATTTTATATTGGAATTCTGCACTGGGGGATAAGACTAGTTAGTCTTTAACTTTTAAATTTACTGTTCATTCCTGAAATTATTATATTAAAATCGCTCAGCCTTTGCCCCTGCCTGCGCAGGTGCAGGCCAAGGGGCAGAAAAATATAAAATCGCTAGCTTATAAATATTCTCTACTTTGGTTATTAAAAAATATTGGAACTCTGCACTTGCGGGGATAGATAAGTAGATAGAACGATCCTTTTTTTCTCAAATAATTTTATAAAAAAAATTTTAGATGATTATTATTAAAGAAAATCAATTCAATCAAAATTTAAAAAAACAAATTAGGACAGAAAAATTTCAATTTTCTAATAAAAATAAAAAATCAAAAATAACGAACCAGGAGTAATCAATACAAAAGGATTTTTCTCTCAAATCACAATTCAAATCAGGAGACAAATCGGGAGGAAACACATTTAGCACCTCTGGCACCACTCGGAATTCAGTCTCGCCGTAGGCGGAATCAATCTAATTTACTGTTCATTCTATCGCTTTATGCGCTAGATTAAAATATTAAAAATAAAAAATGTTATATCTAGGATTTAAAATAAAATATTGGATTTTTAAAGAAATTAAAAAAATTTTACTTCAACTGGAGTGGGACCGTTCTTTCCTTGGAGTTCAGTTTGTTCACTTTGTTAAACAAAAACAAAAAATTTTAATTAATCAAATTTATCAGCTAGTCCATCGGTCAGCATAAAATATTATTTTCAATTATTATTTAATAAATATGGTTTGTTTATATTTAAGATGTTAAAGTGGGGTTTCACTTGTTTAATATAAAAGAATAAGAAAATAATTTATAAAAACAATTAAAACTCAATTTTATGCTAATAATTTATATTACTAAATCCTTCTTTAATTATTTAAATAATTATCTTAAAGTATAAAGTAACTTGGTATCATTAGCATGACAAAAACATAATTTATTTTCATTAGTTAAAAACTAAAATAATTGTGGTTGTCTCTTTTAAAAAGACACTGTAGATTAAAAACAGAATTAGTAGGAACTTAATTAGAATAAAAAACCACGCGCACGCGATAAATAAATATTTAAAATTTTTTTTTAAATTTTATTAATTAAATCTATTACATTAAAAATAGAATATATTTTAGTAACTGTTGTTACAAATATTTTATTTAAAGTATTAAAATATAAAATATTTAACTATAAACGTTTACTAATAAACTATAAAATAGTTTATACGCTGTAAAATAAGATTTTTTTAACTGTAGCTGCTGTAACTGTTGCAAATAATATTTTATAATAGCTGCTGTAACTGCTAAATTATATTTAGCAGCTCCTTAATCTGGTAATATGGATTTTAAGAGTAACTCTTTTTTATTTGCTGCTCTTAGATGTACTATTTAAAAAGTATTTTTTTTTTAATTATGAAAGAACTTATAGCATAAAACTCTTATAGTTTCTTCAGCAGGTGCAGAATATGAAAGAGGCTGATTTATTAAAAATAGTAAAAATAAATTTTTTAAGCTATTAAAATTAGCCTGTTTATAAATATTTTATAAATGATAATTCATATTCTAATAACCATTTAAATTTATTACCCTCTAAATTTCCAATTAAATAGTTTAATGTCAAGATATTTGTATCTTGGACGTAGAGCTATTTTCTTTCATTCTGCGTAGCTTTTAATGGTAAAAAAAATTTTTTTAGATATATAGAAAATAAGTGTTTCGTTTTATATCTTTCTGTCTGTTCTTTTCTCATAAATGATGTTTCGAAATCCAATACATTTTCTAGCTCGACTTCTTGTTCAACAAAGTGTTAGAATTTTAAATTATCCAACAGCTTTTGTTTCAATAATAAATGCTTTATTCAAAGTCTCAACCGTATTACTAGGTTCTTTAGGTATTGTACGTGTTTTACGTGTACTATTTGTTCTTAAATATGTTATCACTTCATTAAATACTACAAGAATTTCAGCTCTATCTGAAACAATTATTAATAGAATTAAAGATTTACTTCCAACATATAGTATTGAAGTGATTGAAAAAATCATTAATATTTTACCTGATTCTGATTGGCGAGTATGTACCGATAATTCTTATAAATTTAATAAAATATTCAATTTTATTTTTTTACCTTTATTAATTATTAAATCATTGAGAACTGTAGTACCTTTAGTTAAATGGACCTTTAGATTTACAAGTGGTATTGTTTTATCTGCTGTAGGAATCTTATTTAATGAAACTCTTTATAGTATTGAAGTATTAAAAGATTTTAGCCAATGGGTTTTAGAATCTTTAAATAAAATATCTCTATTTGATTTTAATAGAGTTGGAATAATACAAGAGGAATTAAAAAATAAAATACCATCTATTTATTATAAAGGAGATTCTGTAATTCCTGTTTTATCTGAAGAACCTCATTTAGAAAAAGATTTAGATAATGCAGGTGGAACATTAGCAATTATTGGTCTTATTCTGGTTGGAATTGTAGGTGTAACAACTGTTCTAATCATTTCAGATTATTATTTCCCAAACCAAATTGATAATATTCCTATTGTAAATAGTTATGTTGATTCAATTTATTCTGTTTGGCATAATTTATTTGGTTCTAACCCTGACGCTGGAACAACAGGTTCTAATCCACCTGAAGCTATAACTAGATCATCAAGTGGAAGTAGCGATTCAACTCTTAGAGCAATAAATGGTACAACAGATAGCACTCCAGTTACACCTAGATCTAATACGCCGATGCCTACTGTTATGTTAAGTGCTGATGCAACTAGAAATGAATAGAGCAGTTAATATTATTAATATTAACAGTTATTGAATCTATTAGATTCAATTAATTTTTTTTTTATTTGAAATGATTTTTATATTTATTATAACTATAACCCCACTAAAAGAAACAAAATAAAACAAAACAAAAATTTTTTTATAAAAATAAGAATTAAAAATTACAAAATATATTTATTCAAAACAGCTAAATAATAAATAATAAATAATAAATAATAAATAATAAAATTTAGCTTAGCTAGTTAAGATTCTGTTAAATCATTCGAACTAACACTAAAACATGACTGATTGGTCATATCCTTATTTGAGCCCTAGTTTTATTTTTCATTTAAGAGGAAGAGAGAAGCCATTATAATTTTATTTTGTTAAAGCTCTTCAATCTTATGTTTTTTTTTTTTAATAAAGGCATAAATTGGTAACAGGTTTTGTATATATAAATTATTAAATTAATTTTATTAAATTAATTTTTACCTATTATCTTAAATATTTGTTAGTAAATAATTTAACTAAAATGCCCAGTATACTTTTTTTTAAGTATAATGTGTTGCAATCTAATTAGCCTTGTATTAAATAGGCTTTATATAACTTCATCATGCAAACTCAAAACAAAAGAACCATCCTTCAAAGAATTATAATTGGCGTTAAAAAAGGTTATCTTACTCCTTCTCTACCCGAACATATACTTGTTTTAAATAGTAATATTTTCATTAGAATTTTTCGAGTAGCTGGTGGTCTTACTACACTTTTTCTTATTACACATAGATTAGAAATACTAGGTAATGGGTTATTATATATAACAAGTTTGTACATATGTTTCATTATAACATTCTTATTAGCTATTTATTCACTTTTTATTGCTTATCACAGAGTAAGACATATACATAAACTAATCAAAACTGGTAAATTAGATGTTTATAATTCTCCTTTCGATAGATTTGCCTCTCATTTAGCTAGAACTATAGCTTGTAGTAAAGGTGTATGTGATTCTGTAGCACCAGTCGGTTTTGTTTTTGGATCTCTAGCAGCTATAGATACTCTAAGAGAAGCTAAAGGTCTAGAACCTATCTTTATACCATTTATAGCAAGTATCTTTATACCTGATTCGGAAGCAACAAGAATTTATAAAGAAAAAAGAGCTTTAACAGCTCAAATGATTCAAAACAAAACATCAATCTCATACTTGGATGAAGAACATTCTATAATTAACAAATTACTACATCATAATGTGATTGATGAAACTGATGCTTCTGATTGGAGAAATCAAGTTAACATAAATAAAGGGTTTTTAATGGACCAAAATAGGGAAATGAAATCTAAATTATTAGAAGGATTAACTCAATATAACAACAGTAAAAAATAATAGTTGTATATCGAGTCCCACTAAGTTAATTTAATTAGACAAATTTTATTAGACAAATTTTTATTTTTTTTTTAATTTGAGATTATTTAAATATTTTTTAAAGTTTTAACCCCACTTAAATCAATTTTTAACAAATAAAATAATATAATATAGTAAAAAGTAATTTTTATTTTAGAAAAAAAAGGCTAGAGGTGAGTATAGTGTAATCTGGTAACACATCTAGAGTTAATAAATTAAGCCTAACCAGCTAAATTACAGGACAGGCTAGAATTTTAACTAAGAAATTATCAGTTCAAATCTGATTATTCACACATGATGACTATTTTAAACAAAATCTTATCTATATTCTTTGATTTTATAATCTTAGAATATCCTTCTGCGTAGCTTTTATTCTCTCCGGTTGTAATAAATAGCTTAATTATAGCCTTAATTTATATCGCCTCTTTATTATTTAATTTAGAGGTTTATATTCAGTCAATTGGATCAGATATAGGTTTCTATACATTACTATTTCCTTTAAAAAATACAAAATTAAAAAATACAAAATGGACTAACTTATTTATTCCAGTAGACAATGGTTTATTTGTTTCTAACAATTTAATAAGTTATGTAATAAATAAATTCTGGAATGATAATTTACAAAATTTATTAACTAATAAACATCTATTATTATTATTTAGAATTCAATTAATGAATGGTGAATATAGAACATTAGGTAACTTACAAAGATTAAACTTTGATGATAAAGATTATTTAATTCAATATTTAACAGGCTTATTAGAACTACAAAGTGATGAATATAAAAATAGACCAATTAAAGCTATTATCTTATCTTATGGGATTAGAGATGGTAAATCTAATATTGTAAATAATATTTTTAGTCAAGTTGAATTTATTAAAACTCATTTGCATTCGAAATATAAATTACCAATTACTATGGATCCATTTAAATTTGGACATATCTTATCTCAGGCTCGTAATCAAACTAGTGATAATCTTTTATTTTTTATTCAAATAAGTAAACAAAAAACTGCAATAATAGAATGTTTTTTAGAAGAAAATCAAACATTTAATCAAGTAAAAATTATTGAAAATGGTCAAATTATTTTAGAATTTAAAGATCTAAAAATAGATGAATCTCAATTTATTAGAGAAATTGGTCAAAATAAATATTATTTTGAAAATGGTGAATTAACATTAGAAACTATAACTAAAAAAGGTAAATTTATCGATAAATTGAAAACATCAACAACTCTAAATGATAAAATGATTACATTTGATATTGAAACTAAATTAGTTAATAATCAACATATTCCTTATGCAGTTTCCATTTTCATTAATGATAATTTAAAAAAATCTTTTTACCTAGCTGATTTTATAAATCCACAAGAAATGTTAAAAACTGCTCTTCTATCAATTCTAATTAAGAAATATAAAAATTATCACATTTATATGCATAACTTTGCTAAATTTGATGGTGTATTTTTATTAAATATTTTAGCAAAATTAGGTAATATCAAAATTATTAGACATAAAGGAAGATTAATTAGCATTAGTTTAAAATATAAAAACTATGTGATTCATTTTAAAGATAGTTATCAAATTTTACCTTCTTCGTTAAGAAAATTAGCTAAATCTTTTGGTGTAGAACAAAAATCTATTTTTCCTTATTCATTTGTTAACCAAGAAAATATTTCATTAAATTATATTGGAAATGTACCAGAATTTAACTTTTTTGATAACATAACATTAGAAGAATATCAAAATTATAATAATCTTTTTAATAATAAACCTTGGTCTTTAGGAGATGAAATTATTAAATATTGTGAAATAGATGTAAAAGCTTTGTATGAAGTTTTAACTGAATTCAATCATATAATATATAACTTATTTCAATTAAATATTAATAATTATCCTACTTTACCTTCATTAGCTTTTGCCATATTCAGATCTAATTTCATGAAAGAAAATAGTATTTCACAACTATCTGGTAAAATATTCAAAGATATAAAAAATAGTTATACTGGAGGTTCAGTGGATGTTTATGTTCCTGAAAATTCAGAAAATGATTTTATTTATGTTTATGATTACAATTCACTTTATCCAGCAATGATGAACAATAATGAAATGCCCATTGGAATTCCAACATACTTTGAAGGAGACATTAGAAAAATCGATCCTGAAGCATTTGGTTTTTTCTATTGTAAAATTAAATGCCCAAAAGATTTAAAATATCCAGTTTTACAAACACATGTTAATACTCCAAATGGAATTAGAACAATGGCTGCATTAGGTGAATACGAAGATATGTTATTTAGCAAAGAAATGGATAATGCTAAACAATTTGGTTACGAATTTGAAATATTGTGGGGTTATACTTTTGAAAGAGATAATATTTTTTCTGATTTTATTCAATTTCTTTATAAATTAAGACTTAACTATCCTAAATCACATCCTATGAACTTAATTGCAAAATTAATTATGAATAGTTTATATGGTAGATTTGGTATGGATGACTCATTTAGTAAATTTGTAATAATAAAAAATAAAGATTATCATAAATGGGAAAATAAAAATATTGATTCAATCATAGATGTAACCATCATAAATGATGAATATTTAGTTGAAACAAAATCTCCAAATCAAGAAATGAATACTATGTTAGATAACGGAAGTGAAAATCATAATATTAATATTGCTATTGCTTCTGCTATTACAAGTTACGCTCGAATTCATATGTCTCAAACAATAAAATATTTGATAGATAATGGTTATATTCTTTACTACAAAGATACTGATTCATTATTCATTAATAAACCTTTACCTGACCATTTAGTATCCAATACTGAATTAGGTAAATTAAAACTTGAATATATTTGCACAAAAGGAATATTTCTAGCACCTAAAGTTTATTGTTTAATAACTATTGATAATCAATTCATTTGCAAAGTGAAAGGTTTAGATACAAAAAACATAAATTTAACACTAGAAGATTTTAAATATTTACTTTATAAAGATTCTAAATTGGAAAAATCACATATGAAATGGTTTAAATCTTTTGAAGCTGGAACAATTACAGTTAAAGAACAACTTTATACTTTAAAAGTTACAAGTAACAAAAGAAGATTAATTTATCAAGATGATATTTTTGTTGATACTGAACCATATATTATTAATAATAATAAGAAAATCAAGATTTTTAAATATTAGTTTAACATTGAAATTTTTAATTTTTAAAAACATACACTAAACAAATACATTCCTATGCCTTGCACATAATAAGAAATTATTATATCCTTAATTAAAAAGTTAAGAATATGAGAGAAGGATAGAAGAATATTATTAATACTTCTTTACATACTTTCTTTTAGATAAAGCTCATCGTTGATTAATTAAAAATTTTTTGTTTAACAAAGTGAAAAAACTGAACTCCAAGGAAAGAACGGTCCCACTCCAGTTGAAGTAAAATTTTTTTAATTTCTTTATAAAAATCCACCCCTTAGACCGCTTTTATTTTAAATCCTAGATATAACATTTTTTATTTTTATTTTTTTATTTTTCTTTTTAAATTTTTAATCAAGCGCATTCGCGATAGAATGAACAGTAAATTGCATTGTTTTTAGTAAATACTTAACCCGCAAGTGCAGAATTACCAGCTAAATATATTTAGCAGCTATTAGATATTTCATATCTAATTGAATATTTATTTGTCCCATTTGATTTTATTTTCTATAAATATTTTGGTAATCGAGCGCATAAAGCGATAGAATGAACAGTAAATTTTTTTTATTTTCAAAACGACTCTTAAAATTTATTTTATAAAATACTGAAAATTACAAGAGAAATAAATTATAATGAATTAGACTTTTTATAAAGTAGTGAAGAAAATATAACTTTTCTTGCTTGAAATTTAAAAATGCAAAAAATGGCTGTTCTATCTATTATCTATCCCCAAAATTTTATGCGTAACGATTTTTTTTTGTTTTTGTTTTTTTTTTAATTTTTTTTACTCTAGCGCATAAAGCGATAGAATGAACAGTCATTAGATTGATATCTAAGAAACTCTTAACCCCAAGTGCTTAAATACCAGCTAAATATATAATATTTAGCAGCTATTAGATATGAAATATCTAATTGAATATTTATTAAACCCATTATATATTATAATATATTTATATATTTTTTTTTGGTTTTAGATTATTAAGTTTTGTTTTGTTTTGTTTCTATTTATTTTAGGTTAAATATCATTAGAAAGATATAATTTTTGTGTTATAATACCTCTTTTTTTAAACTATTTAATAAAATACTTTTTATTGCTGTAATTCCTCTTTTTTTTGTTTTGTTTTTGTTTTTTTTGTTTTGTTTGTTTTATTTTTACTGCCTAGGCCTTGTTTTAGGTTTTATCCTAAATAAACAGTTAAATTGTGATAAGTTTTTTTTATTCTAGCGAAAGAATGAACAGCAGCTAAATTTATTTAGCTTAGTAACAGTTAAAAAATAATATTTGACTTAAAAAAAAGCTATGCTTTTTTTAATTAAAAATTTTATTGTTCAGTTCAAAACCTACACTTTAATTAGAGCGCATAAAGCGAAAGCGAGAACAGTCTTAATAAAATAGAATTTTATTTAAATAAGAAATGCAATTCATTTTCCCAATTCTCTCTGTTATTATAGGTTTTATGTTATCAGACGTTGCATTTGAGTGCTATTAAGGCTAAAGTATACGATATTAAAAATTTAAACGCTCGATTAGGTTTTTGGCAATCTTTTGCTTATCTAATTAACTTTAAACTTTTTGGGGTCTAATTGTTCTAAGTTCCCTAACTAAAAAAAGGTAAGGTTTAAACCAGTTTAATTTACCCAGACCCTAACCTTTATTCAATTATATCATTTATTTTATGACAATAATATAAAATATATTAGATATTTATAATATGTTAGATCCGATTGCCTTTGCCTACTGAATTATGGGAGATGGTTATAAATCAGGATGCGGTCTATGACTCTAACTAATTTTGGACTCTTCAAGGTATAGTTCACCTTATGAATGTACTTATAATTTATAATACGATCTGAATTAATTTGTACATTACATAAACCTACACCTAATCAATATAGAATTTATAACAGTAATCTAATATAAAGATATTACATCAAATAGTTAAATCATACATAATTCCAACTATGTCATATAAATTAGGTCTAAAATAAATTTTCCTTTTTAATTCATATTTATTTATTATCTCTCTAAAAGAGTAGATGATTTAAATTATCACCTATGTTAGACGCTATCTAATATACATAAATAAAAATATTTAACACACATGATCGCAGCTGCAAAATATATTGGTGCAGGTTTAGCTTGCTCAGGATTAATAGGTGCCGGAGCTGGTATTGGATTAATCTTTTCTTCTTTAATAGCTTCTACAGCTAGAAACCCACAAATTAGATCACAATTATTCTCATATGCCATTTTAGGTTTCGCTTTAGCCGAAGCAACAGGATTATTCTCTCTTATGATTGCATTCTTATTATTATATTCATAATTTGAAATAAAAATACCCTAGCCTTTATCATTTTTTTTATTATTTAAATTAAAAACAATGATTAGGCTTTTTTATATAGTAAAAATTTTAATTTTACCCCACTAAACACTTATTCCTTTTTTTTAATCTTCCCCTAAAAAAATTATAAATCTTTATCAAAAATGAAATAAATAAAAAATTAAATTAAAATGACTCTAAAAAAAATAATTTTTAATAATATGTTTCTAGGTAACATTAGTAACCATGGTAGATATTTACTATTACAATATGAGTTTTTAAAAAAAAATGATATCACTATAGATGAAAATTAAAATTAATATTAAGAGAATGGGGGATATTTAAAACCTTTTTTATAGTGTCTGCACCCTATAAGTATATAATCTCAAAGTTAAAAAAATAATATTTAAATTAAAAAAAAGCATAGCTTTTTTTTTAATTAGTTTAAGAAATAAATCATTATCTAAATACTATCCCTGCCCCAGCGGTCATAGCGAGACATTTTTTTAGGGAAATGAAACATTCCATTTATGTGGGTGACACCTGCTGGGCATTCTTATGGAAAAGCAAGCTTTAAAAGAGCAGGAGAAAGGTTAAAAAGCGGAAGTGGAATTAAAAAAACATTTTTGAATCGAAATATATGTTAGAAATTCATCTATCGCAATAATGCCTCAGATAGTTCATTCATTAGATGTATCTTGTATTAATTCTCTAACATGGGATCTATCTAGAATATCTTTAGGTAGTCATAATATTACAAATGATAATAACTCTTATTGGAAAAAAGATACAAAAATTATTGATAGCGTTAAGGGAATTACTATTAAATATAATATTTCAGAATAGTTTAGAGTACTAACAAAATCCAAAAGATAATACCTTATTTAATAGAGATTCTGTTGAAGGTTTTGATCTTAGCACTATTCTTAACTAATTAAAAAATAATATTTTTTAACTGTAGCTGCTTATAATTATAAGCTGTAAATACTATACCACTTTATACAATTCCTAATTTTTAGCTAAAACTGCGAAACATATAGCTTTATTAAAAATGAGTCAATTATTTAAGTAAAATGTACTTTAATACGCCTATAAAAAATAACTAGTTTATGCCTATCCCTTAGAATATGAAGAAACAAAAAAGAATTAAAAACTTAAAAAAAGTCATTATGGATAAGAAGTTGAAACAATAACTCCTGAATTTATAGTAAATATTTAATGACTATTTATTTATCGAATTAAATGGTAAACCAGAATGAATACCTATACCTCCATTTACAAATATGGCGATATTTTAAGAAAAGAAAGTGCATATTCGACTTACTTAATATCTTAATTGATTCGGGCAGATTAAAACAAGAAAAAAAAATAAACGTTTTTTCAAAGAAGGGCTAGGGACAAAAATGCAATAAAAAAATTTTTTAATAAAGGGCTATACACCTAAAACACAGACCACTATTAAATATCAGAGCTAAATAAAAGCAAAAGATTTAAAAAGATACTAAAACGCAATACAAACAAGGTGATAATAAATAAACTTAAAGATTAACAAAACCAAAAATAAAATTTTATTTTTTTTTAACTTTTAAAAATAAAATTTTTATAATTTATTAAAATATTTTAAAATATTTTTTTAATTTTAATAAAAGAATGATAATTTTATTACTTTTAATCATCATCGTGGCAATAGCCTTACCTTCTATAAATAAACATATCTCTCCGGTTTTATTCACCAGAATATCTTCTATAGTCTTTATTTATGCCGCCTCTTTATTATTTAATATAGAGGTTTATATTCAGTCAATTGGATCAGGTATAGGTATCTATAGCGGTTTATTCCACATTACAGTAGTATATCAATTATTCAATTTAAAATTATTTTTATGGTTTAGTATATTAATACTTACATTATTAATTATTTATATCTCTAAATTAGGTTATTTAGGTAAAGGATTAAAAAAATATTGTGAAATAAGTTCTTTAAGGGAGTTATTTTTATTATTTTTTATAATTAGTGGTATAATTATGTTATTTATAAACTTATTATTGATAATTATTAATTATTTTAATATAAATTATAATATAGATTATATTTGTAGTGTTAATGATACTACTACTACTAATATGAATGTTAATAATACACAAGATCCTGTAAGGTGGTGGCCTTCTGGTACAGCTCAAAATTGGGGTATAATAGGTACAGCTGTAGGTGTTTTTAGATTGACTCCAGGTAGTCAAAGAACTAAGGTTGTTGCGGCTTTAGGAAGTTTAGCTATAAGTGTACCTGTTGTAGTCTATACACATGCAGTTGAAAATCCTAATGGTTTTAATAAACTAATGTATTCATGGTTAACATATTATGAAACAGGTAAATGGCCCTTATTATTTCCAAATCAAATATCAAATAATCAAATAGAATCTATGGTAGACAATCATCCACCTCTAAGAGAAGCTAAAATGGAAGTCATCAATAAAAGTTCATCTTCTTTTTTACCTGATAAAAATGATATCTTTGAAAATTTGATTCCTGATAATATTATTCGATACATATTAGATTTATTTAGACCTATACCTGTTGAAGGTTATTTAGATGATTTAATAGGTCAACAATTATTTATTCATTTTTTATTATTAATAGTAGTGATAGGATTAATAATATTATTTAGTTTATTTATATTTATAAATATAATAACTCAAAATAAAGAGTTTATTTTAAAACGATTTAATAATAAATTAATCTTATTTTATATTAAATACCAAATTATTTTATCTAAAATAAGTCTTATAATTTTACCTTTATTCATCTTTTTAGGTTTAATAGAACTTCTAGTAGGAATACATTTTCTTATAACTCATCCAATACCCTATAATCAACTAGATATAGATTTACATACATTTATTAAAAAAGATTAAAATAAAAATGACCGCTTAAAACAACAAATAATTTTAATAAAACATTTTTAATATTAATATATACAATAAATTAATAATTTTACAATATAATTAAGCAATCAAATGAAATTTAACTAATTATAAAAAAAAAAAGCTATGCTTTTATTATAAGCTGTTTTTATTAACTGTAGCTATTTAAAAAATAATATTTTTTTATAGCTGTTAAAAAAAGCTATGCTTTTTTACTGTTCAGCTTAATATATTTATATTAAGCAGCTATTAAATATTTCATATTTAATTGGATATATTTATATAGCTATAAAATATATTTTATTAGTTATAATAAAATATCAAATCTTATAAAAACCCCACTAAATCCTCTACCCAATTGGTGTTAGAGTTATAATGATCTATAGATCCAATTTGATTAAGGTTAAGTTAATAATGAACTCATTTATATCTATTATCTGAAACTATACTTAATCTGGCTGCCTTTAGGCTGGGGGAGGTTTTAATTAAAAATTAATTTAAGTTATTCATTTGCTTTGCCTTTTATTTTTTATCTAAACAAAATATTGATATAAGTCATCATACACTATAATTACATAACAAAACACACTCTAATATTAAATAATTAAAATTTAATCATTTAAACCTCTTTATTAAATATGTTATAGAGTATGGAAGAGAGACTTATTTATAAATTTTTTTGTTTGGTTACACAACCCTTTCAGAGTAGCCTATTATTTCAAAGTGGATCATCCTATCAATTGGTTTTTCACAAAGCATAATCTTTAGCAATCCTAATGACCTATTAAAACAAACCAAAATTTTAAAAATATAAAATCCCTCTTCTCGCATTAGCGCCAAAGTCAGTAAAAAAATTTTTTTATATTAATAATCTAAAATGAAATAAATATCCATTAAACATTTAAAATTTAATTTTTATATAAAATTAATTTTTATTTTTTTTATTATAAAAAAAAACAATGAAGACCTTCCAGATTAAGAATAGTATTTAGTATAGAGTTTTTGAGTCTAATCATCGAAAAGGATCATTATGAATCATAATAGGTAACAAAAGAAGAATAATACAGTAGAAGTATTAGATTCAATTATAGAGTAGTTTATTGTTCAACTAATGATTTTACACCAACATCTTTATTATTGAATAAATATAATTCATTTAAGCATATCAAACTTGAAACAATATTTGTATACCTATATTATTCATTTTTTTTATTTTTAGAAAATGTTTAATGAATATATTGAACATTTTTATGAAATTAAGAAAAATAATTCTACTGGACCGTTAAGATTTATTTCTAAAAACCACCTAAACTTTATTTATGGATATTTTGGTAGATTGAAAAATATTTTAGAAACAATAACAATATTAAATAAGGATATTGAATTTTATCTTATAACTAAAGTTGTAAAAAATATTATCAAAATAGATGATGAAAAATCTGTTTTATTAACTGTACAAAATTTAGATAATGATATAATTAAAGAATTGAACTCAACAATTGAAACTGAATTAACGACTAAATTTGTTGATGTGAAAAATAATGTAGCTATAGCTTCAGCTGTAACATCTTACGCTAGAATACATATGATTCCCTTTAAAAATAATGATGAAATTTGTTATACCGATACCGACAGTATATTTACTACAAAAAAATTAGCAGATCATTTAATAGGTGAAGCATTAAGTTTAATGAAAGATGAAATTAAAGGATTAATTATCGAAGAAGCTTATTTCCTTGATATTAATAAATATGGTTATTGGTATTATGATAAGACTGGCCAATGTATTGAAAAATCGGTTATAGCAGGAGTTGATAGAAACTCTCTTACCTTTAAAGAAATAGAATCTTTAGCTAACAGTAATATTATAACTAAAACTATGAAAAATATATTTTATAAAAACTTAAATAATTTACAAATTGAAATTAAAGATATTAATATTACAATAAGTAATACCCCATCTAAGGAATGTATTAACAATAGATATATTCCCTTAAACATCTACGATTTAGATCATAAATTTTATACAGCTACATTTGTAACTAAGTTGAAAAACAAAATATTCCAATGGTTTAATAAAATTTCTATGAAATAAACATATTTTGTTTTAACCCCACTTTAGCAACTATTAAATTAAATATATTTAATTAAACTGCTATTAGATCACTGATTCTGAACAAACCGAACTCCAAGGAAAGAACGGTCCTAGTCCGGGTGAAGTAAAAATTTTAATAAAAAACAATTTAATAATAGAACTTCAACTAATAACAAAACAAAAAATATAATATATTTTTTTTAGTAATAGCTGTTAATAAAATATTAACTGGAATAAACAGCTAATTAAACAAAATGTTTCATTTGCTAAGCTAATGTAATTAGCTGGTAAATTAGATTGATTTCTAAGAAACTCTTAACCCTGTTGTATTTACACACTAGTCAAGTGCAGAGTTCCAATATTTCTACCTTAATATTTATGAATATTCAGTTTTCTAGCTCTTCTTTTGTTCTTTTAATTTGATCTAAATTGTATTCTTATCAAGAAATTATTTTTTCCTTTTTGTTTTGTTTATATATTTTTGTTTTTGTTCTAAAACTACTCAAGCGCATTCGCGAAATAATGAACAGTAAATTGTATCGATTCCGCCTATTGCAACTATTCTAGTTTAATTTTGGTTAGAATCAAATAAGAAAAAAGTAAATTGAATGAACTTTATTTTTTTATAAAGTTCAAATAATGAAAGTAAATTGGATTAAGTTTTTTATATAAAGAAACATATTATCTATATTTTAAATTGAGTTATAAAACAATTTTGACGTTTAATTAATTTAGTACTAGCAAACCAGTTAAATTGGCAAATCACTCCTCCCCCTATGGTGCTTAGAGAGAAACAAAATCAAACAAATACTCAATTAAACAAAAACAACCTTTTAGAAATGTCTAATCTTAGTTATAGAAATGGACCTTAATTTTAAAAAGAAAAACACCTTTTTTTCCAAATGAGGTTATTTTTTTTTAACTGTAAATACAAAATAACACTTTTTATACTAAAATAGACCCTTATCATTTGGTACATTACCTATTTGGTCACATAATACTTATTTTATTCATTATTATGATGATATCAATATCTTAAAAATGATTAATCATATTATTAATTCAATTAATTTTTTTTTTTATTTAGGATTAAAACACTTAGCAAGGCTAGGTTGTAACATGCACTTTTACAGATGTAAAGTAGCATAGCCTGACTCTTAAGTTTATGGTTGTTTTTTTATTAGAGATTTTTACATAACTAATAAAAAAAAGCTATTTTTTTAACTGTTCAGCTTAATATATTTATATTAAGCAGCTATTAAATATTTCATATTTAATTGGAGATTTTATATAGCTATAAAATAAATCTTTTAGATTTTACTAGTTATAGTTTTTCATTTTTATTCTTTTTAAATAAGTACTAGATATCCCATATTTTAGCTCCAATTTGTTATTTAATATCATAACCTCCCCCAGATTACGGTATGCGCCAATTTTTATATATAGATCAAAATTTTTTTAGGGTACGCGCTTTTTCAGCTTAATATTATATATTATATATTAAGCAGCTGTTAAAAATATTTAACTGGAATATAAATTTAAAGATCATAAATTAAACTATAAACAGGACGCTAACATTAGATTATATAAAGATATGAAAATAAACATTATTAAAAAAACTTTTTTTTTTATAAGTAATGGCATGGAGAATAACTCAACAACTACACTAAATAATATTCAATCTTTCGCCCACTACCCTACTGTATCTTTTGTATTCTAAATAGCCTAGGCTTAACGGTGCCTAACTGCAGTCAGGGTTGCTTATCTAAAAAAATGTGGGGTTATTTAAACATGTTAAATGTTTGATTTTATATAAATTAAAAATGATAAACTAATTAAAAAAAAAAGCTATGCTTTTTTTTAATAGCTGTTATAAAAAAAAAGCTATGCTTTTTTTATTCACTGTTCAGCTTAATATATTTATATTAAGCAGCTATTAAATATTTCATATTTAATTGGATATTATATATTAGCTGTATATATATTTAATAACATTTATGACCTATTGTAATAGTATAACAGAAAATACCTTTTCTATTTTTTGCTGTAAATTTAGCTACAGTTAAAAAATTAGAATGACGTCTAGTTAAGTTTCCTCTTTGAAAGATAGAAACTGTTTTTCGTGGTATTGTAGCCTGTCTAGAAAGTCGACCTCCTAATTTAATATTCATACCAGTAAAATTGGAAATAGCTTTATTTCCAATGTGTTTTTTATTTTTAATTTTATCTGGATTAATAATATTTGTATTATTAAAAACTTTATTGATAAAAGATCTTAAATTTCTACCTAATTTATCTGTTATAATACCAATAGCTTGCCCTAAAATATGACCTTCTAAATTATAATTGTGTAGTTTAATTAAATCTAAATCTACTGGAATATTTAATTGTTTACTTAAATTAGTAGATAAAAAAAATAAATTATCTTCCATCATTTTTTTAGTTTTATTATTATTTTTCATATTCGCATCAAAGAAAAATAATAGAATAGTTAATTTTTTGGCTGTTAATTTTAAAATAGGTTTACTTACTAAACAATTAAAAGTTAAAAATGAATTTTTAAATATTTTGTCTAGATTCATTAAAAATTTTTGTGCATAATGATTTTTATTATATTTATAAAAAAAATTTTGATTTAGAGCTAAGTCTGATGTAAAATGAGACAATTCTTGTAAGAATATTCGCATTGCTAATTGTTTTTGCATTTTTAATTGTAGCATTTGATTAATTTTTTTTCTTTTATTTTGTTCAATTTTTTTTAAATAAATACTTTTTGATAAACTTTCAATTGTTTTTAAAAAAGGATCATTTTCATCTAAACAATTTGTGTCATTTATATCTCTATTTTTTATATTCTTTTTAACAGAAGTTATATTATTTAAGTTAAATATATTATTATTTTTAATAAAAAAGGGTGCACCTATTTTAGAATTCTCTTCTTTTCGTGTAGCGCTTATATTATTTAATATTGTATTATTATCTATAACCCCTTCTGCGCAAGACCGTAGGCAGAGTACGGGGTCCGCGTTATTGAGAGTTCTTGGAAAGATATTTGATGTTTTAGTTATTTGATTTTCTACTCTATTGATTGTAGTAGATAAAGTGATGCTTTTTTTAGATTGAATTATTTTTATACTATTTGTATTAGTATTTTCTATTTTTTTTGAGAGTGATTTTATTCCATTTAAGCTTGTTACGGTGTTAGTTTGTATTATAGTTTTATTTGATTCATTAAGTTTTACTGTTGTTTTGGGAATTGATTTTTTTATTATATTTTTTTGTTGAGTTTGATGATCAGTTGGATATAATAAAGAAGTTACAATAGAATTTTTATTTAATGTTAAATTAGATTGTTTCTTACTTTTAATTATATCCACGAGTAAAATAAAGTTAGAAAATATATAATTATATATAAACATGGCTCTTTATAGTTCTATAATTAAAATAGAACCGGCGACTACATTATATCCCACTTATTAATAATATACGTACGTTTTAAAATAAGTTTTAATATTTATATTAGATATAAATATCTGAATATAATGTTAAACTAGAACTTTAATAATAAGACATCGTTAAAAAAATCAATATTATATAAATATATCATCATTTTTTAACTGATCCGACCCCTAACCTAGCCTTTTTAATTGGCTAGGCAGGTATAATTATTTTTTTTTACTATTCAGCAGAAGATCCTAGTAGTCCTTTTATTAAAAAATGAATATGTTTCATTTTTAATAATAAAAGAGATAATTTAGTTTAAAATTTATTAAAAAAAAAATTTTTATTTTTTATTTTTTAATATAAAAACTAATTAAACTATGATAGTATAATATTTTTAGTATTTCTAAAGTTACGCTAACTAAATAACGTTAGAGTGGTTTTGCTACAGTTGGTACTGTGATAGATCTGCAAAGTCTTATTGTTTAGGTTCAATTCCTAACAAAACCTAAAGAAACTATGAATTTGTCTTTATTTTTGCTAATAATTATTTCAAAATAGCGGCAACATACTTAAGAGATGTCTTTATAATTATTCTATAATATTTCTATATAGTAGGTTGTTTTTACTCAAAACCTATATATAATCAAATTATTTAAAAGTACTTTTTTTTATTTTTAAGTAAAAATAAATAATCATTAGCTAAAATATTTTCTTAAATAATTTTAATAATTCTCAGTTAACTTTAAATATCAAAATCATTTTTTAATTTTTATATATTATTTAATAAAAAAATAAAATTCTCTTAGTTTAATGGTAAAACAGCATTCTTCTAAAATGTTAATTTTGGTTCAAATCCATAAGAGAATTAATTTTGTTACAAAGTAAATAATATTATTAATTTATTATTAATAATAATTATATATGTATTAATAAATAAAAAAATAATGCGTACGCGTTTAAATATTTTTATTACTATAATTATATATAAATATTTTTTTTTTATTTATCCGATACCAAATACCAATCAAATCAAAAGCGATATTTAAATATAAGTTAGACAGAGTACGCTGCTAGCTATATTTAAATCCTAATCCAAAACAAGCGCAGTTTTATTTGAGTATTACTAGTTATAACCTTATATCTTATAATCATCTTATATTTTTTACTGATACGCATCTTAGCTTATTAAAAATAAAAAAAAATGATTTAGCAGGTCCAAGATACCCAATAACAAAACAAAAAATATAATATATTTTTTTATTAGTAATAGCTGCTTAATATTAAGCTGAATATCTTAGGACCGGCGTATAATATAATATATTTAACTGAAATAGTTACAGTGGAATAAATTTAATTTAAGTAATTTATATAATTTATATTTTAATAGTAAACTAAAAAATATCGCATATTCAAATTTAAATATCTATTTAAATTTGAATATGCAAGGCTATGCGTTTAATTTAAATAATCGTTAATATTTAACTAAATTATTAATTAGTTTTTAATAGACCCAAAATATTTTTTATTTATTTTTTTTTTTTATATTTTATTTGGTTATTTCAATAAGCCTTCTGCCTACTCGCATACTTAAGCTAAGAGAGAGAAGTAAATATTTTTATATTTTGTATAATTTATACATATTATAAGAGTATTAAATTATTATAAATATTCTTTATTTTTAATACAAATAAAATAATTCAATAGTAAAAATTTAAAGAATGATACAAAAGCTAATTAAGAGTCCAAATTTGAAGTATACTAGCTTAGATTATAAATTATTTAGTAATGCTTTACAAAAATGTAAATTAAGCCTTTTTATTTTAAAAATATTTATTTATAAGAATATTAAATATTTAAAATAAGGTTAATTTGACCCAAAATTATAATGATATAAGTATAAAATATTTAAATTTTATAGAAATAACATTCATTTATCTAAACTAAATAAAGTTTAACGGTCTACTTGCTTGCCTAAAAAAAAAATAAGGCAAATACCGCTAATCAAAAGCGAAATTAGACAAAAATGATTAAAAAATATTATTATAATTTTAATTTTATTATAATAGCTAGTTGTTCTATCTAGTAATGATTATTTTTTTATACAATTTACCTAATATAAAATATATTTAAATATCTCCTACTCCAGCCGAAGGCAGGTACTATAAACAAATAAGTAAAAAAAATTTTTAATTTTTTTTTCCTTTATTAAGTATTGTAAAAAAAATAATTTAATAATTACCTACAATGAGTATACTCATTGTAGGTAATTATATATATATATATATATAATTAAAAATGATCAACCATAATTTAATCTTAACTATTTTAGATTTATTAATTAATTTAATAGATGTTTTAGTAGTCATTTTACCAGTACTACTTGCTGTTGCTTTCATGACTATAATAGAACGAAAACAATTAGCAGCTATGCAAAGACGAGTAGGTCCCAATACAGTTGGTTATTACGGTATTCTTCAACCATTCTCTGATGCTTTAAAATTAATTGTGAAAGAAACTGTTGTACCTTCTCAATCTAATAAAGTATTATTTTATTTAGCTCCTGTTTTTACTTTAATCTTTAGTTTATTAGGTTGAATAACCCCGGCTTAATTAAAATTTAATTATATGCTGAAATACTCTAAAACTTAAATACTCAAACAAGCCTTGTTAAGCCGAGATCTTCTTAGAGTAAAAATTTCAAGTTTGTACAGTGAATCAGCAGGAAACTCAAAATTTGAAAATATTATTCCTCAGAGACTTTACATTAAATAATATTGTCAATTAATTATATCAAAATATCGCCACCTGGACAAATATTAAAGATAAAGTCCAAAACTAAACTAGTTGTATTATTAATAGTGTTTTTTTACACATCCATCTTTCCTTAACCCCCTACCAGCCCAACCTTTATGGTAGGGCAGCTGTTGCCCTAACCCTGCTAAGCAAGCCCTATGGTGCTTAGAGAGAGAGGGGGGAGCATTGGTCAAGGTTACAACAGGTTTAGAGGGTAAATGGATTGTTATACAAGCTTAATCTTATTTAAAGTTATTCCAATAACGTTAGATAAGCGAGTCAAGGGACCTAAAACATCTCCAGCTCCAGATCTTATAGAATTTCAAAAATAAGTTATATTTTTATATATGTTAGGTGATTTAACAGCAGAACGAAGTCAAATAACCGGAAAAATGCGATTTAATATGTCTCCCTATAAAGATTTGATGTATTATTTGTATTCAATCTTTAATTCTTAAGTTAAAACGGGTCCTAAATTTTTAGAAAATTAAATAAATGAACTCAACTAGAACATACTGATATTAGTTTTTCAACTTTAAAATATGCTTTACAGCTTAATATCATTACAATTAAAACAATTGTTTTTAGAGGTCCAAGATACAAGATATCTCAGGACCTATAAATATAAAAAAAAGCATAGCTTTTTTTTATATTAGTTTAATTGGGTAGTTGAAGATTTTTAGCTTAAAGATGGTAATAAAAATATAAAAATTGTATCTAAGGAGAGTATAAATAGATTAACTCCAGTTTATTTAGCCTATTAGATTTTTTACGTTGATTCAATTAATAAGTCCAAAAGTTCTTTAATTTGATGTACTGATTCTTATTGCAAAGAAGATGTTTTGTATTTAATTTCTATATACAAAACTAAATTTAATTTATCCTATAAAAAAATAAAAACGAATTCACAAATCATGAATGCTAAGCTTAATTAGAATTAGTGAAACCTTATTTTATATCTTCTTATATAAATTAGGTATCTAAATTCTATTTAGACTATTCTTTAATTATTTAAGATACTTATTTTACTAAATAACTTGTTGAGAGGAACATTAATATATACTTCTGTTTATCCCCCGCCCCCCTCCCTCTCCTCTACCTTTAGGGGAGGAGGGGAGGCATAAGGGAAAGGGGGGGGGGGGGGTCGCTTGTGGGGTATAATTCCTTTTGGACAAGGTCTAACTCTTTTTGATTTCCCATTAGGAATTTTATATACTTTAGCTTTATCTTCTTTAGGTGTTTACGGTATACTTTTTGCTGGTTGGTCTGCTAACTCAAATTAGGGTCTAAATAATGATAATTTTAATTATACTTAACGATGCTTGAAGCTAAAGCAAGCCAATTTATTATATAAATAAATATAAAAAAAAGTATTCAAAATATATTATATAGCAATAAACTATATGCTAGAAGGTATAATTTATACAAAATTAATTATATTAAAAATTAATTATTCTTACTTATTAAAAATAAAGTGAAAATAGAATTAATTAAATTTAGTGTGTACCTAATAAATTATATTAACTAGCAGGAAATGATATTATCCTCAACGATCATACGTTTATATAGCATAACATTGATAAAAACTAATTTTGAGTTATAAAACATGATCTAATGTTAATCACTTAAATTTTAGTTTTGGTTTATAGAAAAATATTACTAATATTATACAACAAATTTTGTATTTTATTAATATAAAAAGCTACGCAGAAGATTTTAGGACTAATAAATATTTGTTTTTTAACCTTTCCACATTAATAATAGGGGAAAGGGAAAGGTCGATTAAAAAGATATCATCTAAAAATCAGGATTTCTTTTTAAAGAGTATCATCAAATAAAAAGTAAGAAAAATAAAGGGTATCCTACTAATTTAGACTCTTTAATTAAAATTTTTAGTTCTATTAATTATAAAAATGATTACATAGTGAAAAAAGTTAAAGATATTTCTATATTATCTATTCAAAAGTTATTTAGATATATAAATACAAGATGGAATGCCCCCTAACAAAATTAGATATTCTACTTAAGTAGGAATTTATTTAGGAAATCATTAATAAACAATCTGTATTTATATGTTAAAATATAAGACGATAGATAATTTTATATAGGAAAAGCTTTAGATCTTTCGGTTAGATTAAGATATTATTGTAATAGATCTTCTAATTATAGACTAGGTGTATAATACAAAGGTTAGGCTTTTCTAACCTTTCAGTGCTTAAAATTTAATTTTTTAAACTCAATTACAGCTAAAGATATATCTTTAGCAGCTGCTGTTAAAAATTTATTTTTAACTGCTGGATATTAAAAATATTTTATAGAAATATTTACCTACATTAAATCGTAAATTAGAAGTTTATCTAGTTTACTTTATCAAAGACAATCTTTAAATAGAATAAACTCAATTAAATAAAATTATACTAAGTATCCATTATGGGTTTATTCTTATCCTGAAATGAAACTATTAAATAATAAGCCTTTTGAAAAAATTTAAAAAATATTAAACATAGATAATAGGACTATATATAAATATACATATACAAACACTACCTATAACGGTTATATATTTTTATCGGCAAACATTATTAATTTAATAGACAGAAGTATAAAGCGTTAGTGAAAAGAAGGTTATTATAAAAACTTATTTTTTTAATTCAACAATTACTCATAGTTAGAAACCCATTAAATTTTTGGTTTCTAAATATTAAGATCTTTCTCTTATGCCTCCTTCTTACAAATTATCTTTCTCTTGTTGATAATAAAATAAATCCATTTAAATCTGTATCCGCAGCCAGTTCTTTTTTAGATTAATCCTTCAAATATTAAAACATTACTAAATACAAAGCAAATAGTAAAGGATATTATTTCTTTATCCTATTTCTAAAATGATTCTTAAATCCTAATGTTAGAGATTCTATTTCTAAATTAAGATAAACTTAGGTATATGATTTTAATCTTAATTTAATTAATGATAGGCCATTTTTTTAAGAAATGTTAAAAACTTTAAATTTAACTAATTAAAAAAATTGTTTTAACTAATAAAATAAGAAAAAGCTATGCTTTATATTCAGCTGTAAAAAAAAAAAGCATAGCTTTTTTTTAACTGTTGAATATCTTCAATTAAATATTAAATATTTAATAGCTGCTTAATATTTTTATTATTAAGCTGTAGCTGAAAGAGTTATAACTATTCATAAATATAAAGGAAAACTATTTTAATTATTTTTTTAAGAATTAAATCAAGATATGAAAAAATAAATAGTAAATAGAATATCCTCAGGTTCTAGTTTGGCTAAGTCTACTAGAAATGCTAAATTATTATGGTTTTTATAATGTGAATAATAATAGTTTATTAAAAATAAGCCATTTATATCTATTATTTCAGCTTCTATTTAAATAGAAAAACTATACCTAGATACATAGATTCTAATAAGTCTAGGGATATAAGAATAAGACTGCAGTAACCTTTACGGTAACAGGCGTAGCCTTACATTAGTATATTTTTTTATATAAACTTTATAAATTATGCTAGAAGATATGATCTATTTTAATTAAATATTATATTAAGTTTTTTAATTTGTATTTAATTTTAAAGCTAAATATGCCTTCTTAGGTTCACTTAGATCAACTGCAGCTATGATAAGTTATGAACTAATTTTAAGTTCTGCTATTTTAATCATTATATTATTAACAGGATCATTTAATTTTACTACAATAATTGAAAGTCAACAAGCTGTTTGGTTTATAATACCATTATTACCTGTCTTTATATTCTACTTCATATCAATACTAGCAGAAACTTCTAGAACACCTTTTGATCTTCAAGAGGCTGGTGAAAAACAATCCTACTAATTAAAAATATTCGGCCTCTAAAAATTTCACTATCTGCTGGACACTCCTAAAGCTTTAAGTACTTTAAATTCTTTTTTAAAAAATGAATCGAGTAAAAATCTTAAAAATAGTACAATGGATAATCAGCATAAAATCTTTAAAAATATAAAAAAAAATATTTTAAGGGTTATCAGAGATTATACGTGAGAATTAACTTATTTTTTTGTAATTTAATATGATATAATCCATTCTTTATAGAAATTAAAAGTAAAAACAAAAAAAGTAAAAACAAACATTTTTTTATGCTTGCTTATTAACCTACAATTATAAAACTAAAAAATTTTAAACTCTTTACTTAAAAAATTAAATCCTGGGATAGTCATTTTAATGATGACACAATTAAAAGCAGCGTTTTACCACTACACTATCTAGAAGGTTTGTCTAAACCTAAGGAATTTAAAGAAGAACTTAAATATATCAATTAAAATATATTATATTTTAAGCTAGTTCTAAGATATCTTGTATCTTGAACTTGAGTAGGTGTTGACGGTCTTTTTTTCAGAGGGTGGTAAACAATAAATCGGTTATAGTTTAGATATTTATGAAATATTAAAATTTTAAAGGTTGTTAATACAAATATAAGATTACAACTAACTATAGCTAAATCTTGTTAAAGTCACTTTATTTTTTATTCATTTCATATATGAATATTATTATACAAGAAACAGAAGAAATTAAAAGTTTACCTTTTTAATCAGATTATTTAAAATAAGGAAGCTAAATCAATGTTAGGTTATAAACAATTAAAAAATAATCACTGATTCCATTTTTATACAGGCTAGTACGCAATAGCTCAAATAAAAATCGCTACGCACAAAAAGAAAACCATCCATCGTGTATAAAAAACATAGTTTTAATACTTTAATTCAATTTTAGTAAAGTAAACTCTACCCCCCTTTCCTTTATGCCTTTTGCATAGCAGGAGGGATGGGAAGGGGGATAATTAAATTCTATGTTTAATTAAAAAAACGGAGTCTAAAAAGTAGACACCAAATGTCTATATCTCATAGTAAACATTATTAGGTTTATATTATATGATCTAGAAAATAATCTTATTAAAACTTTTTTAAACCAAGTAAATTTATTAATTAAAAAAAGCATAGCTTTTTTTTACTAATTAAAAAAAAGCATAGCTTTTTTTAATAGCTGTTAAAAAAATAATATTTTTTATAACTGTAACTAAGGTCCAGATATGTTATATCTAGGACCTGGCCTGAATTTAATGTGTATAAATCAACTAAAAATAGATTTGTTAAATCAGGTAAACTTTTAAGGGTAAATATTTTTTATAGAAAACTTAATAAATCGGACTTTTACTAAACAAAATGAATACTATAATAGAAGTTTGTTTAATTTTCTCCTGCTATGCAAGTACGCGCTTGCTCTTCATTTTAATAATTGAGTCCTTTTTTAAGTAAGTTATTTTTTTAGTTTAATTTTAAAATTTAGGAATCTGAATTAGTAGCTGGTTTTTTCACAGAACATAGTTCTATTATTTTTGTGTTCTTCTTTTTGAGCGAATATTCTTCTATTATCTTATTCTCATCTATTACATCTATATTATTTTTAGGTGGATATAACCTACCAGAATTATTTATAAATGATAGTTTTATTAATTTACAATCTATTATTTTAGGAGTTAAAACATGTTTAATATGCTTTTTATTTGTGTGGGTTAGAGCTACATTACCTAGATTACGATACGATCAACTAGTTGAATTATGTTGGTTAAATTTACTTCCTATTGCAGTAGCGTTCGTAATCCTGGTGCCATGTATTCTAATAGCCTTCGACATAGCTCCTTACTAAATAATTGGAGTATGCCCTTTTTATTTATTATAAATTTTATCCGCTACCAAATACCAATCAAATCAAAAGCGATCTAAAAGACATTTTTTATAGATATTTTGATAATAATAAAAAAAATGATTAAAAACCCCCACTTTACATTTTGAGGTACGCGGGTATAACGATATATAATAATATAAAGTCATTTTTTATAAATTTTTGTTAAATTTAAGATTTTTTTTATGTTTTGTTATAATTCACTTTTTTTTAATTAGTAATCATATCGATTTTTTTTGTTTTAATTAATTTAGATAGTAGCTTTGTTAAGTAACCTTTTTATTTTTTTTTATATTAAAAAAACTTTTACTTCTATAACTTTACAGCTTAATATAATTAAGCAGCTATAAATAAAAAAAGCTATGCTTTTTTTTATTAGTTTAAAAGCTAGTAAAATTCATCATTTTAAATGATTATTATTTAGTATGTAAAAAGTTAGAACTTTTTTTAACTAGTCAATTTAAATAAACATTAACATACTTTAATTACAATTCTAATGAAATGATCAGCCAAAGATAGTCTATATAATTAATTAAATATTTTTTTTAATTAATATAAAATATAATTTATATATAAATAATTAAAAGAAGCTGAAATTGAATTACCAAATTTATGTCAAGTAAATTCGCTTTTTTATTTTAGCGGTATAAAGGCAGGTAAAAATTTAATTTTTAATTAAAATTTTTAATAAAGCCTATGATTTAATGGTAGAATAATTTCTTGATAAGGAATCTGTAGAAGTTCAATTCTTCTTGGGCTTAAACTTAAATAAAATATTTAAAAAAAATAAATTTAATTCGTTTATCCTCTCTCTTATATTTTAGCAGCTATTAAATATATTATATTTAATTGAAATAGTTACAGTGGAAAAATATTAATACCTAAAAGGGCTATTAATATAAAAATTAAATTGAAGTCTTTATAGGCTTCGTTTTACAAAAATGTCGCTACGCTAGTCCCTACCCTTTTTGTAGGTATAAAAACTTAATTAGAAAATATCATAAAAAAAGTATAAATAATCATTAATAATTAAAATGAATAATCAACCATAAAAATAGGTTAAATGTCACTTTTTCTTATAAAATAATTTATATATATAATTCTCTAATAAAGTATCGCGTAACGGTACAGGCTTTTTTTTTAAGCTACGTTAATTATAACTCACCTTATTTAGGTCCTTTTATTTTTATTTATTTTACATATTATCACGTACACGTTATTTAAATATAAGAATTATTTTGATTCATTAATATTTTATGTAAAAAAAAATGATATTATTGACTAAAAATTATAAATACATAAAGGTTAACTTTTATTATAATATTTAGTCATTGATATTCATTATTAAATTATAAACATTATTTATTTTTTTTTTTATTAAAAATGAGATTGTTAAAAAAACATGTTTTATTAAGAATAATAAACTCTTACATTGTTGATTCTCCTCAACCTGCGAATATATCTTATTTATGGAACTTCGGTTCATTATTAGGAACTTGTTTAATTTTACAAATATTAACTGGAATTTTCTTAGCTATGCATTACTGCCCTAATGTAGACATGGCCTTTAATTCTGTAGAACATATTATGAGAGACGTCAATAGTGGATGGGCAGTTAGATATACACATGCTAATGTTGCTTCATTCTTCTTCATATTTGTATATGCTCACATTGCAAGAGGATTATATTATTCTAGTTATAAATCACCAAGAGTTTTAGTTTGGGCTATTGGAGTCATCATTCTGGTAGTTATGATGGCTACAGCCTTCCTGGGTTTTATTGGCCCAAAATGGTTGTGTTTTTATAATGTAGATGTTTCGAGTATCCAATGTACTTGCGTTCTTCCACCTATTGTATGCAGTCCACGTCTTCGTCAATTTATAAACATGCATAATATCAAATCTATTTTGGTATTTGAAGATCTAACTAATCCTGAAACCAAAAAAACAGCTTACCGTACACTTAAACCATTTTCTGGTATTTATTTAGTTGTAAACCTGGTAAATGGAAAATATTATGTAGGTAGTGCTGTAACAGGTAATATTTATATGCGTATGCTTAAACATCTATTTTCTTTGATAGGAAGTATTTTAGTAGCTAATGCTGTTAAAAATATGGTCTACAAGAATTTGCGTTTCTAGTTCTTGAAATAGTACCACAAGATGAAACTGTTGATGTAACAACGCTACTAAATAGAGAGGATTATTATATTCAAGAACTAAAACCAGAATATAATATTGCTCCACAGGCTACTAATTCTTAATGTTGGAAACATTAAGAGGAATCTCTAAAAAAATACGAGAAAATTACTCTACCTTTGCCCCCGCCTGCGCTGGTGCAGGCCAAGGGTAAGAACGACGACAACAAGTAGCTAACATCAACAAAGGAAAAACCTTGTCAGAAGAAACTCGTAATCGAAAGCAAGAAGCAGCACTACAACGAAAACCTATGTCTATAGAATCTAGACTAAAATGTGCTGTTAATGTGCGACCTGTAACTATCACAAATCTAGATGGTACTAACCTTAGAAATTTTAGCAGTGTCATCGAAGCTTCTGAAGCAATTGGATGTAGCGAAAAAACAATTAGACGTGCTCTTAATTCTAATGGTATTATTAATCGGAAATATATAGTATCGGATACAATGGATACTTAAAGCTCCATCTACATTATATTAAAATGCAACAATAGTCCTATTATGTTCCCCCTTAAAAATCTATATAGAGAAAAGGCGATATAGTAATAGAATACCTCTCACCATTGGTGGTACGGGGTTATTAGATAAGCTCTCTCGAGCATTGCGCTGCCCTCCGTATTACCTTAGTACCGTAGGACCGCCAGCGCTGCCGATTGGTTATTTATATCTGGCAATGCTAGTGAAAACGGTCAAAGGAAGTAGTCACCTTTCCAGACCGTCGGTTGTATATACGATCGCTACAGACTGGATCACTTGTGGGTACCTGAAATGGTGCTTAATGTACAGTCGAACATCTGAATCACATGGTTAACTGCGCGTATGCTCGGGTGTGATCTTCAAGGCCTAAATTTATGTAAATAGCAGTAATATGGATAATTACTGATTAGGTACAACTATTATTCATTGTGATCTTATTTAACTAGGTAATAACCTAAACTATCGGTTAGTTGAGCTTAGCGTTAATAATGAAATGAATAGATAGAGATGTTGTATGTTTTACCTTATGGACAAATGAGTTTATGGGGTTGGCTTTTTATAGCCCCAGATGCTTATTTAATATTTTTTAAATTTATTTTTATAATGAAAGAATGCCTAGATAAAATTATTAACGTTTTTTTTGCCCCAGAAATCATTGAACCAGGAAGTTTTATAATATTAAATTATATCGCTCAAATTACTCCTGTATTACACCAAGCATCCACCTCTTTTGGGGACAGCGATATAACTAATTCAAATATTTCAAATAGTAAAAAGATTAGAATATTAGCTAAGGATCGAATTGGACCACATAATATTACTATACTTTCTATCTTATTTGGAAGTTTGTTAGGTGATTGTCATGCTGAGTATAGAAATAAAGGAAAAGGAACTCGATTTTGTTTTTACCAAGAAAGTTCACATGCCGCTTATTTAACTTGGTTACATGGTTTATTATCTAACTTAGGTTATTGCAATACAAAAACACCTGAAATTAAAACACGTCTAAGTAAAAATGGTAAAGTTCGAAAAATTATAAGATTTAAAACTTGGACTTATTCTAGTTTTAACTGGATACATGATTTGTGGTATATTAATAATGTAAAAATAGTACCGTCAATTATAGGCGATTATTTAACTCCTTTAGCTTTAGCTATATGGATTATGGATGATGGTGGAAAAGTTGGCAAAGGACTTAAACTTTCAACTAATTCATTTACTTATTTAGATTGTACATTATTAGTTAAAGTTTTATATGTAAATTTTAATATTAAATCTTCTATTCAATCTGCGAGTGTGGGACCAGACAATCAATATATAATATATATTTGGAAAGAATCTATACCTTTATTAAAAAAAATCATTTTACCTTACGTACATCCTTCAATGAAATATAAATTAAATATATAAATAAGTATAGTCATTCAATAATAAAACAAAAAAGGATAAAAATTAAATAACATTTTCCTAAAAATATTTTATAATATTATCCTAACTCCGTTGTCTACATTGCCGCCCATAAATTTTAGATGGTAGGTAGATATTTTATTTTTTTTTTTTATTGTTTTATTGTGAGTGGCAACATTGATGAAAATTGGTTAAAGATATTTTATTTTTGTATTTAGACCATCGGTTTCTCTTTTTTAATATATTAAAAAAGCTACGCATCACGCTGGGCTCAGCCAAACGCAAAATGTTTTTCTTATTAAAAATTAAAAAAAAGAGATGTCGCTACAGACTGGATCATCAATGGGTATTAATAACCAAAAAAAATTTTTTTTATTAATGCTTAATGTACAGTCGAAGTTCTAGCATTCTCTCCTCTCGCCTTTGGCGGGGTGGGAATGTCATATGGTTTTACTTGGCCAAATGTTAAATTATTTGGTTTAGTTTACTGTTTTAATTATAGAATTAAAGTAAAATACGTGACTATGTATTGAAAATAACTTCCTGGGCCAATCCTGAGAGTTATGTTAATTTGGGCCGGATGGGCCTACGAACCTTCGACTCTACTCCGCCCCTCGTTATCCATAATATGGTCAGCTTTGGTTTATGGAGCGGATTGTGGCTTGTCTTACTTAGCATTGCGGTTGTCAGCCCAACCTTTATGGTAGGGCAGCTACTAAGGGGTGGAGGAAGATATTAGAATTTAAATTTTAAATAAAAAATTCTTTTTACAGTACATTAAGTTTAGAACTTGGCTACAGTTATTACTAACTTATTATCTGCTGTTCCTGTATTTGGACAAGATTTAGTTGAGTCAAATAATATTACAAAAATTATTACTTATTTAAGTAACGAAGTTTCTATTTTTAATGAAACATATATATCTATTTTACCAATAATAGGTACAGTAAGTCCACATGCATTAAAAAAAGGAAAAAAAATAAGATTAGATAAAAAAGAATATCTATCAATTCCTTATCAATTTATATCCTTTATGGTGGGTTTAATTGATGGAGATGGTTATATTCAAGTAACTAAAACAACTAAAGGATTTATAACTATAAAATTAGTCATTTGTTTAAGTTTAGAAGATATTTCTACTTTAGAATATATTCATTCTGTATTAAAATTAGGTAAAATAACTATATACCGAGATATAAAAAATCCAATTTGTAAATTAATAATTAATAAAACAGATTTACAAGAAATTGTATTTCCTTTATTAATACATCATAATATCTTCTTTTTAACTAATTCTAGAAGAGCTCAATTTGATCTAGCTATGTTTTTATTTAAAAATAATTTAAAACTTTATGATCAAATAGGAGATCTTAAAGAAATACCAACAATATTTAAATTACCTACAATAGCTTCAGATTATTTAAAATTAGAATTTTTTTTTAATTGGTTAATTGGTTTTACAAACGCTGAAGGTTCTTTTTTTATTAAAAAAAATAATGATGGATGTTATCAATTAAAACAAAGAATTCATGTTCAATTATTTGAGGCATTTAAATTATTATTTAATACTAAAAAAAAAATTTCTATTGCCCTTGCCCCTGCCCAAGCCTGGTCAGGCGCGGGCCAAGGGGAAAAAAATAAGTATCTTCAATTTTCTGTGTCTTCTAAAACTGATATACAAAAAGTTATTCATTTTTTTTCATTTTCAGGTTTACATCCTTTAATAGGATTAAAAAGTATTCAATATTTTAAATGGTTAAATAATTTACAAAAAAGTTGCCGTTACAAAAATCTTCATTATCCAAAATAGTGCTTGTCCCGCGACTGCATACTGCCGCTAGATTTCTCATAGAAATGATAAATTTCGACGGTGCACCGTGTCTGCCGTACAGCAGACACACGCGACGGCTAGGACTCTTAAGTAGTCAGAGTACCCTGGCTAATAAAATTGGATCTATAGGTCCTTTTTAAGCCGTACGGCCTTGTTTTGTTTTTGACTTACTGAATAATTTTTGTTTAGTTACGCAGACCAGTCTTCGGATGGTAGTGCAGCTATTGATTGGCTCCTTAAAATAGTAATATTTTAGAGGCAAATGGGGAGATTTGCAAGAACGTCTTAAATAATGAATACCCCTTAATTAAGATTACTTGCAGCGGAGCTTGACTCAGTATTTATTAGTCAAAAATAGCTCACCTAGCTGTCCTTTGTTTTAGGGTGGAAGGTGAGCGGATCAGACTTATTAAAAGGTCAAGAACGTTTAACGACTAACGAGTGAGTTATACTAACAATAAGCTTGACACGAGAACCCCACAACCAATATTAATCATTTTATTGGTTGAAGACATAGTCTAAACATCGCAAACCGATGTATTATAGAGATTAATACTCTATCATTAATAATTTTGTAATCTGGGGTGGTTTTAGCGTAAGTAATGCTACTCTAAATAGATTCTTCTCACTTCATTATCTTTTACCTTTTTTATTAGCTGCTTTAGCTGTTGCACACTTAATCGCTCAATATGAAGGGCCTTGTATACTTAATTAGTATGAATGAATTTAAATATATGCTTGGATATCCAAAAGTTTAATCTACGCCCCTCTATTAACGTATTCAGCTTCTCTCAATAAGCAATAAGCAACAAGGGTCTCCACCCGATTTAGTACAGCTGTCTTAAGCTAAAAAATGAAATATTTTTTTTATATTTTTCTTTTTTTAATTGAGCTACCAATACGTAATACGCAAGCGTAATAATGATTAAAAATTTTAAGGACAATCAGCAGGAAAATTTCATACCTCAGAGACTATACATTAAATATTCTTTAACATTTATATGATGAATTATTTATTTATGCGCTACCCTCATTAGATTACTATTAGCTTACTTAATAGCCATTGGTAAAACTTAGGCACTTATCTATAAAATATCCGCTACGCTTCTATAAATCAAGGTCTATTTTATTACTAAAATGTTATTGGATAATGATATAGCCCAACCTATTCTTAATGGAATAGTTTTATTGCTAAGTATATTAAAAAAACATATCCCGACTTCGACCCCCCTTACTATTCTAATGGAGTGAAAGTTAATAATAATAAATTGTTAATCTTAAAATCGTTATTCTTCTCTAGATCTTATCATTCTAGCTCAAATTTACAACAAAAAAAGATTAATAAATTTAGAAAAATCTAAATTTACTTTAAGTGACCCTCTTAAAGCAGTTTTAGTAGGGAATATTCTAGGAGATGTTTATATGATAAAATTATCAGCTAAAGCTAATACTAGAGTTGTTTTTAGACAAGGTTCTATAAATACTGAATATTTATTATATTTATATAGTTTATATCAATATTTTGTGGCTACACCACCTTCAATCTCATCTATAACCGATAAATTTATAGATAAAACTAGATATAATCTAAGTTTTACTACTTTAGCTTTACCTTGTTTTAATCAATTGTATGAAACATTTTATGTGAACGGTAAAAAAAAAAAAGAATACCGACTAATATTGCTGATTATTTAACTCCTTTAGCTTTTTGGATTATGGATGATGGTGGGTTTACTGGAAGTGGTTTAAAATTGTATACAAATAAATTTAGTTCATTTGAACTAAATTTATTAATCAATGCTTTAGATAAAAATTTTTCTATTAAAGCTACTATTAATAAAAGTTCAATTAAAGATCAACAAACTTTATACATTTCTAAAAAACAATTACCTTTAGTCATAGATTTAGTAAAAGATCAAATACATCCAAGTATGTTATATAAATTGAATATAACTCAGCAATAAAAATTATTGCTTCATACACATGGATCTAATAATCCTAATGGTATAGGATCAACTACAGATAGATATTCAATGCATCCTTATTTCACATTTAAAGATCTTGTAACAATATTCTTATTCTTCTTAATATTATCTATAATGGTATTTTATTATCCAAATGTTATGGGTCAAATGTGGCCTAATATAATGTTATTAATAGTGTACATTATATATGCATGTGCTATAAGCTGGAAATATATAGTTCAAGATAGTAATATCTTAGAACTTAAAATTTATAATAAAACTATATTACTAAGTGATTTATTAAACGCTATAATAAATAGATTTTTAAGTCCTTGCCTAATATTTTTTTTAAAAAAAATGATAACTGGGCCAAGGGTAAAATTTATGGGTCTAGTCCCCAATAGCTTAAAAGAGTTAGTTGGTTATGCCTTCATTTTAAATATAAATCCCAATATAGTCAGATATTATTATAAAATATACAATCAGCAGATAACCAAAGTAATAAAAAATGTAATTCATTTTCATATTTACAAGGGAAAACCTTTTTCCTTTATAATACTCATTAATGATTCTGTAATTCCTTATGATGAGTCGCGTAGCGCGCCTAGCCTTATATCTAAATTTAACTACTGCTACGCTGATGCAGCGAATAATATGAATTTTAATTTATTACGAGTAGGAATTTCAGAGACTATATGCACACAAAAAAAAATAATTAAAAATAATAACTTGCAGCCGCAGGCTATATCTTACCTATTGTTGTCTAGTAATGCTGGCAAAAAAAATCAATTTAATATAGGCTCAGTCCTAAGAGGAATGTCTACATTATCTACAAATCTTATTTCCTCCGCGTCTTTTACCTTGGACAAAGGGGTCAATTTAATACAAGACCCCAATGCTCCGCATAAAATCATTAAAGATAATCATAATAATGAAATTAGCTTAAAATTTAAACAATGGTTTGCTGGAATCACAGACGGAGATGGATATATTTATGTCACAAAAGATGGTTATGTAGGGTTTGAAATGACTTTACCTACTTGTGATGAAAAAGTTTTACGAATAATACAAAATAAATTTGGCGGTAATATTAAAGCTAGATCTGGAGTAAAAGCTGTTCGTTACAGAAGCCAGAATAAAGAAACAGTCACTAAAATAATACATTGTTTAAATGGTTTAGTTATTAATAATATTAGACTGGCACAATTACATAAAGCTTGTCTAGCCTTAAATATACCAATTAAAAACCCCATCCTTCCAACAATAGATTCTGCATATATAAGTGGTTTATTAGATTCTGATGGTAATATTAATATATATAAACATCACTATAAAGATACATTTAGATATCAATTAACAATCAGTATAACTAATAAAAGTAGATGTAATATTGAGTTTTTATTAAATGTTATAGGTGGTAATATTTATTTTGATAAATCAAAAAATGGTTGTTATATTTGGAGAGTCAATTCTAAGTTATTACATATTAAATTATATGATTATTTCATAAAATTTCCACCTAAAACAATCAAAGCTCATAGAACTTATTTAATTAATGAATTACATAAATTAAATGAATTAAAAGCTTATAGAGATACTAATGTATTATCAATGAATTTTAAAAAATGGAAAAGATTTATAACAAAATGGGACAATAAAATATCCCCTCGCCCTTGCCCCTTAGCTGCCTAAAGGCTCAGCCAAGGGTAATTAAAATAAATTTATAGATAAATTTTTAATTGGATAAGACGCTCGGTTAGAGAGGTGATTGTAGCTATTCTATACATATTATATGAATGTGTCTAACGAAGGATTTTTGTAATATTATATATTAAATATAAGCCTAAGGACTTTTTTTGCCTGTATAAATTTATTTTTTTTGTTATTGTTATAATTATAAAACAAGGAAGCCAAAGGCGAAAATAATAAGGCGAGGCGCTTGGATTCATAAGCTAGGCTGGATTCATAAGTAGCCCTTGTAACAAACTAACTTATTATTTTTTTAAGAATTTTTAGTTTTCTTATAGCTATTATTTTTTATTATTTCCTCTAATTAATTCGTTAATTAGAGACTATTATAATTAAGACTATTTTTTTTTATAAATAATTATAATAAGTTTTTAGAAGAGATAGTCCAATAAATAATACAATTTTATCTTTATTTCACATTTTGTAATATAAATTTATATTACTTAATAAATTTTTTTAACAAGGCTGTAGGCAGCTAAGGAAAACATAATTGTATTATTTTTATCGCACTCGGATAACTATATTCCAGCAAATCCTATGCAAACTCCAGCTTCAATTGTACCTGAATGGTATAAAAGTAAAAGATGCCATGCTTAAGATAAATCTTATGATTAATTAACTTTTCTATATGCTGGAAACTCCTAAAGATTTAAAATACTTTTCCTTTAAAGTCACAAATTTTTAATAATTAAAAATGGATTATCCGCAGGAAACTAAATATGTATCCTCAGAGATAATACGTAAAGCTTCTTAAATGAGTTGTTCTATGCGCTTCTATCAGCCTGGTATCCTTTTGGTCTGCTGCCGCTAGGCATCGGCTCGGCTATGCGTAATCGCTAGAGCCGACAGGTTAAGCGATATATCTAAAACTTATTTAAGAATGAAGATATTATCCAGCTATTATTTAAAAATAATAGATATATTTTTTTAATCTCTGATCTGATAACTTCTATAAGTTTAATTTGTACTTATTCTAAATATCTCCGCGCCCTCTTGCTTTGGCTCACCTAACATAAGGCTATGTAAAACTAGTAGGATCGTAAGCCAACGCATAACCCTTGACCCCAGGTTACAGCAAACGCAGCTTTTTCTTCTTCTTAAATTCTTCCCCTTGGCCCGCGCCTGACCAGGCTTGGGCAGGGGCAAGGGCTGATATAAATATAGAATTAAAACAAGCGCTGCGCGATAAAAAGAGACTTAGTAAAGTAAATAGATCAAAATGAATTATGACAAGTCCTTTCCTTTATATGAGGTTATTGTTGGATTGTTATTAAGTGATGGGCATAAAAATCTATAAAAGGTCAAACTAGATTTATGTGTGCTCAAAGTAGTCTAAAAATACTTGAATTATTAAAAAAAATCTTAGAATTATTTAGACCTTATCTGTCTAAAGATTTTAAACTTATAAATAAAACCTTTACAGATAAGAGAACTAATAATATATATAGTTCTGTTAGTTTTGCCACATTATATTTACCATGTTTTAATTACTATAGAAATATATTTTATAATTCCTCCTTTAAAATAGTTCCTCCTAATATATCTAAAAATTTAAGTCCTAGAGCTTTAGCCTCTAGGATTCTGGATGAGGGTTAACTAAAAAAAAGGATTACATTTAAATACTTATGGGTTTAACAACGAAGATATTTTATTATTAAAACAAAGGCTAGGCAGAAAACATGTTTAGAGTAAATTCTTTTTAAATGGTCTATTCTCTCTTACGGCCCGCCTCGGTAACCATAGGGTTACCGATAGGCGACAAGCTAGGACAGACTAGCCTAGTGATAGCCGCAAGGCGAAAGAAGGCAGATGCAGACAAACAAACTAGCGTAGCAAGCGCGCTTTTTTATAGAAGAAAATAGAAAAGGATATTTAAAATTAAATATAAAATGATCTTTTACCCTTTTACGCCATATTAAGATCAATACCTAACAAATTATTAGGAGTTATAGCCATGTTTGGTTCATTATTAATTTTATTAATACTTCCTTTAACAGATTTATCTAGAATTAGAGGATCTAAATTTAGACCTATAATGAAAATTGCTTTCTGGTTCTTTGTTGTTGACTTTGCTATATTAATGTGGATTGGAGCTGAACACCCAGCAACACCTTATGTTGAAATAGGGCAAATAGCTACAGCTTTCTACTTTGCTTGGTTCTTAATTATAGTACCAGCCATAGGATTATTTGAAAATACTACTCTGGATATTGCTTTAAATAATAACAACAAATAACAGAATAAAAAATAGAACAGCAGGCGCTGCAAGCGCAGCTGCTGACGCAGCGGAAAAAAAATAACAACAAGAATATGGTATAAAATCTGGTTTTGAAAATGCCTGTTTTACCTGAACATATCCTAAAGTTAGTCAAAATTTGATAAAAAAGGATTTTTAAATTTATAGGTACTATCTGTATTTTTATTTTGGTAAGTCATATAGGTAAAATGGATATAATACCATACTACATTATTTTTTTAGATAACTATTGTATATAATATATAGACTGAAGATAGTTTATTATTCAATAAAACAATGGTTGCATAATTTATTTTTAAATTTATTGTAATAAATTCACCGTTCGATTTATTAGGATCAATTATTAAAACAAATCTTAATACTATGAAAATGACTGTGAATGTAACAGTTGGGACAGGTTTTACTTTGGAGGTAAGAAGCTCTTAATGAGGGTAAAAGTTGGCATAAACCCCTACTTTTACTAATTTATACTTGTAGATACTTGCTAAGTGGAATACTTATTACAGTCCCAACAAATCTGGTCATAAAAAGTCTTGAAGTTGCTCATTTTAGCAAAAAAATGTAAACAAATATTCACTGAAATAGAGTTTAATGCAGAACAACATAAAAAATTTATCGCTTCAACTGGCAAAACTGTGGCCGAATTTAGAGAGGTACTATATGAAATAGCACAATTAAAAACTGTATCCGAAGAAGCCCCAGGTGAGATAGCAAAAAAAAAATTTTTTTTTTTCCGTTATAATGGAAGATGATCAATTTGGTACTAATCAATTAGTGACTAACAACGTACAACAATTAATTGAGAAAAAAAAAATTTTTTTTATTAAAGATATAACACATATAAATACTATATGTTATAAATCATAACACTACCGTGTATGCTACTGTCTTATGCAAGGCTAGCGCGGAGGCTACTCTAAAAAAGGTTTATATTTTATCCAGCCTTCGGCTAAATATCAATACAAGGGAACGGCGATAAATGATCTTTTACCCTTTTACGCCATATTAAGATCAATTTAGAATTAATTATTAGAAGTTATAGCCATGTTTGGTTCATTATTAATTTTATTAATACTTCCTTTAACAGATTTATCTAGAATTAGAGGATCTAAATTTAGATCTATAATGAAAATTGCTTTCTGGTTCTTTATTGTTGACTTTGCTATATTAATGTGGATTGGAGCTGAACACCCAGCAACACCTTATGTTGAAATAGGGCAAATAGCTACAGCTTTCTACTTTGCTTGGTTCTTAATTATTATAACAAAATTAGAACTAATTGAAAATTCAACATTAGATATAGCCTTAGATAATAAAAATTAAAAAAAAAATATAATAATGAATTAAATCTATATATAATTATAACCTTTAAATACATTCAACCCAAACCCCACTTCCCCAAAGCAAGTTTTTGCGATATAATTTAACTGACACAGGCTATCATCACAAAAGCTAGACTCTTAATATATACTGATATAAAAATAAATTTTGATATGATTAATAAAAAATGTTTCATTAAATTCCAGCTTAATATTAAGCAGCTATTAGATATTAAATATCTAATTGATAATAATAAATACTAAATTATTTTTGTTTAACCAATTCCAATTATTATATTAAAAAAATTATCTAATAGATTATACCTCTAAATTTATAATGATTAAACCTCTACTCAAATAATCTTTCACTATTAATATTAGAGAATAGTTTATATTTGATTAAAACTAATCTAAGCCATCCTATAAAAAAAAGGATTTATTTTTTTAAGGTTGAGGTATTTTGTTTCATTTTAGAATCATTTATTAAAAATAAAATAAATATTTATCTAAAAATGATTATACCTATAATATATTTATATAATTTATATTAAAAAAGTCCAATTAAATACCTTTAAAAAAGTCCATTTATTCTAGCTAGACAAGTAAAAGTAAAATAATGGAATGTTATCCCTATAAATGGTAATTAACAAACTATTTTTAGTAGGGAGTTTCAAACTGTTTCCTTATAAGTAATGATTTTTATCAGTCTTTTAATCATCATCGTGGCAATAGCCTTACCTTCTATAAATAAACATATCTCTCCGGTTTTATTCACCAGAATATCTTCTATAGTCTTTATTTATGCCGCCTCTTTATTATTTAATATAGAGGTTTATATTCAGTCAATTGGATCAGGTATAGGTATCTATAGTAATATATTCCACATTACAGTAGTATCTCAATTAATGGAAACATCCATTTCTCATAGATTCAGTTATAAAAATCTTGAATTTAAATTAAAAATTAAAAATGTAACACCTACAAATAAATTGGATGAAAAAGGACAAATTATTATACAACATGAAGTTAAATTTGATATTAATAAAATAAGCCATCCCATTGATTATAGAAAATATGGTAAAAATGATATAGAAAAAGTATTAAAACACACTGCTAAAACTAAATTTGTTATTAAACGAGTTTCTCTAGATGAAAATTTAATTTATAAACCTATGCTATCAGACTACTATACTTGTGTTAAACCTAAAAATAAGGCTAATGATTATCTAGAAAATCCAGTAATATGGCTTTATATGCTTGAGTTGGCAAATAAAAATTTACTTAAAAATTTATTAAAACAGGAACATGTCATTAAAGCAGATAATTCTGCCGGACCGTCAGATCATAACAGATTAAATAATAAGAATAAAAAAATTAAGATTAACAACTTATTTAAAGGTGCGCGTTCATTTTCTACTTCTTCTTTAAATTTTAATAATAAAAGCTATGCTAGCCAAGTGTATCTGAGTTATATAAAAAAATTTAGGAGTTTGAAAAGAAATATAGAAACTTATATTACAGATAATGAAAATATAGAAAAGATTAATTTTGAATATGAAAATTATTATATTAATTTAGTTAAATTTAAATTTTTATTAAAATCTAAAAATTTAAAAAATAAAATTAAAAATGAAAAAGGTATATTATCTATTACTAATAAAGATTTAGAAATATTTAGACTAAAAAGTGAAAGTACAGATCATATTGTATTAAGTCACATAGATATGGATAATTGTTATATGATAGAAGTTTCTATTTCTAAGTTTAATCCTGATTTATTTGGGAATTATATTTTTTATAATTTGATGTATTATGAACGGGAACCTGGCTTTAAAACTGATTTTTATTTTAGTAAGTCAATTCGATGGGCTGATGAAATTACAGTGGATGAGATATATAAAGAATATAGTCCTCTTAAATTAAAATTACAATCTCATTATTTAGATTATACTCGAGATTTTAATAATATTGATCTAAATTTATTATTAATTCATCCATCATTAATAAAAACAAAATATATTAGATCTTTTTCAACAATATATAATGATATATATAAAGATAATAGTAATTTAGAGACTATTATAAATAATAATGATTGTAGAAAAATGATTTGTAAAGTATTAATGCAAGTTTATAAAATTAAACATAGTTTATCTCTACAAAATAGATTTATTATTAAGAATGAATTATTTGAAATTGATCCTGTATTTATAAATAATTTAATTAAAAAAGATAACAGAGAAATTAATTTTGTAAATCTCTTACCCAAATCAATTAAAAAACAAAATTGCAAACAAGATATAAATAATGATATGAATTTAACAATGCACAGTAAAGATAAGATTATTCAAATGAAAAGACTTTTTATATTTAAGATTAAAAAAAAAACTAAGGTTAATCATATAGCAATTTTTGATTTTAATAAAGATAATAAAACATTAAACTTTAAGACTGTTTTAGAAAATAAAAAGGACAAATATAAAAATATTTTGTTTAATGATAAGTTGTATAATATACCTGATTTCTTTTTCTCTAATCATTTTAAAGAAAATTTTGATTCTAAAATTAATCAAAATAAAACAGATAAAGATAAAATATTTAAAAATTACCTTAATAATAATCAAGTTAATCTAATATCTACTTTCTGTTTTGTATATAATTTAGATCAAACATTTAAAAATAAATTGTATTTATTACATTTTAACCATATAACTGGTAAAATTGATTTTTACCTAGATTATTACTCCTTTAAATTAATTAAATTAGAAAAAACCTCACACAAAAATTATAATTCTTTAAAACTATTTAATCTTATTTTAGCTAATTTAAGAAATAATCATAAAAACATTTTTGAATTTAAAATTAAAGATCTCTGCGCAAGCAAGTACGTGGTACAATTATCTAGCACTGTTTTAAATAATATTTATAATAATGGGGAAGTTAATAATACGTTTAATAGTTCTAAATTATTTTTTTTAAGTAAGAGTTACTTGAAGGATTTGACTGATAATTCAAATGTAACTATTTCAGTGATCGATTTTAATGATAAATTTCTACCTTTATTCCTTAAAGATTTTCTAATTATATATAGAAATAAAAAAAACAGTAAAATTAAGATAGAGGATATTATTTTAAATTTCAATAAATTAGTTGAAAGTAGAGACAGAAAAATTAAAAAAAATTTTTTTTTATAAATACTTTTAAGTTTCTGACCTTAATATTTTATTATAGAAACATATGCTTAACAAAGAGTGGGGGTTTAAATTATTTAAATTTTAATTTTTTTTTAAATTATTAATTAAAGTTTCTTTAATTTTATCACTATTAGTAATTAATTCATTTCTTTGTTGTATAAGAAGTTGTTTTAATTCAGTAGATTCAGCCTCAGTAAGACCACCTGGCATAGGTGCAAATTCTGTTACTTTTGCAATAGTATTATCAATTTCTTGAATCTCAAGACTGTTTTTGTTTAACAATTTGAAATTCTTTTCTATAGTTTGATGGATAGATTCTTTTTGAGTTCCAGGAAAATATTTATTTAATAATTCAGCTAAATAAGGTGTAAATATAGGTTCTTTATTTGCGGCTATAAGTATTTGATCAGTACTAATCATTAAACCTAATGTAACTCCTACTGGTTGAGCAGTTTCACATGCTCCTTTTAAACACCATAAAGCTCTAGCACCCAAAGTAGCAAATCTATCTAAAGGTGAATTTCTGATTTCAAATTTATCACTCTTAAATACTGATATCATGTGTTTAATTCTATAAAAAGAAATAATAAAATGATAAATAGTAAAAATAAAACTAAAAAAAAAACAAATATATAAAAAATAAAAATTTAAATTTAAATAACTTTTACTTAATAACATTAATAAACTAATACCACCTAAAAATCTTAAAATTCTTATTATAGGGTAAGATTGAATTTTTAAAATATTATCTGGTAAAGTTGGAATTGAATAAGCTCTTTTAACTGCTTTGAATAATCTGTTGAATATGTTGTTGTTGGCCATTTTTTAATAAACATTTTTATATAAATATCTTATAGATATACATATTTAATTTATTTTATTTGATAATAATAAAATAAGTATTTGTTTTAAGGTACATATTTTTAAAAACCTTGTATAATATATACTATTTTAAAAACCTTGTATAATATATAATATATACTATATACTATACTCTTTTAATTTTTAGATAAATATTTATCTAGAACTAATCGATCGTTGATCGAGTTGCGAGTAGAATTGACTATTAGGTTTAAGCTTAACTAATAAAGAATTTAGATTTTCTAAGACCATTCACAAAAATATCCACCATTTGTTGATTAGTAAATGATTTTGGAAGTTTTGGCACTATATATTCTTTACCTCCTATTAATGTATAATTATTTCAGTATAATTATTTAATTAAACCAAATTTTTTAAAAAGGATGAATTATAATTAATTTTTTACCCCCCACCCTAGCCTAAAGGCAACACCCGCACTAGTGTGTAAACACAAGGCAAGGGCTAAAAATAAATTTAGTATAAAAATATTGTTGCAAGGCTAGTACAAAATAAAAATCTCTGCTATGCTTTTTTATGTTTAAATCAAATTATAAAAGTTAGTGGGAGGCATTATGAGGCAAGAGATAAAAATAAAATTTAATATCATCATAAAAGATAATAGTATAATTTATTTTTACTAACCTAAGCCACCAATTTAAACATACCCTTATGTTTAAATTTATAAAATTGAATAAAATGAATAAAAAGATTATATTATAGTATTAAAAAAAATTTAAAAATGCGTAGCTTTTTTTAAATGAATTAAAATATATATATTTAAAATCGTATAAAACTTTTAAAAGGACAAATTTAATTTTAAATAAAAAATGAAGTTTAGTCAAAATGAATGTTTATACTCATTTTAATGATTCATTTTATTCAAATAAGACCTATTAAGTCTAGTCATTTTAATATTCATAGTGATATCTCTGCATAGGGCGTATCGCTTATCTCTGCCTAGCCGTGATACCAGCGTACCGGACTATAGACTAGGTTTGTTATCCCTAATTTGCTTTTGGTGACCTCTAGCCTGGCTAAGTCTATCTTAATCTTATTCTAAATGTAGTTAGTATTTTTAAATATCATATTAAAATGAAATTTACTTATTAAGGCTCGTATTGGTATCTATTTAATTTATATATAAAAAAAATTATGAAAAATACAAAATTTATTGAAAATTTAAATAAAATTGGTTTATTTATTGGAGGAGGTATTGGTTATCATATAATTGATAGAGGAATGACTTATCTGGATAATAAGGCAGAGGCAATAAGTCAAAGTGTAAGAGATGAAAAATTAGATCACTTAGTTGGTAGTGTTGAAACAATTAAGAATGAAGCTAGAATTCATTTTAATGTTCTTAAAGAATGCTCTGAGGCTTATGTTAATAGACCTAATGGAGTAAGTGTATCTAAAGAAGTTATGTTACAAGAATTAAGTTCAATTAAAGATAACACAAAGAGTATTATGGAACAATTATTAGAATTAGGACCACAAAATTGGGATAAAACAACTGCTTATGAAGAATGTAAAGATGTTCTTGTAAGAATAGATAATTTAGTTAAAATTATACAAAATGATGATCAAATAAATAAATTTTCATTTGATTTCTCTCAATTTTATGTGTATCTTGATAGTTTAACATTCTTACAAGAATCATGTTTATTACATATAATAATGTTTTTTGTTTTAATCTTTACTGTCATTAACATATTAAGTGTGTTATTTGGTAATGAAATTATTCGGTACTTCAAACTTGAAGAAAGATTTCCTCGATTATCTCTTTTCTTTAAATTAAGAATAACATTTCAAAGATACTATTTAATGTGGAATGTTTTTATTTTGTTTGTAGTATGTTTATCAGGTATCTGTATAGATATATTTTTATTTTCGCTCTAATATTCTCAAGTTTATTTGTTAATTCAAGGATGTACGACACTGTTAAGTTTTGTTTAAACAATCTTTTTTATTATTGTTTATTTTAAATTATTTGAATATTAATATTCCTGAGAATGTTGCTAGTAAGAAAGTGATTTAGTTTATGAATATTTTATTAGCTCTAATATGTTTATAGCTGTTAAACTAATAGTTTAACAGCTATAAACTATTAAATAGTTTATTAGTTAAATTTCATTAATATAATTGGTTATTTAATCTTGTTATATTAATTAAATAAAATGATCTAGAGTCTAAGTTTCCTAAATTAAAAAGAGTAATAAAATATTATGAAAATAGTTCTCTATCGCTACGCTGCCTACGGCCTTGTTTTAAAAGGTGTTATGTGTTTTCTTGTTCTTATTATGTATAATAATCTTTTCTTTAGTCAAAGTTGGTATATTAATACTAAAATAATTTATTTGTTTAGTATACTTTTTTTTTACTTAATTTATCAATAAATAATTCCATTGTATAATAGTCCATATAAATCAAAACTATTCAGTTAGTTTTTTAGCTCTTCCATACGGGGTCAGCTTTTAAACAGATCGGTGTACGGGATAGCTTTTTTTTTCTCATCCAATTAAGGTTGTAGTAAGTGTAGTGGTGGGGTAGTGTAATAGATAAAAAATTAAATTTTAAGAATTAATTAGTTATTTGGGATAGATTCGGACCTTTTTTTAATTTAGATGTACAATCAAATGCCTATTTTATAAAAATAAATTTTGATTTTTACTTTTTTTTAACCCCATTTAAATTTGTTCATATTCATTGAAATTTTTATAATTAACTTGATATTGAGCAAATTTAACTTCTTTATTCATATTATTCACTTATCATCTCTAATTTCATAATATCATTTTAATTGGTCTATTACAGCTAATATTTCAGCAGTAGAAAAAATATTTTATATTTTTTTTTTAATCAGCAGCTGCTATATATATATAGCTGAATATCAACTGTAAAAAATGATATATCAATTTTAACAGCTAAAAAATCTATTTTATATAGTTAAAAAAAATAATATTTTTTATTATTAGTAAATGATTATAATGATAATCATAAAAGAGTCTGTTTTATTTTAAAAATAATAAAGGAAAATATTCTTTTGCTATTTAAAATAGACTATTTATAGATAAAAAAAAGACTTTTAACACCTTTTTTTTTATTTTATAAATGTTAATTCATAATCTAATAACCATTTAAAAAAGAATTTCTCAATAAGGTCAAATATCTAGACCTTTTTATGTTTCCTTCATTTTAATGGTTTTATTAAAGAAAAATTGAAAATTAGTTTCGTTTTTTTTCTTATTGTATATTTATAAAAAATTGGTTAAATTACTTTTAATAATACCATTAATAGGTGCTATGTTCACAACATTAGTTCCAGAAACAACAGTCGAAAATAAACACAAAATCAAAAATATAGGTCTGACTACTGCTATGATAAATTTTTTTCTATCCATAGTTTTATTTATATTATTTGATTCAAGTACAAGTGAATATCAATTTGTGACTGAATTTTCTGAACTCAGTTTTTGTCATTTTAATATAGGATTAGATGGAATTTCCATTTATTTTGTGTTATTAACAACATTTATTACACCAATAGCTTTATTATCTAATTATAATAATATAGACCCAAAAAAAAGTATTAAAATATTTTTCATTTCATTTTTATTATTAGAAACACTACAAATCGCTGTGTTTGTAGTATTAGATTTATTCTTATTTTACATTTTCTTTGAAAGTGTTTTACCTATCTTATTTATTATTATTTTAGTCTATGGATCTGGTCAATATAAAGAAAGATCAGCATTACTCTTTTTTTTATATACATTAGCCGGTTCTTTATTTATGTTATTAGCAATACTACAAATCTATAGTCATTTAGGGTCAACTGATTATACCTTAATTTCTTTAACAGAAATAAGTTTAGAAAGCCAAAAAATATTATGGTTGTCATTCTCCTTCAGCAAGAGTCAAATGACCAGCAGAATTATTCAGAAAAAAAATACTTTAAATCTTTTAGAAAGATTTCCTAGGACTAATCAAATTTTTTTATAAATAATCAGTATAAATATTTAGTTGTTTATGGTTCAAATTTAACTTCTACAACTAATAAAAAAATATTATTTTTTTTAATAAAAAATATATTATTTTTTAATAGCTACAGTTAATAAAGACAGCTATAAAAAAAGCATAGCTTTTTTATTATAATTAGTTAAATTTCATTTAATTGCTAAATTACATTTAGCTGTAAAATTATCCACGTTATAACGATATAATTAGACATATTGTTCAAATACCTTATAATTTAAATGCTATTTTTATTAGGTGTTTTGTTATCAGATGGTTATTTGTTTATAAACAAAGCTGGAAATACTTTATTATCCTTTAAACAGTAAAAAATTAAAATTTTATGTTTTTAACAAATTTTCTCATTATTGCAGTTCATATCCTAGATTAGATTGAACAACAAAAAAGGCAAATTCTAAGTTGGTAATTTAACCTAGAGTATTCCCTTGCTAGAATGGTATGAAATGTTTTATTTAAATATAAAATAGTACCTTTAGATTTATATCATTTGTTATTAAGCATTGGCTTATTGGATAATGGGTTAAGGTCCCAGCAGTTGAAAAGGTTTCACACTTCAAATCCAATCTTTTACCATTAAAGAGGCAAATTTTATTGTAAGTATTTTAATACATAAATTTAATTTAAAGTGTTCTATTCATATGCAAAGAAATCAACCTACTATATATATATAAGTTAAATCAATGAACAAACTTCGACCAAAATTAATACCTTATTTTTGCCCTACTATTATAAATTATACGTATAATATACCTATTATAATTAAACTATTTGAACCCCTCTCTTTCATCCATTTTTAATCATAAGGGGGAACGTGTAGACAGGAAGGGAAAGTATTTTTTTGTTTTTTTATTTTTGAATAATATCTGAGGTGGCAAACTCGAGAGAAATCTTAATTTAATAAATAAGAATTAAATTAAGAATATCGTCGAACTAAGTCAATGATCGGGAGACTATCATTGTAAAAGCGTAGAGGCCAGACGCCACATGATCTCCTAAGTGCTTATTTTTAGCATATGGGGTTACAAGGAATGGTCCAGTTCACCGGTAACGGATTTCTAGAGTAACTTCTAGAATAAGGTATAAATAAATATGTTTTAATTTAATTCATTTTTATACTGAGAAAATAGGCTAGCTGTACCTGAAATGGTAGAAGGCTTAACCCTGAGGATTTTTTTTAGCCTTTGCTGTTAAAACACCTTTATTTCCTGTACATATTTGGCTACCTAAAGCACACAGTGATGCACCATTAGCTGCTTCAATTTTATTAGCTGGTACAATTTTAAAATTTGCTAGTTATGGTATGTTACGAGTATTAATTCAATTTTTACCTGATGCTACAAATTATTTTAGTCCTATAGTACAAACTATTGCAATAATCACTTTAATTTATGCTTCATTAACAACTGTTGTTCAAGGAGATACAAAAGAACTTATTGCCTATAGTAGTATATGTCATATGGCTGTATTAAATTTAGGAATATTTTCTAATACCATTCAAGGTATTGAAGGTTCAATTTTACTTTCAGTAGCACATGGTTTAGTTGCACCTGCTCTGTTCATTTGTGTAGGTGGAGTATTATATGATAGATATCACACTAGAAATATTCAATACTTAAGAGGATTAGTCACATTTTATCCAGTGTTTACTATTTTATTCTTAGTATTTATATTATCTAATACTGGTATACCTTTAACATTAAATTTCTTAGGTGAAAATTTAGCTTTATTAGGTATATGGTCTAGATCTCCTATCATAGCCGCATTAGGTGCCACTGGTATAGTATTTAGTGCCATATATAGTATATATTTTTATAATCGTATTTCTTATGGTGTCTTTTCACCTTTCTTAAGCCCATTATCAGATTTAACAAGACGAGAATTTAATTTATTAATCACTTTATTAATACTAACAGTATTATTAGGTATAATACCTAATATTATCTTTAATGCTATTCATTACTCTGTCTCAACTTTATTATATTATCATTAATTCTTATTAAATCAAAAATAATACGTAATCGTTACTAGGAGATTAAAATATATTTAGTCATAGTCAGCGTACTATATATTATAATAATGAGTCTAGCCTAGAATATTATTAAAATATATTTCTTATTAAAAGAGATCTTATTTATAATTTAAAATGTGCCAATTTTAAAATAGATAAAAAAGAGAACTGATTTAAGATAAGGCCTATTTAAACTAATCTTAAACAACAAACGTTATGGTTTGCTTTAAGTAAAAAAAAATAATAAATAAGTAATAAATAAAATTATTTCTATTTTTTTTTTAATATTTTTATACTGTTTAAAAAAATAAATATACAATAAGAAAAGCTAAACTAATATTCAATTATTCTTTAACTGTAAAAAGGACTAGTGTCCTTTATTAATAAAAATGCAAACATTTCATTCTTGTTCCTAAAACAAGGGTGTACTTAATAGTCCCCTGCAAAAGCGATATCACACGAACGTAGGCTAAGTGCTGCGAACGCGAGGCGAGGGAGTGAACCATATTTTTTTAATAGTTATAAATCATAAAAAAAAAAAGAAATTTATTAAAACCTATAATATGTATATTAGAAGTGTCTGGTACACTACTAATAGTCACTCGCAAGGGTATATTCATCAAATATGTTCATTTATTAATTCAATTTAATAGACTGGGATTAATCCCTGTTAAACATTTATTAATGACTCATTTTATATTAATATCAGTTGAAATTCTAATATTGGAAAAAGATCTTTAAAGCAATCTTCTTATAAAAATGGATAAAAAAAGCTTATTAAACATTAAGTAAAGACCCAAATTGTAAAATAGGTTTTGATCCTAATCTACCTGTTTCAGTTTAATATAATTCGGGTTCTGGTCAATGTGTTTTTAGGTCTTGTTCCATTAGATCTTATTCTTTATCTGATTGTATTAATATATCCAAAAAAAAAATAGTATTCTTAATTTTTAATTCAAGGCCGTAGTCAGCATACGCGGTATAATCAATACCGTAGCCTTCAGCTGTGTAGCTGGAAGTTGGTGTTGATAAATAAAACCCCACTTAAAAATAAGAGCAAAAAAAAAATAATACATTTTTTTAATATAAATAGTGTAAAAATATTATATATATATAATATATATTATTATAATAATAAGGGTCAACCTGAAATGAAAGACAAATGAATTTCTAAATATTTAATCAAACTCATGTCACTTTTTATTTTAAACACAATATTTAATGACGCACCACAACCCTGGCAAATTGGTTTCCAAGATAGTGCCGCACCTGGTTTTACTGGAATTGTAGAATTACATAATACTATTTTTTTCTATTTAGTAGTGATTTTTGTAGGAGTTTTTTGGACTTTATGTTCAATTATCTATTATTACAATTCAAAAAAATCTCCTATTGTTCACAAATATTTAAATCACGGTACTCTGATTGAACTAATTTGGACTATTACTCCAGCTTTAATCTTAATTGCAATCGCTTTCCCTTCATTCAGACTTTTATATTTACTGGATATGTTTAAAATGAGTGAAGCTAATCCTTTAGAATTTATGATAAAAATAAGTAATTTGCCAATTATTCCTACTAATTATAACTTAATATTCAAATTCATATTTTTAATTATTTTTATTTTATTATCTATATATTTATTATATCAAGAATTTCTGTATTATGATAAACTTAATTCACTTCATGATGGTTCAATTAAACAAGCTTCTTTTAAATTACCTCAAATATTAAGGGATTTATTCTTAATAATTTCAGCAGGTATGGGATATAGAACATATAATAGAGATGAAGTAAGCATGCCAAAATTTAAAAAAGAGGAAGCCACAAAAGAACTTGAGGGAACTCAAGCTGAAAATGCTGCTTTAAACTCTGAGAATGAAAGTCTTTTAGATAAATACAAAAGAACTCTAAATGAGGTGAATCAAAAAATAGATTCACAAGATAGACTAAAAGTTATGCCTATGGTGGACAAAGAAAAAGAAGATTTAAGTAATGCTTCAAATAAAAGTACTAATAATTTAATAGAGGAAGAACAACCCAATTTATATCCAAAAGTAGACCAAATTCTAGAAAATAATATAAATAAAAAGTTTGAAAATATTGGACAAATAGAAAAAGAATTTAATGAAGAAGAAATAAAAAGAAGTGGTATACTTACATATGATTTTGACTTACAAAAATTTTTAGATACTTTAAGTCAAGAAGAAAAATTAGCTTTTAGTGGTTTATTATTAAATAGTTTAATATTAAATTATTTAATAAGTATCATTTTAGTGTTATATGGTGATTACTTAATTAAACGATTTGATTTAGAAAATAAATACCCTAAATTAGCTAAATTTATAAAAATTAGAAGACAATTACAAAATTATTATTTAAAAGTTTGTTTTCTTTGGATATTTATATGTATTATGCCACAAATTTGTATGTATATATTTATTATATTTCCTAAAATAGTTGAATTCATTAGTTAAATATTCTAAAAATATTCTTTAATCAACTTTACAGCTATAAAAAAAAGCATAGCTTTTTTTTTATTCAATTAAATATATTTAATAGCTGCTTAATATTACCAGTTAGCTATGTAATAGCTAACAGCTGGTAATTAATTACCTGATATTAAGCTGAATAGCTATTAAAAAAATATTATTTTTTAATTAGTAATTATGAATAGTTAAGTCATTCCATCACCCCTATATAATATTAAGTATAATATACTGTTTGTTATTAAAATATTATATTGTATATTAAGTAATAACTGTTAATTAAATTTCTTTTTTTTTTTATTTTCTGTCCATCTTAAATATATCAGTTAGATATTCAGGTAATTATATATAATTACCAGCTGTTAGCTATTACATAGCTAACTGATATATCTAACAGCTGCTAAATTTATATATATAGCTGAAATATTAAGCAGCTATAAAATATAATATATTTTATTAGATGAAAAAAAAGAGTTTACTTTGTTTAATCTGTTTTTATCCTAGTATAAATATATTAAATTTAGTCATAAAATGACTCACTAAAAAAATGGATGTTAAAAAAGGATTATTAACTCCAACATTATCTGATAATACTCTAATATATATTAGAATTTTTAGAGTTATCAGTGGTATTAGTCTAATTTTAATATTCTATATTAGAGTCATTATTTTATGGTTTAGTATCTACCTCTCGCTTGCGCATACAGTGCTCTTGTTTAACTTTAAATGTCTTTTAGAGTATGACCATATGTTTTCATTTTTAATATCGCGTTCGCGCTTATTTCCTATTATCTTCTTAATCTAAAAAAACAAAAATTATTTTACACATTATTACCACCTTTACTAGTAAAATTAAATCAATTATTAGTTTAAGTTAGCAGCTACCTCGCTATGCTAGAGAGTTTCTTAAATATGAATTTCATATTCCTAAATAAATGAATATAAATAATAAGTAATAAGTCTATAATAAAAAATAGAACCCAATTGTAAAGATTGGATTACTTATGGTCATTTATATTCTTCTATAAGACTTAAACTTAATCGTTTATATCGGTTTTATGATAATATTACCTACTATTGACCAAAGAGTCGGTAATTTCTTAGGTGATAGAGGTTTGGCTTATAGTAAAACTTCTATCCTTATTTTACTCCGTACAGCGCAAGGCCTAGGCAGAGACTATTAAACGATTTGAATTTAATTTTTATGTTTTTTCAAGTTTAACTTACCCGCTTACACTAGTGTTAAGTTATGCCTTATTGACTAGAAATGTAACCTATAGATTAGCTGTAATGTTTCATTATAAATTTGGTTTAAGTGTAACGGTTCAATCACCCTTTAAGTAAATAGACCTGTCATTGACATAACAGCTTATATTTAAGAGTTTAATAGTAAGACATTCACACTCTTCTTTGATAAGTTCGGTATAAAAATACAGAAGCGTAACGGCTATATATCTTCTCTCTAAATAAGAATTCAGTTTGATTCATATCCGAAAAGCAGGTAGATTTAAGTCACCTGTAATATTAAAATTTTTAATAGGTTTAAATAAGTTAACTAATGAACAAAACATTTTTATTGGAATAGTCATACTTAGTTCAGTTAAAATTTTATTATATGCAAGAAAATATATAAAATAAGTACTTTTTATTCTTAATAATCCTTCATTAAATATGGCTCCTTAAGAGTTCCTTGTTAATTTAAGATATTATAAAAGTTACAATCTTCATTTTAGTATTATAACTTGCAAGAGAAAAAAATCTCTTCAGAGACTTTAAAATAAAGAGACTATTTTATTTTGATATTAATCCATTGGCTTTTTCTATCACTTAAACAATCCTCTTAAAAAAAGAAGCAAGCGATAACTAAAGAAAAATGAATTTTAATAAATAATAATTTAAGACAAAGTCCATTATATCTTTTTTTCAAATTAAATTGCAAACTTTTCTTTTAAAATCACTATACTTGTAAATTAAAAAAGAGACAAGGTTTAGGATGAAGGAGCTTATAATCAATTAAAAATAAAAAAGGTATAAATGGAAGTAATTTCACCTACAATCACAATAAAAGTAGTAGGTCAAAATTTAGGTGGCCTAATATTATATATATTAAATAAAATGAAAGACACCATTTTAAATGGTAAAAAAATTAATTTGTATTATCATCATAACCGAGGCCCACAAAAAAATATAAATATAGCTAACACATATCATCCTTCTAGTTACGCTAGTCACGCCTTTTGTATGTTCATCCGGTACACGGATCAATAATCATAGTTTATTTACTTCTCCTCAAAATCAACGAATGTTTTATCACCAGTTAGATATATCAGTTAGCTATGTAATAGCTAACAGCTGGTAATTATATATAATTACCTGAATATCTCACAGCTGCTTAATATATATATATATTAAGCTGATAAATAATATAAGAGCTATTAATAGAATAGGTCCACATAATAAAGATGTATTATCAGTTATTATAGGTTCAGTATTAGGTGATGCTTATTTAAATAGAAGATCTGGGGAAGGTGTTAGAGTTTGTTACAGACAAAGTCAAATACATAAAGATTATTTGTTCTGGTTATATGATTTTTTACATAATAGAGGTTACACAACTAATCTTCAACCCAGACAATATACTAGAACTATTGAAAGTAAAAAAGGAACAGTATATTATGGTTATGAATTTAATACTTTTACCTTTAGAAGTTTTAATTGGATACACCAGATGTTTTATAATAAAGGTAAAAAAGTAATACCCCAAAATATTACTGAATATTTAACACCATTAGCTTTAGCCGTGTGGATTATGGATGATGGTGGTTGGACTAATGCTGGGGTTAGAATAGCTACTAATAGTTTTGAATTTAAAGAAGTTGAACTATTAAATGATGTTCTTAAATCTAAATATAAATTAGATACAACTATTCAAAAAATATGGCTCCCCAGCCTTTAGGCAGGTAGTGTGTAAACACAACAGAGAAAAATATTCAATTTATATAAGAAAAAAATCTATCCCTGCATTAATAAGTATAGTTGGACCATTTATACAACCTGGTATGCTATATAAATTAGGTATTGATGATAATACTAATTTAAGTTCTTTCAACCCATCCGCGTACTAGCCTGGCGGCAGACACATATATATAATAGTCGTGAGAGATTATTTTAAATAATCTTTCTAAGAATTCGACAGGGTTCTTAAAGGCAGTTTTGCCTTTGGCGATGCGAGTGAAAACAGTTAAAATACTATTTTTAAATACCGGATTTAGTACAAGACTGTCAGTAAGTGGGTTATTTTTTTTCCCTCTTATTGCCCCAGACTGGGTCACTTGTGGGTGATATAATGTAAAATTATATTGCTTAATGTACAGTCGAAAAAGATCAACAATTAATTAGTTGTTGGTTGCACCTTTTTTTAGGTCAGGGTTTGATACCTTTCTGCCCTTCTTCTAGACAATTCCATACTATAACTAGAACTTCTAACAGAATAGGTCCTCATAATTTAGATGTTATTAGTGTATTAGTAGGCTGTCTTCTCGGAGATGCTTATTCTGTAAAAAGTAATAAAGATATTCCAGGTACAAAATTTAGATTTAAACAAAGTGGTAGACATAAAGCATATTTGTTTTTTTTATATGAATTTTTTTACAATAGAGGATATTGTACAAATTCTGGACCTAGGGTATATAAAACAATTCTGTTCACTAATAAGGTGAAGGCAGGGTTTCTTCCTGCGCAAGCGAGTACGGGAGGAGGAGATAAAAGTGCTGCAAATAAAACTCCCAAAACTTATTACGGTTATGAATTCGATCTTTTTACATTTAGTAGTTTAAATTGGCTTTATGATTTATTTTACCTTAATAGGATTAAAATAATTTCACCTGAAATAGTTAATTATTTAACTCCTATGTCAATTGCCTTCCTTATAATGGATGACGGTGGTTGGGTTTCAGGGTCTAAGAGTGTTAGAATAGCCACTAATAATTTTACAAAACAAGAAATTGAATTATTAAGAGATATCTTTAAAGATAAATTTAACTTAGATTGTACAATTCAATTACTAACCAAAAAAGGAGGGAATACACCTAAGGATAAATATTCTCTTTATATTAAAGTTTCATCTTTACCTCGATTAAGAGAATTGGTTTTACCCTATATGCATTCAAGTATGTTATATAAACTGGGTTTATAAATTTTTATTTGCATTGTACCAGACCTGTATCTTTTTTACTTTATATATTATAACTTTTCCTTTACCTAAAATTAAGGTTATTTGCATCAATGGTATTGGTCTTATGAATACAGCGATTATGTTAATGAAAGTGGAGAATCTATAGAATTCGATTCTTATATGTTGCCTGCTGATCGATCTGGGAAATCGATCCCGTGGGCCCAACTATCAAACTCCGGGGACACCCTAAAGATCATAGTACCAAGCCATAATGGAAACGTTATGTGTGGCTGCAGTAATTATTCAGGTATGGTAACAAGCTATGATATGAATGAAAATGAAATGGGTTATCGCGGATCTAAATCCAGCGCTATTGCACTGGTAAAAGAGCAACGAGTGGACGGTAGTTACAGTTTTCAAGTAGGACTGTTAAGGTGCACTCTAATGGCCTCTGTAAGGGGGTATCAAACTGAAATCCTTTCTAACAAAAATAATGTCTCTGAAAATGTAGTTGTTACAAAAAGACCAAAGTTAAATAAACTAGATCCTTGGTTTATGACTGGATTTGTTGATGCTGAAGGTTATTTTAGTATTGAATTAAATAAAGATTCTAAAGCTAAATTTAAGTATACTCCTAGATTAGTTTTTGGAATTAACTTACATGTTAAAGATTTACCTATTCTTCTAAGTTTTAAGGATACATTAGGAGTGGGAACTGTAAGTACAAAAGGAAAAGTAACTAGTTATACAGTTAAACCATTTAAAGATCTTGCAGTTATTGTTAACCATTTTAAACTATATCCTCTTGTTTCCAGCAAATATCTTGTGTATCAATATTGGTTACAAGCTTATAATATTATGGCAACAAAAGAACATTTTAATTATCAAGGTATGACAAAATTGGCTACATTAAAAAATTTAACTAATTTCGGATTATCTGATAGTTTGAAAGAAGCTTTTCCTGATTTTAATATTTCTTTAATTGATACTATGTCTTACAATTTTAGGGGTATTCCTCATGGAATGTGGGTAGCAGGATTTGCAAGTGGAGATGGATCTTTTTATACTAAGTTGACACAGTATAAAGATACATTTCATACTGGATGTGTTTTTAAAATAACTCTTCATCTTAAAGATACTGCCTTATTAGAAGGTTTATACGATTATCTTTCAAAATACTTTCTCCCGCGGCCCGCACCCGGACCGGGGGCAAGGGCAAATATTTCTTTCAACAAATATAATTCAAGAACAAATAAAGGTATTTATTTTTCCCCTTGGCCCTTGCCGCAACCGACAAGGGCAGGAGCAAGGGCAAAACAAACTGTAAGTTTAAATATTTCAAATATTCAGGATATAGGTAATATTGTAATTCCTTTTTTTGATTTATATCCAGTCTTAGGAGTAAAGAAAATGGATTATAATGATTTTAAAAATATTTATAATATTATTTTATCAAAAGGTCATTTTAGTCCTGAGGGTTTGGCCCAAATCCAACAAATTAGGAATAATATGAATGATAAACGAACAGTATTTTAACTTTGGGTTTTAACAGATAAATTTTGTTTGATAAATTCAGTTAGCCATGGAAGATTCTTTAGAATTAGGTCAATTTAGACTTCTAGACGTTGATAATAAAGTGACAGTACCTGTGGATACTCATGTGAGATTAATAGTAACTGGTATAATCGAATGCCCTTATTATATTGTTTAATATAATTCGAATCTTGCTATATGCTGGAAACCTCTTATAATTTAATTAATCTACCTATCTACCAGTTTAGATAAGAGGTTATAATGATTAATTAAACACTATGTCCTTTAGGGACTCTTTGGTAAACCAAGCCACAATGCGGCTAAAGATAGTTGTATAAGAGCAATCAGCAGGAAACCCTTCAACCGCAAGGCGTAGCGCAAAAAAAAAAATGGTTAAAAAAGGTTCCTTAGAGGCCAAACGCAAGAAGTTTTTTTTAAAAACTAAGATATGGTCCAGGTGTATATTATTATAAATAATCTGCATTAAGGTGCATACTATTAAGAAATTATCTGCATCAAGATGCTGAATTTAAGTTTTCATACTTTGTTTGTAACTCCAAGGTGTAACTATCATCCTGAGCGCTTGTACTCAAACTCAACAAACGTTAGAAAAGGGTCATCTACTAATTGTACTAGTTTAGTTCCTTATGGAACAAATTTAGGATCAACAATAAATATGGGTAGATTAGCTGTAAATACTCGGAAATTAGTATTTATGCCCTACAACATTTATTCAATAATAGTAGGTATATTATTATCAGATGGCTGGCTAGAAAAAGAAAAAGTAAATATAAATGCTAATGCTAGATTTAGATTTAAACAAGCGTTATCAAGAGCAGATTATGTCATTAATTTATTTTTAGTTCTTGCTCATTATTGTTCTAGTTTACCTAGTTTAGTTATAGGTAAAAGAAATGGTAAATTAACTACTGGATTACAAATTAGTACAAGAAGATACCCTTGTTTTAATGAATTATATAATTTATTTTATAATAATAATATTAAAGTTATTCCTTATAATATATATGATTTATTAACACCTATAGCTTTAGCCCATTGGATTATGGGCGATGGAGCAAAATTAAACAAAGGTTTAGTTTTATGTACAGATTCTTTCTCTATCTCAGATGTTATTAGATTATCTAATGTATTAAGAATTAAATATAGCTTAAAAACAACTATTATAGGGTTTAAATCTAATAAACCAAGAATTTACATACTAGCTGAAAGTATGCCTAATTTAATAAAAATAGTTAAACCATATATTCTTAAATCTTTTTGGTATAAACTTCATCTTGATACAACTATTTAATTTATACATATACACTTGGCGGACGTTATCCATTCATTTGCAGTACCATCTCTAGGTATAAAAATCGATGCTACACCTGGTTAAGTTTTAACTCGGCCAGGTAAGATTATTATATGCAAGAACTTAAATATATAACTATTAGGTAAAATATTAATCTTAAAATATAGTTATGTGTCAAAGAACACAATTTATAATTTGCAGATAAATATTTATAAATATTCTCAGAGACTTAACATAATCTAAATTATATATAATATCCTGCAGCGGCGTAGCCATCGCACGGTAGGATGTTATAGAATAATATATAATTTAAAGACATAGTCCTTAATTAAAGTTTTAATTGACCCTTTAATTAATGGCTTAATTAATGTTGATTAAAATCTTAATTAGGTCATTAATTTTTTTTGGGAAATTATCTTTACGCCAAAGTGGTAATATACCTTTAACTAATACTTTATATAATAAAAAAGCTTTGGAGGTGTTATTTAAAATGGCCAATAGTTTATCCGATGCTAATCCTTTAAAACAATATTTATTGGAACTAATCAAACAAGGGCGTCAGCCAAAAAATTAAATTGGATTAACCTTTAAAATTTCATAAAGAAGTAACAAATATATCCGGTAATAAAACTGTTGTTAAAGATTTTAATAATATACCTAATGAACTTGTGAATGTTTCAGGAGTATATATATTATATCATAAAGAACAAAATTGTTTTTATATTGGTAGTGCCAGTTCTTTAAGAGCTCGATTTAAACAACATGTTATAAATTCTTCTAGACCTTATAGAGGAGGTAATAGTAAATTATATACTTTTGTGAAAGAAAATGGGGGGTGGGATCAAATGGAAGGACAAGCTATTTTATTTACTCCTAATCATTTAATAGAGTTTTTAAATAAAAATCCTAATTATAGATTAAGTCTTAATGATCTTTATATACTTAGATCTTTAACTCAATTTGAAATACGGGTTCTAGAACAAGCTTTAATAAGTCATTTTAAACCTAATTTAAATAGTTATCATTCCATTATTTATAGTTTTATTAATTGGAATCCTAACTATATTCCTACCCTTCAAAATAATGTCAAAATTAAAGTATTCAATGCTTCTAATGGACCTATAACTGACTTTATCATTACTAAAAATATTGGACTTATAACTGAATTTGAATCTATAGGTAATGCTTCTACAGGTCTTGGTGTATCAAAAACTACTATAAATAGATATATAAATACAATTAGCCCTTTAGAAAGTCCATTATTAGAATTGGATGTGTTTATAGTAGATACTAGTCGACCTTTAACTAATAAAACTGTTAGTTTTGATGATCTTATATCGTTACCACAAATTACTGATTTTGATCTTTATTCACTTCCTATGGCCAAATTAGTAGCTTTAAATAGTAATAAAGATCCTGTTAATTATTACGGTATATTTAAAAGTCCGGCTGAAGCTGCTTTAACTTTAGATAATAAATCAGAGTATAGATACATTAGTCGATATATTAATTTAGAACGAACGGTTGAAGTAACATTTAACAAAGATTTAGTTTATTTTGTTATGAATCCTTTATATAAAAATGATACCTCTTTACGGAGAACACCAGATTCACCTCGAAATACTAAAGCAATAGTACTTGTTGATACAATAAATAATACAGCGACACACTACGAAACTGTTAAATGAATGTTACAGGATTTAGGGATAAAATCTACAGGTGTAACATCTGTTGTTAAACGATATATGAATCCAACTAAACTTTACAAACAACAATATGAGTTTTATTATGCTAAGGATTATAAAGGAAAAATTACTAATTATCGAAAAGAGTCTTAACTTTAATAAATTGCGATTAAACCAAACTTCACTTTTAGCTGAAAGAGCTGGGGTTTTCTACGGTCAATGCTCAGAAATATGTGGTGTATGGCATGGATTCATGCCAATTGCAATAGAAGCTGTATCTGTTCAAGATTATTTAGCTTGGATAGATCAAGCTTAATTTATACTTCATTCACTTTTATATTGTTAAATAGTACACAATAACTAAATATAAAAAAGAGTATAAAAAAACAAAATAAATTTATTATACACTAACCCCACCCACTACTACCCCTTGACCCAATGCTCCCCCTCTCTCCCCCCCCTCTAGGGAAAGGGAGGGGTTGCTTAGCAGGGGTAGGGCAACAGCTGCCCTACCCTAAAGGTTGGGCTGGTAGGGGGAGGCAGGGAGGGGAGGGGTATGCTCGATTATTTAATCATTAGAATGTAATACCCGCGTACGCTATATTTACAAACAATATAAATCCAACAAAATTAGATAATAAAAATATATCAGATTTAGAAATGAGCCAAATTTTTTAAGCTTAATACTGAGATTGAAACCTCATTAAGATATTCAAATATCTTGTAAGGGAACCGTTATGACGCAAGAAAACGCGTTGCCTGCCTAATCTTTTTAGAATAGTAGTGGGATTATGGATAACCGAAAAATATTTTAAATAATAAATCTGTAGAATAAAATGCTACGTTATGTCTTGAACTGGTCACTGGTATGTCCCTTTCTAAAAAAAATGGCTACGTTACACTAATAAACAAAATTTAATCTATATATTTTAAAACAAATTTATAAAGGCTATTACGCCAGCGTATCTAGTTTCTTTAAAATTAAAAAGAATACTATACATAACATAGTTTTAAATTGAAACTAATCCTCTTTCTAACTAAATAAAGCTACTTTAATAACTGATCGTTATGTTAGGGAAAGGGTTATATTATATTTATATACTTATTTATTTTTTATTTAAATAAGTGTAATAATAGTATAGGATATGTATCAAATATTAACTATATTAATATAAGGTTAAATGAGTTAATTAAATGAAACTTGTTTTATTTTCTATACATAAAAAAAAGAGACTCTTTTTATATTAAAAATAATCTCACTTTTATTTACCCTGCAACGGAACCCACAAGAGACTTACTTATATAAATCCAACTTAATACTAAAGCTTAAAAGCGCTGCGCTAAACTTAATGGCTTTCCCTAAATAAAAGATAATGATCGCTATACTAATAAATGATTAAAAAAACGAGTAAGGAATAAATTTAACTAATAAAAAAAAGCATAGCTTTTTTTAATAGCTGTAAAAAATTATATTATCATTTTTAACTGTTGAATATAATTATATTTAGCTGCAATTAAATATTTAATAGCTGCTTTTTATATTAGCAGGTCCAAGATAGAATTATCTTAGGACCGGTTTTAAAACTAATAGTTTAATTATAAAATGATTTTAGACAGAAAAATTTATCTGAATACTTTATTATTCTTCTATTTCATTTTTAAGTTAAATAGATATTGCATATGCGGGCCCTTTAAATAAATCTAGATTTTAATGTGATTGTATTATAATAATTAAATAAAAGAGATTAAAAAAAAATTTTTTTTTATATAATTAATAATATAAAAAAATCACTTTTTTTAAGCGTAATGCTAAAGGGGAAATATGATAATTGGTAATCGGTTATACTTGCAATATAAAATATGATAGTTCGAATCTATCTTTCTCCATATCCATTTTAAGTCTGTTTATAGGCCTATATGGCGTCAACTCAATCTAAAATCATTCATCTTCCTTTCTCTCTCCTGCCTAATTAAATTTGAATCTATAGATCAAAAAAATTTAAAATTTTTATAAGCCTTAGGCAGCGGTAGCGAGAGACTGTAGCCTAATAGGCACGGGGCTACCCTATGGTAGCTAATCATTCAAAAAATGATAAAGGCAGCGTAGCGGTATTTACTTTTTAAAAGAATAGATAAGCTATTTTTTTTTTTTGGATGCATATTGTTAAATATATATTTATATTTAAATATAGTTATTTTTTCAATATTTTAATCATTAAAAGTTTATTCAAATATTTTACTTTATTGACTCTTCCAGTTCTGTTCATTTAATAACTATATGCAAGATAAATAAAGAAAATTGATTCTGTAAATAGGAACATAGAATAATAATAAAAAAAAGTTCTTTTGTATCTATTGTTCAGTATCCTTATTATATAAATATTGTTTTAAAAAGCAAATATACTAGACAAAATATATAGTTATGAATATATATATATTTATATATAAAAATACTTCAAATATAAAATATTCTGATATTAAAAAAAAAATGGTTTTGTTTTTTTTAGCTATCAAAGATGATAGGTATGAATATAATAGTTTGGGCTTATTTAATGAGTAGAAGTTTACTAAAAATAATAATCTATTACTTAATGATAATATGAAATATTATAATATAATAATTATATATAATATATGTGACATAGTCAAATATTCTTTTTATGTTTAGATGTTTGAATATGACTATTTGTGGTGGATCTGGTAAGACATTATTATCAACTGTACATGTCAGCTTAGTCAAATTATCGTGTCTCTAAAGTACGCCAGGGACAAGGGTAATATGTATTTATAATCTAGTATTATTTATAAAAGTTTAAATGAAATAAGTACCCGCGTACTCATTCGAAATATGATAAAATTTTATCTCTACTCATTCAAAATAGCCTTACGGCAGCGTACGCGATCGATAGATTGACTCCATTTTTATTTTTAATAAAAAAACCTTTATAAAAGAATAGAGTATAGAGTGATTATAATACTTTATAAAAAAAAGCTATTTAAATTTGAATTCCTAGATTATTTCATTTTATTTTAAATTTGTTTAGTCGCTTAATGGCTTTAAATTCATTTTAACGAGTATAGTTAAGTGGTTATAACTTCTGTCTTCCAAATAGAAATCATCAGTTCAAATCTGATTACTCGTAATCATCTATTTGAAGTGCTAGTTGGTTCCAGTTTATCAAACTTCTTTTTGTTTTTTAGTAAAGCTACGCTTTTTTGTTTTTATGCGAAGCGATTTTTAATATGACTTATAATATCTAAATATTAAATTGTTCCAAAAATTATTCTTATTACCCTTATAAATAGATTCTTTTGTTAGAAATGTTATATTTTTATAAAAATTAAACTTCATTTCTAGCAGGGCTAGAGCGTAGTCCTAGTATAGCATTTTTAATCAGTATTTAAATATGACTATAATAATCATTGTTAAAAAAAACGAGTGTGTCGAAATTGGTAGCCGAGTGAATTTTAGGAATTCATGATTTTTATCATTAAGAGTTCAAGTCTCTTTGCTCGTAATAATGGATTTAATTAGTGAATTAAATAAAATATTATTTTTATAAGACTATTTTATTTATAAATGAAATAATGACATCTTTAGCTAAATGGTTAAAGCAGTTGTCTTCGAAACAATCATTATTGGTTCGATTCCAATAAGATGCCAAAATAAAATTATATATATAATTCAAAAAAAAAATTAAAGCCGCGTACTCCGATAGCTTTGCAACTCTAGCGTTTGCCTTTATCATAGCCTCCCTCCCTTTTCTAATTAAAACGCTATACCCTATAAAATCATTTCATTTCTGCTTATATAACTCTACGATGCGTGCTACAGTAATGCTAATGTAATCTAAAATATCCAAAAGTTTACTCTTCAAACACACTCGCAAGTTAAAAGTCCTAAACTTAAGAGACCCTTGTTTTTAAATATAAATTTTAATCCTATGTTTTATAGTAAAAAAAACTTACACTTTCCCAATTTTTTAATATTAAAATAAAAATCATCCTATTAAAAGACTCACTTTTATTTAACAATTATATTTTGCTAAAGAGTAAAGGAATTTAATATTTTAATTAACCGCTACCAAATACCAATCAAATCAAAAGCGATCTAAAAAACATTTTTTTATAGATATTTTGATTTCCCCACAAGACCCTGGCCCTAAATAAAAAAAATTTTTTTTTATATTTATTATTTCACCCTTTTTATCACCGGCTTTATGTCTTATGTCAAAAATAACCTCTTTGCATAAATATAAACAAGGCCGTAGGCATTCTCTTCTAAAAAAAATTGATTTATATCTTCTATTTTAGCTGAAATAGTTTAAATGGTTAAAACTTACCACTCATGACGGTAAAACAAAGGTTCAATTCCTTTTTTCGGCTACAGTAAATATATTCATTCATAGTTAAAAAAATTTTTATTTTTCCCCTTGGCCCGCGCCTGACCAGGCTTGGGCAGGGGAAAGGGCGGATATAAAAAAAAAAAATAGGCCTACGCACAAAATTAAAAGCTACTCTAAAAAATACTCCCTTTGATAGAGCTTGTGCTTATAAATGAGTAGCTCAACCTCCCTCCTTCTATAAAAAATGAATTCCGATAACTTTTTTAGTAAATGATTTTTAATACTATAACGCAATACTAGTACATTTCTTTTTATTATAAATAAATATTTATATTCATTATATTTTACAAGCTATATAAAATCTCCAATTAAATATGAAATATTTAATAGCTGCTTAATATAAATATATTAAGCTGAACAGTTAAAAAAATAATATTTTTTTTAATTAGTTATGATAGGTTTATATGAAAAATTATAATAAGTTCTATTATAAAACCAATGGTTATATATATTAAATATATTTAATATAAATGAGATAATAAAAATAAAAATCTATTTAAATAAGCGGGAGAAAAGTAAGCGTAGCGTTATTAAAAATAACGCCTTCTTGCCCTCCCTCCCCCTTTTGCATAAGCTAAAGTGGCAAATAGGCACTGACTACAATCCCTCGCTACCGCTGCCTAAGAGAGTTATAAAATTTGGATGATCCAAATGGAGAGATAGTAGCGGTTTTTAACAGATGGTTGGGAGGGCAGGCTCTTACTCGGTTAACCCCTTCAAGTAGCTGCCCTACCGTAAAGGTTGGGCTGACCCGCATACGCGATATTGACTTATAACTAGGTAAAGAGAAAGGTAAATCATGAACATATAAAAATGTTTCCTCTTTTTTTTTATATAGCTATAAAAAGCTAGGGCTTATATTTAGGCGTAGGTAGCGTAGCTTTTTAATTCTATTTTATCTTAAACTAGGTAAACTAGCGTTTAATTGGTCTGTTACAAATCAGTCCTATTTTTAATATTAAAACACTTATTTTTTTTATTAAAAAAAATTTCTGCGTAGCTTTTTTTAAATAAAAGAGATAGTAAATATTGCAAATTTATGCACATAAAATAAAAAAAAATCAAATAGTGTAAAGTATCTATTTCAAAAAATCATTTATATTTTCTCCTTCCAAAAAATGTTCTCTATATCTCACCTGTTTAACACCGCCTTAAGTTATTCCTTAAGGCTCAGTTTTAAGGTGAAGGTCTAGGACAGGGTCCTCTAGCCAGGGGGAAAATATTAAAAATATATGCTTAAATAAGTATGGCTTTATATTTCATTCTGCCAATTTTTAAATAAAATTTCCTATTTTATCTTTTTTTTTAACACTAGTAAGAATTTAATTTTGGTTCTGATTGAACGTTTTTCAGTAGTTTAAGACATGCGAATCGTTATTTCCAAAATGATGATTAGGAAATAAGGTGTAAAGGTGAGTAATAGTAAATAAGATACCCTTTAGTCTCTGTAAATAAGAGATATTTCTACTATTTATAATGTATAAAAATTTAGTAGAAAAATATATAGACTATTATATTAAAAAAGGAATTTTTTCTGCTATTGGATTCTATTTATTTCGATTAGGTAGTTGGTAGGGTAAAAGCCTGACCAAGCCAACGATCGATAGCTAAGCTTGAAAGAGCAATTAGCCACATTGGAAGTGAAATCCTCCAAGTAGTGTTTTATACTACCAGCAGTCAAGAATATTAGTCAATGCTCGCAAGAGTGAACTAGCTAACTGAAATCCTAATACGAGTATAACTCGGATTGTGATGTCGTAAGGGAAAATAATGATACTACCTTACTATCAGTGTCGTCCAAAACTGGTGCCAGAAGACTCGGTAAGGCCAGAGACGCAAACGTTAATCATCTTAATCAGGCGTAAAGGGTAAGTAGGCTGCTTTAAAAGTATTATTCTTTAAATAGCTCAAATATTTTCATTCTCTTTTTTAAATCTAAATATTAAAAAATTATAAAGGCTATGCCAGTAGGCGATACGCTTATTAAAACATATTATAAATCACTTTACTTATTAAAAATATCATTTAAATATGCAAACAAAATCATTTTATGACTCTCTCTGTTTTCTGTTTCTTTGCTTCATAAAAACAAATGTCTTTTTTGTTCTGCTTAAAAAAATGTTTATCCTTCATTAGTCAAAATCACTCTTTATTTCTGACACGCTCTCCTATAAGAAGATACTCTTTTTTAAAAGCTACAGTTTTATTTAAAATTATAAATAATACTTAATAAGTCAAAGTCTTTCAAAAAAAATTGTACTCAAAAACTGAAACTTATCTCTTTAATAGTCCGATTCTTAAAGACTAAACCATTTAGTTTTTGAAAGTCATTTAAATCCATTAAAAAAGGTTTTTGTACTTTTTTTTTAAACCAAGAAATTAAACCATTTATTAATATCAAGTTAAAAACACTTAGCAAGGCTAAGATGTAGCCTGCACTTGCATAGCCGGTTGTACTCTTCAGTACGGTCGCATAGCCGGACTCTTAAGTAGCCTGCCTAATCATATTAAAATCGCTTTTTATTTAGCGGTTTAAACCTAGGTAGGCTAGTAACGGATCTTGCTATTTATAAAGTAGATTTAATGATTATAATATTTGTAAAGAACATATGAATTAAAGCTAGAATCAAGAAGGGGTTGAGTCAAATAATATCTAAATTAGGTTTAAAATCTGAAGAACTTAGATAGAATACTAACGGCGAAAGCTTTTCAACCAAGTAATGATTGACGCTGAGGAACGAAGGGGAGGGCAGGAAACAGGATTAGATACCCTATTACTCCTCCCAGTCAACGATGAATGGTAGTCATTAGTTCATTTATAACTATATGCTCAATGCTAACGCGAGTAACCATTCCGCCTTGTAACTACGACTGCAAAGTTAAAAACAAAAAAATTAGTCGGTCTCGAAGCAAACGAAGTGAAGCATGTTATTTAATACGATAATCCGCGTAAAACCTTACCAGTTCTTGCATAAACTTTTAAATTAATTCCTTTTTTTATATTTATTTAAATATTTATATATTATATATATTGATTTATTTATTTGTAAATAAAGGGGTTAAATTTAAGAGGAGTTTTTTTTCTAAATGAAAGAATGCTTAATACAGGTGTTGCATGGCTGTCGTCAGTCCGTTTTGTGAGAAGTGAGGTTAACTCCGCTAACGGACAAAATCCCTTTTGTTAATTTATACTTAACATATAATGGTTCTGATAGAGTTCCATTTGGGGCTAAGACAAGTCGTTATGGCCCTCATGAACTGGGCTATAGACGTGCTACAAAAACTTTTACAAAGTGATGCAATACCTACCCAGATGAATTCTTTATAAATAAGATTCTTTTTTTCAAACGTTTTAATTAAAAATGTTTAAAGGGTAATAAGGAGGAGCTAATCATTAAAAAAAGTTAATAAATAATAAATTGTGACGGATTGTCATCTGAAATTCGGTGGCATGAAGAAGGAATTTCGAGTAATCGTTGATCACTAGCGCAACGGTGAAGATTAAATTCGTGATGAACTAACTGTCTGTCGCTGGGAAGAAGCTTAAATTGGAGGAAACTGGAGGTAGATAGGCTTTTTACAATAGGGAATATTTATTTGGTTTTTAGCTATTTTTAAAAATAGTCCATTATTAAAAAAACACCTATGTTAAGTCTATTGGCTTTAGTTAATTCATTTAGGTAACATTTCAAAAGTCATAGCAAGGTAGCTGTACTGGAAAGTGCTGCTGGAGAATAAAACAATAGAAAGAATGAAAGTAAGAATAGAATATTCATCATATTTTAAAATATATTTGTTCTTTAATTTTTATTCGTTATTTTTACCCCCTATTTTAGTAATTCAAAAAAACTAGTTTTTTTATATAAAAACAATTTATTTTAATGCTAAGCCCTTAAGCTCTAATCTACCGGTTTTCAGCTGGTTGGAGGCTAGCCTGCCTAGCCTTTATCCAAATATCTCCCTCTCGCTTTGCGGTCCTTTCCTTTATGGGGGAGAAAGGACTGCTATGTTTTGATTAGGCAGTCGACTCTTAAGTACTTAGCATGCCTATATCTAGGCAGGTGTTGTGGGAGTAAGGAATTAAAAGAGCGATGTAAATAAAATTTAATTAGTGGGCCAGGAAGTGAATAAAAATATAAAACAAAATTAATCTATCTTAGTTTCATTTAATCACCCCCCAATAACCAAAATCGCTACGCTTTTTTAAGATTAGTGGACTAGAACTAGCCTACTTACGTTAGGCAGGCTAGTTCTTAAGTACTTAAGGTGTAGCAAGGCCTAGGCAGACGAGCATATAATAATATGAATATAATATAGATTCATATTTTTTTTAAGAATGTACATAGAATATCTAAAAATAATTTTGTTTTATTTTTAAAAAAAAGTAGTGACTATTTTTCTTTTGTAATTGTGCTGTGTTTACACAAGCAGATTAAAAATATAAATATATATTTAAAATTTTAATTAGCAAGCGGCATTTTAATCTATTAAATAAAATAAAGATACTGCGTAGCTTTATATATATATATATATAAAAAAGGGAGATTAGTTTAATGGTAGAATTCTGATCTTACACATCAAGTGCAGGGGTTCGATTCCTCTATCTCCTATAAAAAGAAAATAGCACTATACTGCCCTTATAATTAGTTTTTTTTTACATAAAAGTGTAGTAACTATGACTAAATTCAAATTATTCTTAAAATTATTTTAAAAATCAATCATACATAAGTTTATAGTTTAAATATGCAGCGCTGCGCCTGCCTAACCTTTATCCAAATATCTCCCTCTCGCTTTGCGGTCCTTTCCTTTATGGGGGAGAAAGGACTGCTATGTTTTGATTAGGCAGTCGACTCTTAAGTACTTAGCATGCCTATATCTAGGCAGGTGGTAGTAAAGGTAGGCTAGTACGCCTTACCTTTACTTCTTATTTTAAATCTAATTATAAATAAAACTAGTATAAATTAAAAATTTTATAATTTAATAGGAATATGACTCATCCTAATTATTAATAAAGTTTTTTATATAATCAAAGTCCCTTAGCTTTGATCATTAAAATACCTGGGCCTTAATTCAAATTGTTCTTTAGTCTCACTGGACCAAATGTTTATAAGCGTCATAAGCTAGCCTTTACATTTGTCGCTAGCTTAAGCTGAAGGGATATAAATATTAGGGTATTCTTTATAATTTAGGATGGCCAATTTTATTAAATTTATTATATAAAGTGATATGCTCCCTTGCTTTCTAAAAAAAGAGTTTTTAATTTAGTCTTACTTTTAATCATTTAAAAACAGTTTTAATATTACGCATAATTTTTTTAATCGTAGCTTTTTTAGTTTTTGAATTTACAATTTTTTAAGCTAATAATATATTTATGTTTTTATTTATCTAAATTAGAAAAAATATTTTGAAAAGGATGAATAGTCATCATCCAATGTTTACTGAACAGTATCGGTTTATCTATCCCCCCCCCCCCCACTAGGTAAAGGGAGGGGTTGGATCTATATATACCGACCCTAGGCAGCCTGCGATTTTTGATTAGGCAAGGGCTATATTATAAACATGAGTACCTAGACTATAAAAAAATATCTATAAACGTAGCTTTTATAAGTCTTTTATTCATATCTTTATTTTTTATTAATCACTCTCTAAAGCCAGCGGTCCGTTAGTATAATCAATTTGAATAAAAAAACAAACAAAAGATAAAGGCTAGCCAGGCTAGCAAGAATAAAAAGTAATAAGTCCTTATTTTACTAGACTATGCTTATAAAAAAATCCAAAAATTGTTTTATTCATTATAAAAAGATAATTTACCTCTCCCTGCCCCAGCGGTCATAGCGCTAGAATCGGGGAGTACTTTTTTATAAAAGACTATTCATTTCTATATAAGAAAACTATTATTAATCGTCTCCCCTCTCGCTAGGGCTAGACTATTCATAAATAAGTCCTATTAAATAATTGATTGCTTATTATATCTTTTTTTAATTTAAAGTTAAGAGTTAGACTTAAAAAAATAAAATATTCTTTATTCTTATTAAATGATTGCGATATTTTTTATCATACTAACCAATATTTTGAGGTTTAATCATTATAACATTTTGCTGTTATAAAGCATAGCCATTTTATTATTGGTAGTCTCAGTACTAAATAAAAATTATAATAAATATATTAAAAGAGGTAGAATTAGTTTAATTGGTAAAATGACGTTTTGTGGCAACGATGAAAAGAGTTCAAATCTCTTATTTTACCCTTAGTCTAGGATGATTAGGATAAGGAAATGATGATCATCCTCATTTATTTAACTGACTTTTAATAAAAGAAGGTTAGTAGGTATATTTATATAATCATAGTTATATGTTGATACCTTAACTAGCCTAATCAAAGCGAAGCGGTCCTCTTTAGATCCCCTTATTTATTATATAAGGGATACGCGATATTTTTTTTTATCATGTTTATATAAAAATATTATATATATAAAATTATATATGTATATATGTTATATACTTTCAATTTGTTATAAATGTTATTGGATAATAAAAAAAATAAAATTTATTTGCTTTTTTTTTTAAGAATAAAAAAGTATTTTAATTAATCTTAAATTATATATTCATATATAATATATACTATATATTAAATTATATTTTTACCAAAAAAAAGTAACAAAACCTACTTGTCTAATATGGTCTTCTCACTCTGCGGTAGCGGTCATAGCGTATGCATCAGATTACGCTTAGCTAGCCTCCTATAAGTAATAATTAAATACCCACTAGTGATATTTGATTAAGGCTAGTATACCAAAAACACTTTTATTAAAAAGGAAAAGTTTACATTGGTAAGTTAAAACAATTGCTAATTGTTCGAGGCAACTCTTGAGGGTTCGACTCCCTTCTTTTCCTTTTATAAAAATTAATATTAAATATTACTCTAAAAAAAGATATATGTTTGTTAAAAGTGGGAGTTAGAATGTTTATAAGAAAATTTTTGTTATATAAAAAAGACTATGCGTAGCAAAGTAGCGCTTAATTTTTTTAACTGAATTTTTACTAAAAATCATAGGTCATATTTAGGGGACATATTTCAAAATTAATTTAATCATAAAATAATAAACAAACTTAAGTGTTAGATATATTTATTATTAAAATATGTCAAATATAAACAGTTCTATTTAATAGGTTAAACTTAATAAACTAGGTTATATTTTTTAATTTAATATTTACCCTTATTTTCCCTAAAATTCCATTTTTTTTATAAATATAAAATTTGACCTTTAACCTTCCTCAATAAAATGGATTATTAAAAAAGCTACGCTGCCAACTAAACATAAATGATTAAGATATAAAAAGCAGCCAAAGATATTTATTAAAAAATAAATAAAATATTTAAAATAATCAAATTTAAACCAGTTTAAAAACATCTTAACTCTTCTTTTATATAAGATACAAATATTGTCTTATTAAAAAGACCGCTTTCTTCTTCTAAATAAGTACTGGCAAAGCGTAAGTAAGCAATAAAAACCAAATTAAAATATCAAAAGAGTCAAATATATTTTAATGACTTCATTTTTTTAGACACTTTTAAATTAATCATCCGTACCCTTTATCTTTTTAATCTTTAGATCAAAATAGCCTAGGTCTAACGGGGCCTAACTGCAGGCAGGGAGGGATGCGAGGAACCGAACAGTTAGGGGGTTATAGTGGTGCAAGACTCTCCTTAGTGAGTACGCCTTGCTAGGACCTAGCTTCGCAACCGCTCTGCGAATTTAGCTTTAAAAAGAATCAAATTAGTATTAAGATGTTAAACAATTTTTATTTCTAATATTTTACCTTTTCTTTTCATTTATAAGAAAAACAAAAAATCAAAAAAGCAAACTCGTAGCGAGTATAATACAAAATTTAATTCAAATAAACAAAGTGATATTAAATCTAAATTTAATTATTTACATAAAAAAATTTTTTTAGAGGTTTTTTGTTTATATTTTTTTTAATTTGTGTTTACACACTAGCCTTGTGTTTACACACTAGCCTTGTTTTTGTTTTTTAATTCTTTATTTTTTTAGTTTGTTCCTCAGTCCATTATACCCTTAAACCATCATTTCTAATCATAATATGTTTGAGTCTAATTAGGAGTTAGTTTTTAGTGTTAATAAAACACTTCCAATTAAAAATATATCGCTCTTATTTACTAACTATTTCCATTCAAAAAGTCTTGTTTAATGAATATATCCAAATGAAATATAAGGTATATATTTTTAATATAAAAAATATATTTTTATTAAATTAAAAAAATCAAAGATGATCAAATTTGTGATTGTCCTGCTACTTAAGAGTCTTTAAGAGTCCAGTACTTTTTTAACTCGTTTTGATAGATTTTTGAAAAAATAAAGAATAAGATTTTTTTTAATCATTTTTTAACAAAATACTTTATTCCCATTTACACGGTTCAATAAAAATTAATCAGTGCATTAAAATGAGCTTACTATCTACTGTCTTGGTATAGATGAGCCATTTTCTTTTTAGTCATAGATAAAAAATATTCTCCTAAATCTCTTAAGGCTATGCAAGTTAAAAGGTCAAATTTGAAAACATCATAGATATTTAATCCTTAAAACTAAAGTTTGAGTTGAATGACGTTTATCTGAGATTGAAAATCATAATGTGTTAGATAATGCTACCGCTCTAGTCCGGAAACTTCATAGTCTTTAATAGTCATCCTCATATTCAATTGCAAGACTGCCATTGCTACTTATACAAGAATTTCATTTAATCAAGCGCTACTACCGCTATTACGGCTATTCGCCTCTGTAAGCCTTTATCCAAATATCTTATAGGGGACTGCTACGTTTTGATTAGGCAGTCAACTCTTAAGCACTTCCCATGCAAATATCTAGGGAGTAGGCATTCAGGGAGATACAAGAATAAATTAAAAAAGGTTATATTATTGACTATAAATAGAGAGTCTAATGAGCTCTTATTTATCGCAACCTTCGCAACCTTCGGATAGCGGTAGCAAGCAATAAGAGTAGGCGGCCTAACAATTAAAAATAAATCAATAACCTTTGTCGGCCGTAACAAAGGTAGTGGGGTTAATTAAAAAAGGGACTTAAAATTAAAAAAAGACTCACGCCCAAATAACTTTAATTTGAAGCACATTGCAAAGTTAGCCTTAATAATCAACTATCATTCTTAATTTATAATTAAAGCAGCGGCGTACTCACGTACGCGGCACAAACATAGCAATATAATTAGGCTACAAAAAAGTAATAGATATATAAATCTTGTAAAACTTATTTTTATTTAAAATTTGGGATTATTTTGATTAGGCCAAAGAACTACTAATACACAAGCTAAATATATTATAATTAATCTAATTTCATTTATTAATGAAGTATCTATTAATAAAGGAGCGAAAACTAAGAAAACTAAAGAAAGTAAACCTAGAGTAATGTAAAGTGAATAAGTTGTCACTACTCCAGTATCTAATTTACCTATATTAATTCCTGTTTGAGTAAGTATAGTGGATAAACCATAAGGACCTACAAGTTCAATTACACCTCTATCTAATTCTTTAGAAATAGTATAACCAAGTTTAAATCCTAATCCAATGATGTATTTGTTATAAATGACATCAAATAGATATTTCCCGTTTAAAAAGGTATATATTTTTTTACCTAAGGATGTTTCAGTTAAATCTATAACAAAAGTTGGTGAATAATGATATAAGTATACAGCTAATAATGCACCAGTTAAACTTAATATAGTAGGAAGTAATTTAATTACAGGATCTAATGAAAATTCTGCTTCTATTAAATTTATATTATTTGGGTGAATAAATAAAGAGTTACCAAAAAAATCTGAACCTACTCCAACAAAAAAATCAGATGCAAAATATCCAAAGAATATACTAAATAATCCTAGTATGAATAATGGAATTATAACAGCTAAATTTGCTTCATGAGAATTTAAATAAGATGTTCGTGAACCGTTTGGTACTGTCAAGAATACTAATGATATTAATCTAAATGAATAGAATGCAGTAATACCTGCAGTTATGCTACCTAAAATATAAGCATAAGTTCCACTAAAGCTATATTGTGCATATGCTAATTCAATGATTAAATCTTTTGAATAAAAACCTGTTAGCCAAGGTGTAGCTAGTAATGATAAAGAACCAACTAACATTGCAGTATAAGTAAATGGTAAGAAGTTTATTAAACCACCCATTTTTCTTATATCTTGTTGATCAGCAAAACTATGAATGACTGCACCAGCTCCTAAAAATAATAAGGCTTTAAAGACACTAAAAAATTTTTACTATTTATGAGTATTATGCAAGAGAGGCAACCGCGTACTAATAAAATTTTACTTAAGACTCTCTCCCGCTCCGCGTAAGCCTTTGTATTAAAGCTCTCCTGCGTAGCTAGGGACTCTTAAGTAGAAAAATGCTACGCAAACAAATAAGAGGGTAAATTAAGCCTAGCCTCTTGCTGCGTACTGCCTAAAGGCTGGTAGCGTTTTTAAAAGGGCGTGCGCTCGCTGGCTACCGCCGCCGCGTGCCTTGTTTTTTTCTTAAAAATTGTTTATTAGGCTTAAAAAAATATAATTTGTTGTCATTATAATTAAGGATCATCAAGACTTCTCGGTAGGGGACTGCACAATTCCTTTATTATTAATCAAATTAACGTTATATTTAGTCAAATTAATAGATCCTTCATTAAAATCTACAACTTCAGGGATAAGAGAAATAAACTTAGGCTTACTTAATAAGACAAATTTATTTTCAATTACTTCCCCACTATCAATCCAATTATATCTGGCTAAAGTCCCTAATTGAATATTTCGTTTTAATAAGTAAGATAAAAATTTTACACAACTTCTCTTACTATTAAATAAAATAGCCTTATTGGCTTCTATATCTATAACAACGATAGGAATTTTTGCATTAATAGCGTAAGTAGGATTTTTAGCTAAGAAAAATGAACCTAATTCAGAATTATAAATTAGTTCTCTATTTATATAAGTTGTCAAATTATCTTATTTACTTTTTATAGATCTAGAATCTAGTTTAGCTGAAATATTAGGATTTAAATATTTAAAGATTTCAGGTGAAGATGCTTTTTTAATTAAAATAGTTTTTTTATCCAGATTAAATACATAAATATTACCTAAATCAAGAGAAGATAAGGGTAAATTATTTAGGTTTAATGTATCCCTAGTTATTTTTTTAGATCTATAAAAATCCATAGGTTTACCTTTAGATTCTAATCCTTCTTTAATTATGTTAACATTTAAACCTAAAGCCTTAGCATAAACAAAACTCTCTCTATTTAAATGATATTTAACTCCAGCTATACTTAATCCTAATAAACTGGCTAATCCATTTAAAGAAGAAGAAGAAGAAACAACTATTTTATTTTCATCTATTGCTTGATATGTATTAGACATATTTAAATTTTTAAAACCTAAATCATTTGTTTTTAAGTTAAAAACTAGATTAGGATCCCACTTAGTAAAACTAAAAATTATTTTATAAGACCCTTTTTTATTTCCATTTAATTCTGGTTTATAATATAAAGTATAAGATTGTTCTAATAAACGAGGCATAAACTGTGTAAGTGCTACTAAAATTTGTATTTCTCCTTTAGTCAACACATAGTTAGGATAGGTAATAATAAATAACTTATAAAAATTAGGTGTAATAATAAGTGGACTCCAAGTTATTTCATTTAAACCTCAATTTTTGTTTAAAAAATATGAAGTTTTTGCATTATTCTATGTCCATAAAATGAATTTAAATGATCTAATAGTCTACGTTGAAAATTTATTGCAGATCCTATGCAAAATTTACCTGAACTATGTTTAAATAAATAAATACCTGACTCACTAAATTCACTTTTTATTTTTTTCAGATCTAAAGGTAAACTATAATTAAAAAGGGTATTGATTTTACCTTCTTCTTTAGGATCATCTTTTATTAAAACTGAGATAGGTAATTTATAATTAGTTTTAATAAAATTATAAACCAAATTATTTTCTCCCTGAGCAGTTAACAACGATAAGGAGTCTATCATTTCAATTAATGTTTGTTTTGCTAACTTAGCTTGATTTGTAAACACTATTTCAGGTATGATCCCTTTACTAGTTTTTAAAACATTTATCAAATGATCTGTAACTATTAAACCTAAACTATTATCATTTATATGTTTGTTTGATCCTAACAGTTTCTCACTATTACTTAAAGGAGTTACATAATGTATTAACCGATTATATTTTTTAAATAGTATCATAATAATATATTTGATTAAGAAAGCATTAATAAGTCTTTTAAAGTTAACACTAAAATAGTAAAAATTTTAGTAGAATATATCACAAACTAAAAAAAAAATTTTTTTTTAGAATCACATCATATATTCGTTGAAGTTTTAAAATAAATTTAACTTACTTGCTGATTGCTATCATTTTTTATCCCCTTAAGCAGCCGCCTTTGCCTCTCGCTCCGCGCGCCTGCGCACCTGCAGCCCTCTATACATTGGGGGACCGGGGGCAAGGGCTCTTATTTATTTTGGCTTATTTGATCTAATAAAATAGCATAATAAGAATTATAGCGAGATAATAGTATATTAAAGAATTGTTACTTTTTTTTAAGTATCTATAATTTTATTTTGATAGTTTTCCAGCATATAGATATGTTTGCTAATATAATTTGTTTATATTAGGCTCTCAACAAATAAGAAAGCATGATTAATCACGTGAAAAATAGCTACATTATATTGGCTTAGACCTACAGCCATTACCATATCAATAAAATACTCTTATTTTCATAAAAGTTTGGAATATTTCATCATTAAAATATTAAACCTCCCCCACCATTGCCTTACAGCTAAATTAAAAAAAATTTTTTTTTTTAATTTTTTATATCTCTCCTCTACCTTAGCGGAGTACTCTGGCTACGCCCTGCCTATGGCGGAGAGAATATATTTATAGTGTATCAGGACATATTTTAAAGTGTCACGTATAGTCTCTGAGGGTTTTAATTTACCTGCTAATTATTCATTATAGTATTTTTAAGATTTTTACTTTATTAAAAAAAAAGTACTTAAAAGTTTAGAAACTACTAGCAATATAGTGATATTTTAATAGGCCATATGGTAAAAATAGCACTTGTATTAAAATTATTTATTTAAACTGACAATTATCCGTTCGAGCCTATTAGATTTAAACTTAGTAACTAAGATAAAACACAATCAGTCTAGGGGATGGGTTTAGATTTTAACAATAATTTATAATCTGCCCCGTCTATTGTAACATTTAAAGGTATATTTTTATCTAATCTTCTACGTATAAAATGCGCATTATTTAAATTTAATGCTCTAGCCATTATACGTAAACCACTAAATTCCATCAAATATTTACCTGTTTCAAAATCATAACAATAAACTGGTTTTTTTCTTGCTCCTGCTATATGATTAGCTTTTACTTCTTCAGATACTACACGACCTTTAAGAGTATGACTAATTTTTAATTTAACTTCCTTCCCCTGCCCCCCTTGTCCGGGGAAGGAGGGTAGGGGGTAATGATGAACCAAATCGATAATGATTAGTTCCCGTAAAAGGTTGTAAAATAGCTTGAATATTGTATGAAGGTACAATTAAATTGTACCAATAATTTACTTTATCCCTTAATAAAAACTTCAGAAGGTTTGTCTGTAGACAATACCGTTATTGTTTCTAATATATATAAAGTAAAATTATCTATACCATATTTGTCAATAGCACTGCAGATAGCCATTTTATTTTTTTGAATGTAAGTTGTTGATAAATATTTACTCAATCTTTGATATAAATTTACAGATTTACCTACATAACTTCTATTGTTAGTATTATTTACCCATAAATATATACCTTGTTTTTTATAATATTTAGTTTTAATAATAGATTTACCATTAGAACTAAAATCAGTAAAACAATCTTTATCATTGATGTAAGATAAAATTATATCTTTATCTTTAATTGCCCTTGCCCCCGCCCGCACCTTAAGCTAGCCCTAACGTGCTAAGCTTACAGCTTAAGGGCTAGCGGGTGCGGGCCAGGGGGGAAAATAGATAAAGGTAAGTTACATAACATTAATATGGTAAAATCTAAATCTATATTGAACTGATTAAATAAAATAATAATAATACAAATGTTACTAATTAACAAGTGAGAACCTAATTGTGATATTGTAGAAAAAGCAATAATTCTTTTTATATCGTTTTGTACTAAACCACAAGTTGCAGCAAAGAAAGCAGTAGTTGCACCTACTAATGTTATAACTAATAAAGCTGTACTACTATATTCTAGTATAGGTGAAGATCGAACTAGTAAATAAAGTCCTGCAGTAACTAGTGTAGCCGCATGAATTAATGCAGAAACGGGTGTAGGCTTTGGATATCTATATATAATTATATTATTATTTATAATAAAACAAGCGCGTACTTGCATAGCAGGAGCGTAGACGTTGTAGCAATATTTTATACATAAATATAATGGACTTTATCTTCATTTTTAATAAAAATGGTTAACGTAAAGTCTCTGAGGGTCTATTTTTTATAGGTTCCCTGCTAATTTACAGATAATTCTTGAAATTTTAACTTTTTTTTTTAAGTATTCAATACTTAAAGTGTTTTAGCATATAGTAAACTATTTAATGTTAAATAATTGATTTTACATAAGGAAGGCCCTACATTTTTTTATATATTTATATCATTTTTTTATTTTTTTAACTATTTTTTAATTTTAATCACTTAATTAATAATCTAAAGAAAGGTATACTATTTACGTTATTTATTTTAATAATAAAAATAATGGCGTACGCACCCTTATAAATTTTAATGGAAACTAACTACTGAGTAACAGGCCTAAGGGGTAGTTATATTTAATTTATAAAACATAGAAGGAATAAAATGAGGTTTAACTACATTTATAAGTTTTAAAATATTATCCGTTTTACTACTAAATCTAATTCTCCAACATACTTCTTTATTGGCTTTTATTCTACGTTTAACTGTTGCTGTTAAATTGAATTTAGATTTAAGTACTGAAATTAATAACTCTACTTCAGATAAAGTAAAATTATCTGTACAAATGTCTACAGTTTTAGAATAATTATCCCAATAACCATCACCCATTATCCAATGAGCTATTCCTATAGGAGTTAGTAAATCTCCAATATCTAATGGTACAATTTTTATAAATTTATTTTTTTCTTTATCTAATTTATACCAATGGCTATGAAGTTCAGTTAAAGCAGGTAAAGATTTACTACTAAACGCATATTGAGTTGGAGTTTTACCTGTAACAATAGGATTAGGCCAAGGACGTAAAGGCGTAGTAGTACAAATAGAAGAATAAATATCTTTCCATAAGTAAAAAGCATAATCATAATGTTTTAATGTCATAGCATAATGAGCATTACCTCTAACTTGACCCTGAGTATCTTTATGTGTAAATCTTAAGTGTCCATCACCAAGTAAATCGCCTACAATAGGATTCATTATTTTGTGAGTTAAAGGTAATATAGAACAAAAAGTCAAATCAACTATTGTCTCAGTTAAATTTAAATCTAATAAAGAATAAAATAATAAAAAAATAATAATTAAATAAAAATATTTCGTACCTTCCATACTTCCTGGTAACCAACTATGTAAAGGAATTTGAGCTGATTTAGCCATAGCACCAGTTAATAGTAGTATTCCTATAATAGTGATAGCTGTTTCATTCATATAAGATGAAATACTAAATACAGTTGCATAGTCTATTGATCCAAATAATGCAAATATTGCAAAAAACCCTATACTTAGACCCATATCCATGGCAGTCAAATTTATCATGCAATTAAATTTTTGGATCTTTTCTTTTTGTGTTCATTCTATCTTTGATTAATTGAATTTTAGCTATTCCTTTAGGGCTTAGATGTTTACCTTCACCGATGAAAGTAGCAATTTCACAAAAATCTTGAGAATCTAATTGTTTGACCCCTTGAATTGAATAGGCTTTAAAAAAAGGAATAATTTTATTATTTATATCTACAAATTTACCCACTTTAAATACGAAAGCATTTTCACTGTACCGCGGAGCGAGAGAATAAACGGCTCCACAATTCATATATTTAGCAATTAATTCTAATAATTTTTTGTCTCTACGATGTTGCGAAATTTTAAATATTAATTGGATAATTTTACCTATTTTATTTTGATTAGATTTTGAAATATTAACTAAAAAGCAACCTTCAGCGCTTGAAAATCCTGCAATCCAATTAGGATTGTGATTTTCATTATAATTAATAATTGGTCGAGGCACTGGATTATAATTAATAAATTCAGATTTTTGCAAATCAGATAGACCTAAGTTCATTGAGGCTCTAATATTAATAATTTGCTGTAATCCTACTTCAGTCAAGTGAACCTTAGTGTTAATAAGGTTAACAATTTGTTTAAATAAATAAAAATCCGCAGCTTTTTGAGAAAGTAAAGGATAATTTACCACCCCACCCAAAGGGTAGGGTAGTGTGGAATTATAAAATTTGTTAAATCATGAAGTGAATTTACTCTAAAGCTTCCTTCGCTTCGAGTATTTTTGCTAACGATGCTTCCGCAGGCAAAAAATTCTTGCAGTTGTAATAATAATTTCATATCCCTAGAATGTAGAGAGATTTGAAAGCTCGGTTTTACGACCCAACCAACTCTTCCTTTGATCCGTTTATCTATAGAGATAGATACACTGAAAGAAGCTTCACCGTCGCAAAACCCAGTAACAAACCATGGATCTAACTTAGTGAATTGAACTTGCGCATCCCGTAAGGGGGCGCTGGTACAAAAATTTGTTTTATTTAATTGTTTAGAAAGGACTTTGATTTGATAGTTTCTTTCGAAACCCATTAGAGTACACCTTAATTGCATTCTGCTGGTGTTAGCTTGAATGCAATAACTACCGTCTACTCGTTGCTCTTTTACAGAATTGATTTGCGAGATAAATTCTGACTTAGATCCGCGATAACCCATTTCACTTTCGTTCATCTCCTGACTTATTACCGTACCCAGGTAATTATTCTGGCCACTTATAGCCTTTCGACTATAGCTTGGTATCAGGAGCTTTAGGGTGTCCCCGGAGTTTGATAGTTTAAGGCACATTAGAGAGATCCGACCTCTCAAAGCACCTACTCTATTCATTGTGAATGCTAATATAGCTGCTTTATTAGCTTGTATTCGAGTAAACCAGAAGTTAATTAATAAATAAGATACTACTCCAATACCTTCCCACGATTAATCTTATATTAAAAATAGAGACAAACAGCAGTTAAAAACCTATTTACCTACTTTATAATAGAAGGATGCATATAACCAATAGTTAATTCCGCTACTTTAGGTACTTCTTTTTTTTGGGATAACAATTATCCATTGCCCTGGTCTTTTTAATGATTTCCGGCTATTTATATTAAAATTACGTTTCAACACTTCTATTAATAAGTTAACTTCACTTAAAGTATAACTATCTGTATGAAGATTTAAAGTACCGTTTGAGCCTAAACCACCGTCATCCATTATCCAAAAAGCTAAACCCACTTCTGTGAAAAGTTCACCTATATTTAAAGGTACAGTTTTAACCTTATCTATGTAAAATAATTCCCATAAATAATTAAAACAAGGTAACATTCTAGTCTTAAATATAATACTATTTTAAATTTTACCTGTTCGACTCTCCGGTTTTCTATTAGTAGATTTAGGTGGACTTAAAGTGTAAACCTTAAAAAGTTCGTATAAAAAGTAGATATACTCAGAATGAATAGAGATACTCTGATCAAACCGTAATCTGATATTACTATTGCTAGTGTTTTCTATCTATGACCGCTGCGGATACATCTCCTAAAGTAAGACCCATTAAAGCTTGTTTAAGATAATAAGTCAAAGTTAGAGGATTATCTGAGTTAGCCCGTTTTCTTGGTTTTTTAGGTTTTTCTGGCGTAGCCTTTGTAGTAAATTTTCTAGTAGTAACTAAAATTAAACTTAAAAGTCCTACGTTTTCCTGCTGAATGTCTTATTTATTAATCTTTAATAATAAGATTATGGAATCTATCTTAGGGTGCTTACCCTTACTACGTAGAATCTCTGAGGTTACCTTAATAATATAAAATTATAAGAGATTTTCCTGCTGGTTGTTTTTAAAATCATTATTTTACCTTTCAATCCTTAGTTTTTATCTAAGTTGTTGAGGTTATGATTTAATATAAAGGTTCCAGCATATAGTAGTATTATCGTACTATTCAAATAAAGTACTTTAGGCCAGGAAAATTAGACCTACAAACATAACAAAAAAATTAGCACCTGAAACTAAAATTAACATAAAGAAAGTGAATAATGATAAATATGAGAAAAATCTTTGGTTGTGCAAGGCCATTAAATTTATCATACAATTAAATGTTATTAATATCTCTACCTTTATTCATTCCAGATTGAATTTCTCTAATTAAATTAACTCCTTCTTCTGTAAGATGTGAGCCTTCATTCATTAATTTGGCAACTTTACACCAATCAAGATAATCAATTAGTTTGACACCAAGTAGAGGATTTTTTTCAAAAAAAGGAATTATTAAATTATTTATATCAGCCCTTGCCCCTGCCCAAGCCTGGTCAGGCGCGGGCCAAGGGGAAAAATTAAATATTGTTAAAACAACTGCTGGTTTTCCTGGATATTTATATATTTTACCTGAACCTAAATATTTAACTAAAACTTCCATTAATTTTAAATCTCTTTCGTGTTGGCTTATTCTAAATCTTAATTGTACTCGATATCCAATAGAATTGGATGACTGTTGAGTAATTCTAACATCAAAACCTCCATCACCTGTTACAAAACCTGCAACCCAATTAGGATCAGGAATAATTTCAGTTTTAATAATTTGTCTTTCAACAGGAGCAAATTTAGTAAATTCAGATTTTAAAAAATCAGATAAGCCTAAATTCATTGATGCTTTAATATTAATTATTTGATTTAAACCTTGGATAGAAAGATGAGCTTTATTATTCATTAATTTGACTACTTCTTTAAACAGAATAAAATCTGCTCCTTTTTGAGTTAATAAAGGGTATTTTTCTAAGTGGCTAATAAGAACTAATAAATCTTTTTTAGAATCAATAGAATAATTTACTTTATTTAGAGTTGGGTTTTCATGTATTGTACCAACCCCGCCTAAAAATTGTTGTAATAGAAGTAATAAAGTTAGATCCCGTTTATGAAGTCCCATTTGGAATTTGGCTTGAACCCGCCAACCCATTTTATGAGTTTTACTTTGATCAACTATAACACTAAATGACAGCATCAATTAGGCCTGTAAAAAACCAAGGATTAACATTAGTTGGAGAATTAGAGGTAGAGAAATTTTTAACATTTAATTGTTTAGAAGGGAATTTAACTCGAGAAATTCTTTCGAAATTCATTAGAATACACCTTAATTGCATTCTGCTGGTGCTAGCTTGAATGCAATAACTACCGTCTACTCGTTGCTCTTTTACAGAATCCTGTAAGAACTCTGATTTAGATCCGCGATTGTCCATTTGATTTTCATCAATCTTCAGGCTTATTACCGTACATGGGTGATTAGTCCATCCACTCATAGCCTTTCGACTATGGCTTGGTACCAGAAGCTTTAGGATGTCCCCGGAGTTTGATAGTTTACCCCACTTGAATGTTTTCCCAATACATTCGGCAGGATCTTCAGACATATAATCTATAGAAAATATATGGATTAGTGAAGATATGTAAAGTACTGGAATAAACATTGAACAATCCTAGTTAACCTGGCATTGATGTCTCCTCTAGTCATTTTTTTAGAGGAATAGACATCAATAGTAGTTTAGTTACTCAGGGGTTATTGACCTCTTGGCAAAGGCTATCCACTATGCGTAGTGTTTTTGCGATAAATATTTTCCCCCTACGATCTCGCATTCGTTCTAGGATCCGACTGTACATTCGGACAGACATTTCAGCCTAACCCCGGTGAACCAGTCTGTAGCGACATCTATAACTGCCGACGGTCTTGAAGTATATTCTCATTAACCGTTAAATCACCTATTTGTATAAGCATAGAATTGTTTGATTATAGTCTTGCTCAATTCCTAATAGCGATATCCTATGTTAATTTTAGTATTACTTCTTATTACAAATTAGCACTGATAATTGTTTATGATAGCTTTTTTATAGGTAAAGTGGATACTTAAATATGTTTATTCGATCGCATATTTTATTAAAATAAAATTTTATTATGATAGAAGCTAATTTATTTAGCTTTTTGTTAAATAAATGCTCTAGTTGTAAAAAGGTAGCAGTTTAGATCTAGTATTTATATGAAAATTTGCCCCCCACCCCTTGGTCCGTAGGAGCTACCGTAGGAGCTAGCATGGCCTGGTGGAGTGGAGTGGGAATTTAATCTTTTAATAGCTTATTTTGTCTGCACGCCCCGTACTCGCTACGCAGCGAAGCCAGCAGCGCTCCTTCTCCCAGTAAATACTCTGACTCTTTTGATAAAATGCTTTTTAATTGCTACATCTCCATCCTTTCTTGTGTGGTCTTCTTTTGAATTGCTAACTTTATGTTTGGATAGGGCGAGGCAGCCATTAAAATCAAGATATTTACTTAAAGTATCCGGGTATAAGCCTACAATTTTAGCAGCTTCGCTTAAAGAATTTGCTAATATAATGGATCCATCCTCTGTTAATATTTCATACACACAGCAAACTAGTTTAGGTAATATTTTTTTAGTAATACTATCTATAACTTTTCCATCTGGAAGCCGTATAACTGTAGGTTCAGCATTAAATAAAATTTCTAATTCTTCCTGAGTTAAAAATTTAACTTCTCCATTATAAGTTGATAATCTAAAATTATTCATTGTATTTGATAATTTTAAAATTAAGGTTCTTATTTTCTCTATTCTATGACCACCTTCGTAAATAACTTTACAAATAATTTTAAAATCGTAAAAATCTTTACCTTTTTTAGTTAAAAATTCCTCATTTTCAAAGAAAGGTATTAAATAATTATTCAACACATTAATGTTTTGAATAGTAATTGAGACAGTACTTTTACTATTAATAGTTCTAGCTTTTATTGAAGCTATAGCTATAGTATTAGTGTTTTTAACTTTATATAAAGAAAATGTATCAAAACCTAGAGAAGCCTCTAAGAACTCCTTTATTTTAAGCATTACAGGCAATTGTACTGCGCTATTTTCAAGACTAAAAATAGGTGTTAAATTATCTCTTCTTAAGAAAAAGGAGCCGTCTCCTTCAATGAAACCTAAAAGCCAACTTTTGGTGATTACAATTTTAGAATTTTCAGGTCTATCAAAAAGAATACGATTAGTATTCATATTATTTTTTAATCTTAATATGCGATCCTTTATACTATCAGGATTTAAATTAGGACCTCTATCAAAATATAAAAAATAAGCTTCTTTAAAATATAAATAATCAAGATACTTTGAAGTGTTTAAATTAAATTTATCGAATATAGAGATTAGTATAGAAATCTCTTTTTGTTTTGTAATAGTAAAAATACATTCGTCTTTATATATCCGAACACCCCCTATTCTTAATCGATCCTTAATAATTCTTAATACTTTTTCATCGTCTTTATGCAAAGTTATCTTAAACATGAATAAAAAACTTGAGATAGACAACTGATTTTTTTTTAAAAAAGGATTTATGACAAAACACCCCTCAGCATCTGTAAACCCTACAAACCACTCTAAAAATTTAGAATCAATAAAACCTTTTTCATTTAACGAATCGTACCGATTCAAAGTTGAGTATTTCCTTATATTGGTTGTAAGTGTAGCCTTATTTTTTGAGTTAGTGAAGAGCAAGCTTTCGCTAGGGGCTTTGGAGACAAAAATATAACTTAGCCTTTTTACAAATAATATAAAATTTATTTTTTTAAATATCTTATACAGTTGGATTAATACCAACACTGCTCCAATCTCTACCGTTAGATAGAGAGCAAATAAATAAACAGTTAATTGATCAAACAAAAATTCCCATGAAATTGACATAAATTCTGAATCAACCCAACTTCCTAAATATATAGAAACTGGTGATCCACAAATACCTACTTCATAAAAAGCTAAAGTAGCTAAAATAGAAGATAGTATTAAACATGTGCAAGTAATTATATGTGAACCTGTGACACCTATTTTTCGTCCCAGTAAACCAGATACAAGTGAACCTAAAAAAGGTAAAATTAAAATTGAAATATACATTTATGAATTTGTTCTAAGTGAAATGTTTCCTCTTAATCTATAAAAAGCTACAAGAATACTTAAACCTATGACTGATTCAGCACCTGCTATTGATATAATAAAGATACTGAATGTTTGTCCAATTCCATCATCAAAACTAAATGAGCTAATTAATACTAATAAAGTAACAGCTAATAGCATAATTTCTATGGCAATGATCATAAGGATAATATTTTTTCTATTTAAAATAAATCCTAAAATACCAATTAAAAATAAAAATAAGGATAGATTCATAGTTTAAGTATTTGTAATAATCCTTTGGGAACTTATAATAATGGCTAAAAAATAATCTCCATTTTTTTATAATATTATTTAATATTAAAAAATGAAACATATTAAAATCATTATTCTTTAATAATATTTCATTGAATGATATTTTTATACCCCTTGCCTTGTGTTTACACACTAGTGCGGGTGTTGCCTTTAGGCTAGGGTGGGGTAATATAATTAAATATTTTAAAAAGAAAAAGTATAATTTAAAATGTGATAAAATAAAAATCAAGATAAAATAAAAGCCAATTTGGTCAAAATTTTTTTGATTATAATATATATATATATATATAACTAAAAAATAGTAGTAATGTAATATGAATAATTAAATCTTTAACATCTGAATCCATAAAAATACCTATAACCTTTTGTTCATAAGTACTCATTATTTCCTTTTTTTTTAACCAATTAAATAAGAATGGTGGTAAATATTTAGGTATTATTATTTTTTTATTAATAAATAATATAAATAAATATAAATCTATCATTTTAAAAATGATAATAAAAAAATCAATTATTAAAACAAATTTGACATAATTAGCAAATGTTATTTTTAATAACAACTCTATAATAGTATTAAAATCTAATAAAAATATTAGAAATAAAACAATTAAAGATGTTTTTAAAATTTTAATAAATTTAGATCCTTTGTTTTTATCGTTTTTATTATTTTTAGGTAAAAAAAAAAAACTAAAAATACTTGTACTTATAAATTCGAATGTATTATCTTTGAAAGTTTGATTTATTTTTAAAACATCACTATTTTTCAACTTAAAATATAATTTTAAGTAGCTATTAAATATATTTATATTTAATTGAAAAAGAAAATAAGTTAAAATAGGAACAAAAACTAACATAAAAATAGTTAGATTTGTTTGGTTTAACCAAGTTTGTTTTAATTGGTCATTTGTTAAACTTTCTAATGTTTTCATTGTATATACATTTTTTGAATATAGACTTACAAGTGTTTTATATATCAATAATGCAGGTACTACTTTTAAAGGATATATAGTTATATCATAATTTTGTATTATAAAATTATAATCAAATGTACTTAAAAAGTTAATTGTTTCATTTAAAGTCACATCACCAAAATCACTTAATGGTTTATTTGCTTCATACGCTTCTTTAATAGATTTTAATGTATTTAATATAATAGAAGTCATTCCTAAAGTATTTTCTTCATTTTCTATTATAGTATCACTATTCGTTAGATTTTTTGTAATATTTGAATCTAAAGGTGTAGATACTATTTTAGCCTCTTCTGATTGACCAACATTTTTAAAAAAATCTACAACATGTTTAAATAATTTAAAAACATATATACCATCATCTGGATTATAATTAGGAAAGGCTTCGGCAAAAGGTGTAGAAGTGTTATCCAAAGTACTACAAAATTGTTCTAATCTATCTAGATTTGCTGGGTCTTGTGGAAAATATACCATGGCTTGATTTGGATTTTCATTAAAAGCTAAGGTATTATTATAATTTCCAAAAAGATTCTCTAACATTCTAGTATTTATGTTCATAGGTCAACCGAATAAAAAGGTTTAAGTAATTGTGTACTATTTAACAATATAGAAGGTCTCATTATAATATTTAATAATATAGAAGGTTTCATTATAATATTTAACAATATAGTCAGTTGAATTAGAAGATAAAAATTGAAAGAGGAATTGGAGCTAGTGAGCATCCCAATAGTAAAAAGATAAAAAGATAAATAACCAAACAATATCCATAAAATGGATATAAAGTATACTAGATTATTTGTTCTAAGTGAAATGTTTCCTATTTTATAAAAATCTACAAGAATACTTAAACCTATGACTGATTCAGCACCTGCTATTGATATAATAAAGATACTGAATGTTTGTCCAGTTCCTTTATCAAAATGAAATGAACTAATTAATACTAATAAAGTAACAGCTAATAGCATAATTTCTATGGCAATGATCATAAGGATAATATTTTTTCTATTTAAAATAAATCCTAAAATACCAATTAAAAATAAAAATAAGGATAGATTCATAGTTTAAGTATTTGTAGTAATCCTTTGGGAACTTATAATAATGGCTAATACTGTGAGTGGGGTTAAAAAATATTTCAATTTTGAAATACTTTTTTTTTAATTCTACGACTCCATAAGGTTACATAGAATAAATGCAAAGTTATTATAACTTTATATGATATATATGATTAAAACGGATTCAATTTTAAATACTTATTTTTGAATTATTTTTAAGAATGATAGTATATACCTTTGTTAAAAAAAGCGTTAGTCATACAATATAACATATTTATTTAAAATAATGTCTGTAACTGAAATAAAGGTAAAAATGAGCTACGCATATTTTTAAGATCAATTGAGGATAACTAAACAAGCATAAAGGCCATATGTAGCACCTAACATCATAATAAATAATGAAATAGATAAATAATATATCCAAAAATTATTAGATTTACTCCATAAATAAATGACTTTATTTACAATGATATAAATATATTTACCTAAAGGTAAAATTTTTATTTTTTCTATCAATAGATTATTATCTGCAATTAATTTAATTGTAAAGATAAAAATGATCATTAAAATTAAATAAAGCATAATACAATGAAGCATAAAATTATAACTTAATATCTCTATTAATTGATTTTTTAAAATTAAGCTTAACTCATTAGATTCTAAAGGTGAGTTTATTACAATATCCTCTGTGATGTTTACATTATTTGAAACATCATAACCACTATTTTTAAAAATATCAGTTATAGAACTATTTTTTTCTTTTTCAATAATTGAAATTATTCTTGATTCTGGGGCTTCTTTATATTCAGCTATTTTATCTATTAATTTATTTCCACTTATGAAGTTGTTGTTGTCTATACCTCTTAAAAATTGATCCCTAATATTTATATTCTGATCTATATTTTTGATAGGTAATTTTTCTAAATTTCCATTTAAATTTTGACATAGACTTACATTATTCATTTCTATTGTAATAGAATTATCTCCACTTCTTGTTAAAATTCCTTTACCTTGAATAGATTTTTGAGATGATACTACAATTTGCCATAAAAATGAAAATCCTACACCATTAGCAGCACTAGCACCTACTTTACTTATAAAATTTAAAGAATATTTAGATATAACTGCATAACCAAAATTACTTCCTATAACAAAAGCACCAGAACTACCAAATAAAACAATGATATCTTTAAGTACGTCACCAGTAACAGATACTTTGAATTTATATACATTAAAATTAACAATATTATCATCTAAATAAACTATATTTATATGATAATCAATTAAAAAGCAAAATATCAATAATATAAAATAATATGATAACAATGTATTAAACCATCTATCATCTTTATGTTCTATTTTGGTTAATAACTGATTTTTTAAAAAAGAACCAAATAGTCCAAATAATATTATATTAAATAATAAATAATTCACTATAAATCCTGAAAAAAAAGATAGGATTACATTGTTAATAAATAACATCATGTTTCTTTAAAGTTTTTTTATTTTAGTTTAAGTAATTGTGTACTATTTAACAAAAATAGAAGGGTTTAAAATTAACCATAAAATAATGAAAGAATAATTCTTAAATCTAATTACCACCCCAGTAGTAAACAGAAATGAAAAGAAATAACCAAACAACATCCACAAAATGCCAATAAAGTATAGCAGATTCAAATCCTACATGGTGGTTAGTAGATAAATGATAGTTAAGAATTCTAAAGAATCCTATAATAATGAAAATAGTACCCACAATAACATGTATCTAGAGTGTTACTATGAAATTATTTAACATTTCATTTCAACTTCTTACGAAGTTGTACAGACTATATCTTAATTATTTTAAAATAAACCTTAAATAATTAGCCTTATTTTTCTAACAAAAGCGGCAAAGCCGAGACTAATGTTGCAATATTTTAAAATAATCTAGGAAGTTCGTGGTAAATTTAATTAATTACTAGTCGTTGAACCATATTATAATCTTTCAAGGTATAAAAAAATATAATTTAGGCTGCTAATTATCCTTATAAACAAACTAAGGAGTTTTTGGCAATTTTTCCTATTTCTCTGTCAACTTTTTTTGTGCTTTATATAAAACCGCTAATAGTTATTGCTATTTAAGCGGGAAGAAAGTAAATCTATAATTTTTATAAATTTGTCCCGAAATCAAATATTTTTTAATTGTCGATCTATCTATAGATAAAGCTTTTCCACAAGCAGTTAAACTGGAAAATTTAAGAATATTATTAGTTAAAACATTTATACAATAGATGTTTCTTTTTTCTGAAACTAAAGAATTAGAACCTCTTAAATATCGAACTCCATCTTTAATAATGTATGGACTGGGAATAGCAAATAGACGACTTAATTTATCTTTAAATTCTATGCCTCTTGAAAAACCTGCAATATCTAATAAGTCTTGAAATTTATTAGTTGACTCTTTTTGTAGCGGCAATTCGGGAGTCTTAACTTGTTGAATTAAAGTATTTTTGTTATTTAAGTCATCGCAACTTTGACTCGTTAGCCTATCGCTAGGGCTACAGATAGAAGGTTTTATAGAATTTTCTGCAAGAGGAGTTAAGTCTTGTAATCTAAAATTATTCCAACTTAATCTAATTTCATTAATAATAGAAATACCTTCAGATAGTCTATTGTAACCATAATAATATATGTTAACTAAAACACACCAATCATTAAAATCTTTTTTTTTTTTAGTCAATAAAGAATCAAACATAAGACCAGTTTTATTGTCTCTAACTTTAAAAATGGATATTATAAAGTTTTTTAATAAATGAATGTTATGAATGTCTATAACACAGACAGAATTAGAATTTTCTCTATCTGCTCTTGCTTTTATAGTATTAATCACTATAGAACCTACCGCTACGCTTGCGCAAGCGCAGGAAAAGTGATTATTTGATTTATTGTCTAAATATTCTTTAATTTTAATGTATAGTTCATATTCTTTGATATGATTTTCTAGTTTAAATCGAGGGCCTGCGGAACTATTAAAGCTAAAGCATCCATCACCGTCCACAAAACCTGCAAACCATTGATCAGTAATTATTATTCCTTCTGAATTACTTACCACAGGTTTTTTCATTTCAAAAAATAATTTTATCATAGCTGATTTACCTTCAACGGTTAAATGTTTTTTATCGGTTAAAAGATTAACAGCTTTTTTAAAAATTTCAAAGTGAAATTTTTTAGAGCTATTTAAACTAACATAATTAAAGATAGGAATTATTATGTTAATTAAAGAATCTTGATCATTAACGAAAAAATTGCATTTATTACCAGAAATTGAAATATGCCCACAATGTAATTTCTGTTGTATAACTTTTAAAATTGACAAATCTTTAATATGAAGAGTAATTTGAAATGTTAACACTAAACTATTGTATTTTAAGGCAACTTTATCTAAATTTCGGAGACTTATGTTAAAGTTACCTTCAGCGTCAACAAACCCTGAAAGCCACAATAAAAAAGATCTTTCAATAAAGAATTGACCTTTTTTAGAATTTAAAATTCTGCATAGCTTTTTATTGAAATTGCTAGTCATATTAGAATTGTAACGAATACTATTAGATTTAATTAAGGCTTTTTTATTATATAATAAGGTTAAAAAATTGGTAGGAACTTTTTTTTTTAAAAATCCATGTAGTCCAGTTGATGCATAAAATACAGTACCAAATATAGAATCTGAGATACTAAATGGAGCTTCAGAATATTCATAATATTGTAAAGTAGTAAAAATAATTGCTAAAACAATTGTTAAGAATGTTCCTATAATGGCACCTTTTCTATCACCTTGAATTAATGCATGATGTCCATATGTAACAAAAGCACCACTTGATAGTAATAAGAAAGTATTAAGTAATGGAATAGCAAATGGATCTAAAGCTGTTATACCTTGAGGCAAAAAAAATTGTTTTTTTTACAGACTAATCTTTACTAGCAGCTGTTAAATATATTTAACTGGAATATTAATAGTATATTAAAAACTTAAAAGCTAAAATACTCATTTGCTTAAAATTTAAGTATAGCAGTAGCGTGATTTTTTTAAAATGAAGAACATGTTTTATACTTTCTCTCTTTATATAAGTACTTACTTATATTTTATAAGCAATTTGTGCTTGTAAAAAAACAATTTTTTTAGAGTACATCATACTATCTATTCTTTAAAAAAATGATAGTCAAATCGTATACTCGTTGTGGTTATTTATTACCTGCTGATTGGATTAATCGTTAAAATTTTTTAAATTTTTATTTAACTTAACGTAATATCTGTCCCAGCATATAGATTTGTATAAGCAATCTATTCTTAATTAGATTACAGCCCCCTCTATTTAATATTTTTATAATATTACGCTTTCTTCAAAAATTTTTAAATTTTTTCATCGTCTTTATCATTGTTCCATTTTTGCTGATTTATAAGTTTTAACCAAAATTCTAAAGGTTTTCTATAGCCATTAGGTGCACTATATAAAATATTCACTAATTGTGTTAAGCCATGTTTTGTTAAATGACTTTTAGTTTCAGCTAAATAAATATTATTTAGCAGCTGTTAGCTATTATATAGCTAACTGGAAATATTTGTTTTGCGGTTAAAGCAAGATAAAGTTGAGATTCTTTCCAGAATAGCCATTGTTTATTTTCTTCTAATATTGGAAGTATATCATTAAATACTGTTTTACCAGAATATTTCAATATTAACATTTTTGTACTATTATTTACATAAATATTATTTTTTAAACCTAAGCTTTTAGAAACAAGATTTATTAAATGTTTATTATATTCTGTATCTTTCAATCCAACAATTTCACAAACTATTTTAATATTAAATTTAGGTAATATTGTTTTATTAGCATCAAAACTAAAATATAGTGAACCGTCACCAAGAAATAGTCCAATAATAAAAAGTATACTAGGATATTGAAAATTTTCTTCTCCTTCCTCTCTTAGCGGTGCATAGCTAGTATATTGATTTAAATCTACTGCCATACCATCCCTCCCGTACGGGGTGGGGGAGGGCGCTTGTATAAAATTTTTTTCCGATTTAACAAAATTAAATGTAGCTAATTTATCTGATAAAGGTAATTTAATTTTTTTACCTTCTAAGTTAATACTATAAACTAATTGTATTAATTCAGAGACAAGATTAGAGTCATTGTATAATAAAGGATTTTTTGTAATTTCATAAATTCGAACTAATTTATTAAAAGCGAGTCTTTTTTGACCATAAAGTAGTGAAAAATAAGGTTTTACTTTATAAATAATATCTTCTCTATTTGTAACAACAAATCTAATATGTTTATTACCATTTGAAAGTTCTTCAAATTTAAATTTTCCTATACCACCTAAAAAATGTTGTAATAAAATAAACATTTTTGCTACTTCTGGAGTATAATTTTGACCTATTGCAAAATAAAATCCTACTCTTAAATATTGTTTTTCTTTAAAATATATAGATATTGTTCCTTCAGCTTGATAAAAACCATTTATAAACTGTTTAAAATCATTTTGATTAAATGAAGAATTTTCAGGATTAAATTCATTTTTAAGTTGATTAAATTCTAATTCTATTTGATCTAATTCTATATCCATATAAGAGCTCATTCTTTTTTTGAACCCTACGGTATACAATAGAGATTTAATATGATGATTATTTAATTGAAGAGCTGCGTAATATAAAGCTTTAAAAAATTTTTTAGAATAAGTTATTAATAAAAAGCTAATTAAAAATATTAATAAAGATAAAAATCTAGGCCAGACACCTCCTATTTCTATTGCTGGTGATAAACTAGAATGGAAGAAAGCCCAAAATACACTTAAGAAAGCAAAAACTTCACTAATAATAAATAAGATAAAACCTATTATTAATCCTTTTTGTACTTCTAAAGTATGGCATCCTAAATAGGTCTTAAATATACATAAATTTAATTATTAAAAAAAGTATTTGTGAGGCGCGGAACCTTGCATTTTTTTTAGTTTATAAATATAGTAAAACTTTAATAAGAAAGCGGCAGGGTGAAACGAAATATTTAAATTTATGTATAGTGGACTATTTCTTAAAATGAATCGTTATTTTTTTTACATATAGTCTCTGAGGCACAATTACCTGCTAATTAATCTTTAAGTATTTATAATTAATAATACTAAATTTAAAAAGTTTTTACTGTCTTTCCTTTACCTTAAAAATAACAAGACCAAAGAGAAAATGAATAGTACTAGCATCCCTAAGGCTCTCGGGTTAGAGGTATATTAATATTTTATCAGGTCCAGGGGGATTAGTATTTTTAAATTTAAAAATACTTTTAGCATATAGTGAAATTTTAAGAAAGCACCTATAAATAAAGTTCTCCTCACCATTAAATAGGTTGGACTTTATAAAAATGAATATATAATAATTATATAAATATAATATACAAAAATGACATTAAAAATACTATTTACAGGTCCAAGATACCCAATAACAAAACAAAAAATATAATATATTTTTTTAGTAATAGCTGCAAAGTCAATTTTGTAAAAATTTTACATAAACATTTTATGCGTAGCGATTTTTTTGTACCTTCTGTAATATTTAGGCAAATAGTGAAATTTACAAAAGGCACGTGCTTTGGAACAGTAAATTTTATTCTTATAATAATAACAAACGGATTATTAAGGGTTGAAGGGTTGTTAAACAAATTATATTAATAAAAATTTTTAACATTTTCTTCTAGAATTCATACCATTAACTATAGTTTTAATTTCATTTATTCCATTTAAAGTATTATGTGTTTTATTATTTATTATTCCTATTATTTGACAAAAATCAGCATAATCTAAAGCTTTAGAACCCTGAAGTTGAGTTGTTGACATTAATGAAATAAAGGAATTAATATTTTTAATACCAGTTATTCTAATAATAGAAACTGTACCACCTAATCCATCTTTATAAATTTTCCCTAAATTTAATAATGAAATAATTTGATCTAAAACGATAATACTTATATTATCTTGAGCAATACTTATTTCAGGAGCACAATAATAACCTGTTGAAGACCAATCAACTACTTTTAAACCTGCTGAAAAATGACCATCAGCATTAATAAATCCAGCTAACCAATCAAATGACAATAAATTTAAATTAGGTAAATATTTAGGCATATTTCATTTAACATAATTAGGGAAAGCATTTATTAATAAATTTGATAAACCTTTTTTAAATAATGCTTTTAAACTTATAATTTTTAATAATCCTTCTAAAGTTAAATGTTCATTATTTTGCATAATATTTAATATTTGACACCATACTAAATAATACACTAATTTATAAGTCATTAACGGAAATAAATCAAAATGATTTTGAATTATTAAACATTTAGATACACCACTAAAGGTTAAATGATAAGTATTTGCTGAATTTTTTTAGTTATAATTCCAATATTATTAAAATATTTATTTATAGATTCTAACATAATTAAATTAGGATTATTAATTCCTGTACAAATAGTAAAATAAATTTGTACATTCCATCCTATATTTAATTTATTATTTTTTGTTATTGAAACATAAAAGCTTCCGTCACCATCAGATAATCCAGTAATAAACCAAGGATTAATATTATTATTTTCATTTTCATACTGCGAAGTTGCTGTAATATTTTTTTTAGTAGAATAAAATTTAACATAATTAACCAAAGTATTAATAGCCATTTTTATAAAATATTTTTTTATTAAGTTATAACTCACTTTAATAAATTTAGAGATATAATTATTATTTTTTAATTTAGTACCTTCTACAATGACGTCTCTAAACCATAAAACCATACTAGCAATTGTAAGTATTAAACCTAATGAAAAGATTTTTCCACCATTTGGATAACCATGCATATATGCCACAGCTCCAATAGTTAAATTTAATAATGAAAAACTAACTAATATAGGCCAATTTGATGGTTCAACTAAATGGTAAGGAAAACGTTGAAATAGATTTCTATTGATAATTGAAATTGTATTTGTCATTTTGAGATAAATATAATTTTTTATATAAATAGATACCAATACGAGCCTTAATAAGTAAATTTCATTTTAATATGATATTTAAAAAGTACTAACTACATTTTGAATAAGATTAAGATAGACTTAGCCAGACTAGAGTTAACCAAAAGCAAGTTAGGGATAACAAACCTAGTCTATAGTCCGGTACGCTGGTATCACGGCTAGGCAGAGATAAGCGATACACCCTATGCAGAGATATCACTATGAATATTAAAATGACTAGACTTAATAGGTCTTATTTGAATAAAATGAATCATTAAAATGAGTATAAACATTCATTTTGACTAAACTTCATTTTTTATTTAAAATTAAATTTGTCCTTTTAAAAGTTTTATACGATTTTAAATATATATATTTTAATTCATTTAAAAAAAGCTACGCATTTTTAAATTTTTTTTAATACTATAATATAATCTTTTTATTCATTTTATTCAATTTTATAAATTTAAACATAAGGGTATGTTTAAATTGGTGGCTTAGGTTAGTAAAAATAAATTATACTATTATCTTTTATGATGATATTAAATTTTATTTTTATCTCTTGCCTCATAATGCCTTCCACTAGCTTTTATAATTTGATTTAAACATAAAAAAGCATAGCAGAGATTTTTATTTTGTACTAGCCTTGCAACAATATTTTTATACTAAATTTATTTTTAGCCCTTGCCTTGTGTTTACACACTAGTGCGGGTGTTGCCTTTAGGCTAGGGTGGGGGTAAAAAATTAATTATAATTCATCCTTTTTAAAAAATTTGGTTTAATTAAATAATTATACTGAAATAATTATACATTAATAGGGCTGTAATTAAAGATAAAATGGTATATAATATTAAATGTTTGAAATAAAAATTCATTAGAATAGATTTTAATATTGGATCATTAAAATCTTTAATAAAACAAAGGTCATAAAATGAAGGAACATTACCTCCTATTTTTTTTTTTTTAGTTATTACCATAAGACAATTATATAATAAATAACACCCATAATCAATTAAATTAAGCCTAGATAAGGTAAATATATAGGTATATATTTGAAGAGAGATAGTTAAGAAAACATATTGTAGGCCTTTTTTAGATAAAATAGAATAAATATGAATACTAAGGGTATCCATTTATAGAGTGTTTTGTTTTTCTGTAATAACAGGATAAAAGGAGTTAATGAAGAAGAGGTGTCTTTTTTTATCAAAATTGGAATTTAGTTTATCATCTAATATTTCTTAAAAACCTGTTTTAATTTGAGAATGTCCAATTAATTGTGTAACCCTGAAAAAAGAAGGGTAAGAGAATATCCCTTAAGAGAATAAGGATAGACCTCTAGATGTGAGTTTGTATTGTTTGAGTGGTTATGTTTTTGGATATACTCTTATTATTTCTTCTATTTCTTTATTTGTTTGTTTTTAATAAATATTTATGATACTATATTTATGTGACTGATGCAGCTTTAACTATTCCTAAGAAAATGTACGGATAACTTAGTTATATATTGGTTATTGCTTAACTTTTTTAATATTTGGTATTTTTTAATCTTTAACATATTTAGAGTCATTTCACCTAACTAATGGTAATGAAAAATATAATTTGAAGGGTTATTATTAGATCAGCTTAATATATCAGCTTAATATATATATATTAAGCAGCTGCTAAAAATCTTAAAGATTTTATTGCTGATATTAAGCAGCTGTTAAGTATTACATACTTCACTGGTAGATATTTCATCAGTATTATATTTATTTTGATAAATCTAGAATTGTTATCAAATAGATAAAGCGAATCTAAATTAAAATTTTCCAATTTACTATAGAATAAGGCAAAGTCGAAAACGGATAGTTTTGTATTAAAGTTTCCTTGTTATAAATTTAGAGGTATAAATTAAATATTTTCTTCAACATTTTTAGTTGAGTTAAGATTCTCATTAGCATATTTTGAAAATACTTATCAGGTCCAGATATGAACAATAAAAAAAGCATAGCTTTTTTTATAGCGGTCATATTTGTATCTTGGACCTGTATCTAGGACCGGTTATAAAAAAAATATTATTTTTTTTTATTAATTAAAAAAAGTTGATTCAGAATCATCATAAATAATAAATCCATCTTCATCTATATTTTCATATTTTTTTTTTTCAGATATTTCAGATTCTTTTTTAATTTCAGATAATAAATTTTCTAATAAAATACATTTTATAGTGGTCCTAAGATATTCAGTTAAAAAAAATATTATTTTTTTTTACAGCTATTACTAAAAAAAAATATATTATATTTTTTGTTTTGTTATTAGTTAAATATCTAGATATTTAATTGAAATTATTTACAAATGACTGTTTTATAAAGGATATAGATAACATCACTTTTTTAATTTATTATTTTTTATTACTACTATACCAAACACTTCCTTTATTAAAACTATATCTTTACTATAAAGATAATATATATTATTACATATGTTTATATGTATTTTATATACTTATATATGAAAATATAACAATCGCTTAGCTTGAATTACCACGAGCGATAACATACAGAACTAACTTTAAATACTATTTCCTTTTCTTTTAATTTTATGATTCATTCCTTATTTCACTATTAGACCTTTTATTATACTTATATACTAATATATAAATTAGTACCTTTGTTTAATATCTTAATGAATCTAATATTATTAAACACACCTTACCGACAGCGTACACACATGCGACCGTTTTACCCGAACGACCTAACGAAACCTAGACTAAATAATTATTAACCCACGATTTTAATTTAAAGACGATATACACCTTTTTACCTCAAATGACATAACTGAGATATAATATCACAACTACGACACCAACAACAAGACCGATGTCGAATACACCTACACCTTAGTAAAATACAAATTAAAGCAGTAATATTTTTATTATAAAGTATGATAGTTTAGATTAGTTAAAAAAAAACTCTACCAGTTGAGACAGAGAAATTTAGATTTAATAAAAAAAACTCTGACAGTTTAATCAGATTAAAAAAAAGAATCGTTTTTGTTTTTTTAATTTTGTATAAAAAAAAAAGAATTATAACCTATACTTTAAGTATAGAATAAAAAATAAGAAAGATAATTAAAAAAAAAGAATAATAATCAATAACCTATACTTTGAGTATAATAAGAATTATTAAGTATTATTAATGCCAGAATAAACGATTAATAAAGAGAAAATGACTAATAATAATAAACAAATGAAACAAAAGAATACATCAATAGCAATGTATACCAAACTACTTTTTTTATAATAATTAATATATCTAATTAATTTAGGATATTTTATTTCATAATTCATCTTATCTATATAAATATATACAATAATATAACCAATTATATTTATAAAACAAACAAAAGCTATTAAACTTAACAAGAATACGCCATAAAAAGCTTGTAATGCAATATCGGAATTAGTGACATCAATATCTAAATTAGATAAAATAAAAGTCAGAGAAAATGAATAACTTAAATTAATTTTATTTTTTATTTTAAACATCTTTAATTGTTTTATTGCTAGAATTATAAAGAATATAAATATTATTAATAATAAGTGAATTGGGTTATTATAAGTAATTATTATAGATAAAATGAAGATAAAAATGAATATGATTTTAGATATATTCATTATATTTTGTGATGTAAAAAGATGATTTATATAGAGAGTCATCATTAAAATGAAAGATCCTACTAGATAAATGAATGTTTCCATTAATTGAGATACTACTGTAATGTGGAATAAACCGCTATAGATACCTATACCTGATCCAATTGACTGAATATAAACCTCTATATTAAATAATAAAGAGGCGGCATAAATAAAGACTATAGAAGATATTCTGGTGAATAAAACCGGAGAGATATGTTTATTTATAGAAGGTAAGGCTATTGCCACGATGATGATTAAAAGACTGATAAAAATCATTACTTATAAGGAAACAGTTTGAAACTCCCTACTAAAAATAGTTTGTTAATTACCATTTATAGGGATAACATTCCATTATTTTACTTTTACTTGTCTAGCTAGAATAAATGGACTTTTTTAAAGGTATTTAATTGGACTTTTTTAATATAAATTATATAAATATATTATAGGTATAATCATTTTTAGATAAATATTTATTTTATTTTTAATAAATGATTCTAAAATGAAACAAAATACCTCAACCTTAAAAAAATAGATCCTTTTTTTTTATAGGATGGCTTAGATTAGTTTTAATCAAATATAAACTATTCTCTAATATTAATAGTGAAGGATTATTTGAGTAGAGGTTTAATCATTATAAATTTAGAGGTATAATCTATTAGATAATTTTTTTAATATAATAATTGGAATTGGTTAAACAAAAATAATTTAGTATTTATTATTATCAATTAGATATTTAATATCTAATAGCTGCTTAATATTAAGCTGGAATTTAATGAAACATTTTTTAATTAAAAAATTTTTTTCAATTTTTTAAAACATTTCAAAAATTGAAACATTATTAGATTTATACTATTTAGAATGAATTTATTTAAATAAAATATTTATTATTAATACTTACAGTAAAAAAAATTTTTTTTAAGTACTAGTATCATTTTAATAGTCCTTATGTTGTATCACGATACACAAACTTAAAGTAATTATTAGAGAATCATTAGAATGTGTGATTAATAACAGATCCTGTTTATAATAAAGTCAAACTATTTTTATAGTCATTCTAAAAACCTTATAATTGATTATATTCATTCCTATTAAAATAAAGTAATTATATAAATATAAAGAGTTTTATATTATAATAATAGTCTATTTTAATAAAAATTTTAAATTTATATACTTAAAAAAACTAAATACTTACTAATGGCTTTATTTTTTTTTAGATCTTGTGTTTGTTTTAATAATTTGAATCTTTTTTTAGTCTACTACCTTTAATTTTTTTTATTATAATAAAAATAACAAATTTAGCAAAGTTATGCATATAAGCATGATCATTTTTATATTTTTGATTTTTAAGAATAGCTGTTTTTTTCTTTTTTTAATCTGTTAAATAAAAAGATTTAGCAGGTCCAAGATACCCAATAACAAAACAAAAAATATAATATATTTTTTTTAGTAATAGCTGTAAAAAAAAAAATAATATTTTTTTAACTGAATATCTTAGGACCGGCGCAATAAAATCTTTAAGATTTTTAGCTGTTAAGTTATGATCAATAAAAATGGTTAATGGGGGGGTTATTGTTGGTTATTAACCAATTTAGTTTCAATATATTTTATCATCAGTTTGTTATTTAAATCAGTAGAATAAAATATACTACTAATTAAATGAAGTAATTTATTTTTTTTTGTGGTCACAATCAGCACCACCTTTAGCAAAACTAGCAATTAAATTTAAATTTTGGTCCATTTATTAAGTTTATAATTTATTATTTAATTTAGAAGAGATTAATAAAAATAAATTAAAGATCATCTATTAAATCTTTATTAAAAAAAGCATTGCTTTAAAAAAAGCATAGCTTTTATATTATTTTTTAACTGTAACTGCTACAGCTTAATATCAGCAATAAAATCTTTAAGATTTTTAGCAGCTGCTTAATATATTAAGCAGCTATTAAATATTTAATATTTAATTGAATATAACTATATTTAGCTGCAAAATGAATGATAATACTAAATTAGAATATTCTAAAATAGATAAGAAAAAAATGGAAGAATTGAAAAAAAATTTTTTAAAATAAGTTTATTTACATATTTAACTGTCCTAATATTTAACTGTAGCTCTATACTTTTTTATAAAAATAATTCAGTATAAATTATATCAAAGATCCATTATTTAAAATAACTCCTTTTAAGTGAATAATAAACTAATTCATCCGCTAGCGATAAAATGAATAATATCAGTATCTGGTAGAGGACAATTTTTATAATAAACTCATTCAGTTTTAGGGAAATGAGGCAATATATATTAAATATAGGCTTTATAAAAAAACGACTCATTTGTCTCCTTTTTAATTATAAAATGGTTAAACGCCTAAGCTTTTAAATTATAATAATATAATTTTTTTATAGATAAACTGATTGTTTAATTTTACTTTAAAGCTTTTTTAATCTGACTTTTATCATTAAAAAAACAGACTTATTAAAAAATGATTCCATTAGTTTGGTTGTTAAGCTTAGGGTTCAATTTAAACTATATTTAAGAATAGTAAAAATATACAAAAGTTGTATTACCTACCCCCACCCATCATTATCTATTCTTAAACTTAGCTAGGCTACCTATCTGCCGCTAGGCGCCTATAGGCGCATAATAATTTTTTTTAAAGATTAAAAAAAAAATTATAAAGGCGCCGCTAGGCTAGGGGGTGGGGGGGGAAGGGGGTAGGGCCAGGACTTGCAATAATATGATTAAAAAAAAAAATGGACTATTCTGGGCCCAGGAGCATATTTGCGCGTACTTAAGAGTCCGGCTACTTAAGAGAGTATGCGATTGATTAAAAAAAAAGACAATTTTTAACTTAAAGTCTATTTGATAAATTAGTCATGCTAAACTTAATACTTCTGAGTACTTCGATTCGCATCCTATTTAGAAATATTCTATTTCTTAAAAAATTAGAATTCCTTTCTGAATCTAAATTTATATCAAAAAAATCAAGGAAGTGACTCACTCTCTAATCATTGATTAAAAATAAATAAAGAAGGATTCTAATGATAGTATCTAGGGGATAGCTTCATGCTTTTGATTCCTTCAGCGCTTATCTATTATGTTTGTGGCTACCCAACTATGCTTCTTAAAAAAAAAACAATTGGTACACTAGTGAAACACAGCCTATTGATCCTTTCGTACTAGAAGGTCTGCCCCTTTTTACTATTTTTACCTTCGGAAGATAGGGACCATACTGACTCACGTCGTATTAAACCCAACTCGCGTAACCTTTTAATCGGCGAACAGCCGAACCCTTCCAAGATTTTGCCCCCGGAGGTTAGGTTGAGTCGACATCGCATTTTGATTAGTCTGTTGAACAGAAACTAATACATTTAATCTTTCGATTAAATTTAGATCATATTTTCATCCAATATTAAGAGTACAATTAATATAATATATGGATGTTAACGTATGGTCGTTGAGGTTTATTTAGTTAAGTTACTGTGTAAACTAAATAATTTTCCTGCTTATTGCCTTATCTTAAAAAAACTTTGACTAAATTAGATTAGTGTTTTTTAAGCAAGAGTGGGGATTTAAAGGGTTTTAAGCATATAGTTATATTTCTAAGTTAATATTTCTATTAAAATTCCCCGATGTCTGTATCGATATCAGAGTCTATATCAGGTTCTTGTTTAGAAATAGGTTGTTCATTAATTTTATAAAGCATTGAATCATGCATATGTTCTTTCAATAAAGGTTTTATTTCATCTAAAGAACTTTTGTGAATGTAGATTCTTTCATAGATTGAATCATTTTTACCTTTTTTTTATCTAATAAAATATATTATATTATATTTTATAGCTGCTTAATATTTATCAGCTTAATATATATATATATTAAGCAGCTGTGAGATATTCAGGTAATTATATATAATTACCAGCTGTTAGCTATTACATAGCTAACTGATATATCTAACTGATTTTAAGCTGGAATTGAGGTAATAAGATTAAAATTAGTTTTTAAAGCTTCTCTCCAGGGGAATATTGACTTCTTCAGAATGAAAGCTATCTGTACATAAAGTTACACTACCTCTTTTAACTTGTTGACCATCATCCATAACCCAAAAAGCTAAACCACTAGCAGTTAAATGTTCAGCAATGTTTGAAGGTACAATTTTTTTACCTTCACTGTCTAAAAACATATCAGCTAAAGGTTTTAATTCTTCAAGAGATTCTGTTCTAAAATATAAAGATTCTGCCTAGGCCTTGTTTTATTAAAATATCTTGAATCCGTTCTAGAATATGTTACAGGATCTTTTAAATAAAATCCAGCTTCTTTAGTTATTTTGTGTAAATAATTTAAATATTCAATTTTTTTTTGATTGTTCAAAATTAATGAAAGCCTTATTTAAACCTGATCT